TCAGTTACAGGATTTTCACCTTCTATGATATAGCATTCCAACTATTTCGCTTAACTAGATTAATTCTATGTTACTGTCCCACGACCCTACTTAAAATTTAAGTAGTTTAGGCTTATCCCATTTCGCTCGCCGCTACTTAGGGAATCGCTTTTGCTTTCTTTTCCTTTAGTTACTAAGATGTTTCAGTTCACTAAGTTTGCTCTTATTTACCTATGAATTCAGTAAATAGTACTAGGAGTTTCCTCATTCGGGAATCTTCGGATAATAGCTTGTTTCCAGCTTCCCGAAGCGTTTCGTCGGTAACCACGCCCTTCATCGCTTTTGAATGCCTAGGTATCCACCATAAGCCCTTATTCACTTGAGCTTCTATAACTAAAAAATATAAAATTTTGTGGAGGTAAGCGGATTCGAACCGCTGACATTTGCCTTGCAAAGGCAACGCTCTACCAACTGAGCTATACCCCCCTGGGCCATCCTGGGCTCGAACCAGGGACCTCACCCTTATCAGGGGTGTGCTCTAACCAGCTGAGCTAATAGCCCAAGTTTAACAAAATCTTGCTAACTTTGTTCTTATTAAAAGATCCCTTATAAGGAGGTAATCCAGCCACACCTTCCAGTACGGCTACCTTGTTACGACTTCACCCCAGTCACTGGCCCGACCTTAGGCATCCCCTTCCTTGCGGTTAGAGTAATGACTTCGGGTCTGGCCAACTTCCATGGTGTGACGGGCGGTGTGTACAAGGCCCGGGAACAAATTCACCGCCGTGTAGCTGACCGGCGATTACTAGCGATTCCACCTTCACGTAGGCGAGTTGCAGCCTACGATCTGAACTGAGGCTAAGTTTACGAGATTAGCTTACCTTCACAGGATAGCGACTCTTTGTCTTAACCATTGTAGCACGTGTGTAGCCCAGGACGTAAGGGGCATGCTGACTTGACGTCATCCTCACCTTCCTCCGGTTTATCACCGGCAGTCTTTTTAGAGTCCTCAACTAAATGTTAGCAACTAAAAATAAGGGTTGCGCTCGTTGCGGGACTTAACCCAACATCTCACGACACGAGCTGACGACAGCCATGCACCACCTGTGTTCGTGTTCCCGAAGGCACTTTTGCTTCTCAGCAAAATTCACGACATGTCAAGTCCTGGTAAGGTTCTTCGCGTTGCATCAAATTAAACCACATGCTCCACCGCTTGTGCGGGCCCCCGTCAATTCCTTTGAGTTTCACTCTTGCGAGCATACTCCCCAGGCGGGATACTTAACGCGTTAGCTACGATACTGCATACGATAAGTACACAACATCTAGTATCCATCGTTTACGGCTAGGACTACTGGGGTATCTAATCCCATTTGCTCCCCTAGCTTTCGTCTCTGAGTGTCAGTAATGGCCTAGTAGAGCGCTTTCGCCACTGGTGTTCTTTCCAATATCTACGCATTTCACCGCTACACTGGAAATTCCCTCTACCCCTACCATACTCTAGTCTAGAAGTTTCCACTGCCTATCTAGGGTTGAGCCCTAGTCTTTAACAGCAGACTTTCCAAACCACCTGCAGACGCTTTACGCCCAATGATTCCGGACAACGCTTGCATCCTCCGTATTACCGCGGCTGCTGGCACGGAGTTAGCCGATGCTTATTCTTCAGATACCGTCATATCTTCTTCTCTGAAAAAAGAGGTTTACAATTTATTTACTGTCATCCCTCACGCGGTATTGCTCCGTCAGGCTTGCGCCCATTGCGGAAAATTCCCCACTGCTGCCTCCCGTAGGAGTCTGGGCCGTATCTCAGTCCCAGTGTGGCTGATCATCCTCTCAAACCAGCTACTGATCGAAGCCTTGGTAAGCCATTACCTTACCAACTAGCTAATCAGGCGCGAGCTTTTCTTTAGGCGGTTGCCCATTTCACTTTTCAGCTATATGAAGTATTAGCAGACGTTTCCATCTGTTATCCCTCTCCTAAAGGTAAATTCTCACGTGTTACTCACCCGTCCGCCACTAAGATTCAAGAATCTTCGTACGACTTGCATGTGTTATGCATACCGCCAGCGTTCATCCTGAGCCAGGATCAAACTCTCCGTAGTATCCAGAATTAATATTTACTCAAAAATATTGAAAAATATGATTAATCAAACTATCAATGGCGCCTAATTTATTTTTCATTCACTGCGCTTGATTATTGATTGTACAATAAATATTCAAATTTTACAACAAAAGCAATTTTGAAAGCTGTTTTAAATTAATTAAACTATCAATGGCGCCTAATTTATTTTTCATTCACTGCGCTTGATTATTATTAAGAAATAAGAGCTATGCTTTCGGTTATGATTATATAATAATCTACATTTTTTGTTTTGTCAAGCTTTTTTATAAAAAACATATTTTGTCATAGAAAGATAAATATTTTTAGGGATCACTTAGCTTTTGGAACAGATATCCTGTTCCCCTAGCTGTTAGTATTAATTCTGGATTACTAGGATCATCTTCAAGCTTAGCTCTTAATCTTGAGATGTGTACATCTACGACTCTTGTATCAACATGCCTTTCAGGCGTATAACCCCAAACATCTTGTAAGATAGAAGCTCGAGAGAAAGGTTCTCCAGCTTTACTCAGTAAAAGTTCAAGAAGACTAAATTCCATACCTGTTAATCTTACACGTTCATTTTGTTTAAAAACCTGTCTTTTGTTTAAATCTATTCTAATTGTTCCTAGAGAGATTATTCCTGAGTGAGGAATACCTTGATTAATTGAAACTTTTTCAACTCTTCGTAAAACAGAACGAATTCTAGCTTCTAATTCTTTAGGTGAAAAAGGTTTCATTATATAATCATCTGCTCCTAATTCTAGACCTGTAATGCGGTCAGAAACATCACCTAAAGCAGTAAGCATTATAACCGGAATATCTGAATCTTTACGAATTTCCTGACATACCCCATATCCATCTAGTTTTGGCATCATAACATCAAGAATTACTAGATCTGGGCGATTTTGTTTAAATAGTTGTAAACCGTCTTCTCCGTCTGCAGCACTAATAACCGAATATCCATTCATAGTCAATCTAGTCTCCAAGATTCTTCTTAAGCTAGTTTCGTCATCAACGATCAAAATAGTTTCTCTAGTATTAGAGTTATGCATGAGTATACTCTCTTAAAAATATAAAGAATTTTATTAATTATTAATGATATGTCATCAGAGGATCATTCTGTTTTTGAGAATTTTCTTCCGCATAAATTTTTTAAAGTTTTTGTTTTTGCATTTTGCATAAATTTTCTTCCGCATAAATTTTTTAAAGTTTTTATTTTTGCATAAATTTTCTTGCTATTTTAAAACTTTAAAAAGTACTCAACCTCAAATATCCTTCAAAATTGCTTTTCTGAGCTATTTGAGGCCCAAAAATCTTTCCTGAGCATAAATCCATGTCTGAAGTCTTAAAACTCGATTTTCGACGGTTTTAAGCAAATTTTTCAATTTTGAAAATTTTTGTTGTAGATGATATTCAAAATTAAAAAATAATTTTTAAAGTTTTTGTTTTTGCATTTTACATAAATTTTCTTTCGCATAAATTTTTTAAAGCAGCAAAAAATTTTGCGTAAATTTTCTGAGAGATCTAATAGTTTAGACGGTTTTAAGCAAATTTTTCAATTTTGAAAATTTTTGTTGTAGATGATATTCAAAATTAAAAAATAATTTTTAAAGTTTTTGTTTTTGCATTTTGCATAAATTTTCTTGCTATTTTAAAACTTTAAAAAGTACTCAACCTCAAATATCCTTCAAAATTGCTTTTCTGAGCTATTTGAGGCCCAAAAATCTTTCCTGAGCATAAATCCATGTCTGAAGTCTTAAAACTCGATTTTCGACGGTTTTAAGCAAATTAACATTTGTTTATAAAAATTAATATTTCTAAATAGTATTTAAATACTAAAATTTTATTTCTGGCATTTGCATACGATAGATTAATAAAAATATATAAATTATTACTTTAAATTAATAAACGTATTAATAAAGAAAAATAAAAGTATATCTTTTAAATCTTTTTATATTATATCTATACTCTTATTTAACTCTTTATTTCTTGCTAAATTAACTTATTTGGTAAAGCTAGCATGAAACAACTTACAGAACTTACAAAATTTTCTTAGATATTTTATAAAATTACTATTATAATAATTAGTAACCGTAAAGAAAAGTAATGTTTAAAACATTCTATTCTACAAAAATATATTCTGATTAAGTTATTAATTTAACTTTACTCGTAATATTTATATAGATTAATAATTGTATTTATACATCGTGTGCGATACGAAGTTCGAATAAATATGCAAATCTTATGTAGTAATGCATCAAAGCTAAATTTGCACCTTAATTAAATTATTAAATGATTTTTAGAAAAATGTAAAAGTAGAAAATGTAATTATCAATTGTATGTGACGACTATTGATTTAAAAATGTTATTAATCTACTATGTATATTTTTGAATTTTTCATTTTAAACTTTATTTGAAAACGTAATATTAGGATATTCTTGAAATTAAAATATTGTAAATAGTTTATTTTTTTGAGAATGTGTTTATTAAAAACTAGTAAACATGAGCCGTATGCGAAGAGATTTGCATGTACGGATCTTATTAGGGATTAAATTTTATAATCTACTTAACACTTAATAATTTTGCTCTGAAGAGAAAAACAATGACCATAGCAATTGGACAAGAAAAAAATCGTGGCTGGTTTGATTTAATCGATGACTGGTTAAAAAGAGATAGATTTGTATTTGTAGGTTGGTCTGGACTTTTATTATTTCCATGTGCATACCTGTCAGTAGGTGGTTGGTTAACAGGAACTACTTTCGTAACATCTTGGTATACTCATGGATTAGCAAGTTCTTACTTAGAAGGTTGTAACTTTTTAACAGCTGCTGTATCTACTCCTGCTAATAGCATGGGTCACTCTTTACTATTCTTATGGGGACCAGAGGCTCAAGGAGATTTTACTCGTTGGTGTCAAATCGGAGGATTATGGGCTTTTATCGCATTGCATGGTGCATTTGCATTAATTGGTTTTAACTTAAGACAATTTGAAATCGCAAGATTAGTTGGATTACGTCCATATAATGCTATTGCTTTCTCAGGTCCAATCTCAGTATTTGTATCAGTATTTTTAATGTATCCTTTAGGACAAGCAAGCTGGTTTTTTGCTCCTAGTTTCGGAGTTGCAGCGATTTTTAGATTTTTATTATTTTTACAAGGTTTCCATAACTGGACATTAAATCCATTCCATATGATGGGTGTTGCGGGTATTTTAGGTGGCGCATTATTATGTGCAATTCACGGAGCTACAGTAGAAAATACTATTTTTGAAGATGGAGATGCTGCAGATACTTTCCGTGCTTTTACTCCAACACAATCAGAAGAAACTTACTCAATGGTAACTGCTAACCGTTTCTGGTCTCAAATTTTTGGTGTTGCATTTTCAAATAAAAGATGGCTACATTTCTTTATGCTGTTTGTGCCTGTAACAGGATTGTGGACAAGCTCGTTTGGTATTGTAGGTTTAGCATTAAATTTACGTGCATATGATTTTGTATCACAAGAATTGAGAGCTGCAGAAGATCCAGAGTTTGAAACATTTTACACAAAAAATATTTTATTAAATGAAGGTATTCGTTCTTGGATGGCAGCTCAAGATCAACCTCATGAAAACTTTATCTTCCCTGAGGAGGTTTTACCACGTGGAAACGCCCTTTAATTCAAACATTGGAGTTGCAGGTAAAGATATTGAATCTACGGGATTTGCTTGGTGGTCTGGCAATGCTCGTTTAATTAATGTATCTGGTAAATTATTAGGAGCACATGTTGCTCACGCAGGTGTAATGGTATTTTGGACAGGGGCAATGACTTTATTTGAAGTTGCTCATTTTGTTCCAGAAAAACCGTTATATGAACAAGGATTTATTCTTATTCCTCATCTAGCTACATTAGGATGGGGAGTAGGTCCGGGAGGAGAAATTTTAGATACATATCCGTATTTCGTAGTTGGTGTATTACATCTTGTATCATCAGCTGTATTAGGATTCGGCGGTATCTATCATTCTATTATCGGTCCAGATACATTAGAAGAATCATTTCCATTCTTTGGATATGATTGGAGAGATAAAAATAAAATGACTACTATTATCGGAATTCATCTAATCTTATTAGGATTAGGAGCTTTTCTATTAGTAATTAAAGCTTTATTTGTAGGTGGAGTATATGATACATGGGCTCCAGGAGGAGGTGATGTTAGATATATCACTAATCCGACTTTAAATCCTCAAGCTATTTTTAGCTATTTGCTAAAGTCACCTTTTGGAGGCGATGGATGGATTGTGAGTGTGGATAATATGGAAGATTTAGTAGGTGGTCACATCTGGGTAGGAGTTATTTGTATAACTGGAGGTGTGTGGCATATTTTAACTAAACCATTTGCATGGGCACGTCGTGTATTCGTATGGTCAGGTGAAGCATATTTATCGTATAGTCTAGCAGCTTTATCACTAATGGGTTTTACTGCTTCTATCTATGCATGGTATAATAATACAGCTTATCCAAGTGAATTTTATGGTCCAACAGGTCCAGAAGCTTCTCAAGCGCAAGCATTTACCTTCTTAGTAAGAGATCAACGATTAGGTGCTAATGTAGCATCTGCTCAAGGTCCAACAGGTTTAGGAAAATATCTAATGAGATCTCCAAGTGGTGAAATCATTTTTGGTGGTGAAACTATGCGTTTCTGGGATTTAAGAGCTCCATGGGTAGAACCATTACGTGGTCCTAATGGATTAGACTTAAATAAAATTAAGAATGATATTCAACCATGGCAAGAAAGGAGAGCTGCTGAGTATATGACTCATGCTCCTTTAGGTTCCTTAAACTCTGTAGGAGGTGTAGCTACAGAAATCAATTCAGTTAACTATGTATCACCTCGTTCATGGTTAACTACTTCTCATTTCTTCTTAGGATTCTTTTTATTTATTGGTCACCTATGGCATGCTGGACGCGCTCGTGCTGCTGCAGCAGGTTTTGAAAAAGGAATTAATAGAGAAAATGAACCAGTTCTATCTATGAAACCGATAGATTAGTAAACTAAAATACTAATAAATTAAAGCACAAATATATTTAATATTTGTGCTTTAATTTATTATGATAATGATAATATAGAAAAAGTGTATCATAAGCTGGGTTTTGTTCTTTTAACTTCTAAAAGGGTAATTATTCATCTGTAGCATACAAAGAAGCTTATTGCAGTAAATTAATGTATTATTTTTAATAATATATTTCAAATATGAGGTAAGAAATATTTTCTATTATATAATTAATATATAAATAGATAGACATTATTCAAAGAAATATATTAACTTTGCTCCTAATTGGGGTTTGCTAAGCAAATATTTCACAATATCTCTGGTATGCTTTTACCACACCTTTGCACCCTTTCCAATAAATAAATTGGTGGTTTTTTTCTGTAGCACTTTCCTCATAGTTTCTACACTAAATGCTATTTAGCAATCTTAATGTCTACTAGGAGCCCAGACTTTCCTCAAGATAATAGTAGTCTTGCAATTACCTCTGTAAACTTTCTCTATCAAATATTATAAAGTCTATTTTATCATATACTGCTAGAAAACCTAAACAGAGACAAAGTATAAATGAAAAATTTTAAACTATTAATTATTGTGTCAAATTATGTTAAATCATCAAATAGAAACATCAAATTCTAGCTTTACATATAAAAATTTTACAGCTGTACTAAAAAAATATCAATATAATTTTAATACAGGAGATATCGTAGCAGGTATTATTTTTAGTATAGAAAATAAATGTGTATTAGTCGATATTGGAGCTAATCTAGTAGGACATCTACCGTTAGAAGAAATAGGAATGAATAAAGTAGATAGTGTTAGTAAAGATATTCAGTTAAATGAAATTAGAGAATTATATATAATATTATTTGATCCTTTAAATGATCAAATTATACTCTCTTTAAAGAGAGTACATGGTTTAAAAACGTGGAAAAGAATTAGACAGATTTACGAAGAAAATATTATATTCCAAACACAGCTTATAAAATTAAATAAAGGAGGTTATGTTGTAGAATTTGAAGGTTTGAAAGGATTTATTCCAAAATCTCATATAGTTTATAATAATAATAACATTTCTTCAAATAAAGCAATTTATGTAAAGATTTTAGAATTTAATGAAATTTCAAATTATTTATTATTAAGTGAAAGATGTGCGTATTTACAACAAAATATAAACATGTTCCGTTTGGGTATGATCACTGAAGGTATTGTAGAATCTGTTCAAAACTATGGATTATTTTTGAATGTCCAAAATTTAAAAGGTTTATTACATATATCCGAAATACAAAAAGAACCGAATGAATCATTAAAGGATAAGTTTAATATAGGTAATAAAGTAAGAGTTATGATTATTCATGTAGATCTTGCTAAAGGAAGAATTGCTTTTTCTCAAAAAAATCTTTAATAACCTGTCATTAGAAAAACAGGTTATTACTTTATCCTCCTCCTACAATAGTAACTATCTCAACTACATCATTTTGTTTAATGTACACAGAAGATAATTTATCCCTTTTTATTATTTCTGAGTTGTACTCGACAACAATATGTCTGAAATCAAAATCTAAATAATTTAGCAAGCTTGCCAATGAAATTCCAGATATGCAAATAAAAGGTTCTCCATTAACTAAAACTGTAATTTTCTCGGTTATAGGGTTAGTTTCTATAGACATATAATTAATTTTAAATTTTTATTTATCTGTATTAAATTTATTATATTATATTACATATGGCGAGCGTGGCCAAGTGGTTAAGGCAATGGATTGTGGCTCCATCATTCGCGGGTTCGATTCCCGTCGTCCGCCCTTAAGCTGTGAGATAATCATTCTCAATTGCTATTTTAGCAAGTTCTGTTCTGTTATTTACTTGAAAATGAGTTAATAGGCGCGTAATATATCTCTCTACATTTCTGTTGCTGCTTTGTATTTGCTTTGCGATTTCTTTATTCATATATCCTAAAGCAACTAAATTTAATACTTTTTGTTCTTTAGGTGTTAACTCAATCAAAGAACTTGTACTATCTATACTAGATTTATCGTTAATTATTTTGTGGGATGTTATTTTTTCTTTTACAGATTCAGATTTAAAATTTGGGAAATAATTGTTAAAATGCGTTATTAAGTTATTTATTATAGAAATTAATTCTTCTATGCTAAAAGGTTTAGATAGATAGGCATTACATCCAAGAGAATAAGCTTTGATTTTATCTTTAGTCAAGCTTTTAGCAGTTAAAATTATAACAGGTATATAATATAATTTAGGATTTTCTCTCAAAAAAGTTAAAAATTGAAATCCGTCTATCTCCGGTAATATTAGATCTAAAATAATAACTTCTGGTAATTTAGTTTCTAAAATTTTTAGTGCTTGCATACAATTCTCAGTAATACAAACAGTGAATTTTTTTTTCTCTAGATATGTTTTTAGTGAAATGCGAAGATTTGGTTCATCATCGATAATTAGAATCATTGAATATCTCTGTAAATATAATAACGTAAATAATATGTTAACAAAAGTAATAGAATTTTACGCTAAATATGGTGAACTTATAATTTTAGATACAGGTGATTTTTTAATATTTGATCAAAATATATCCTATTATATCTGGATTTTATCTGGAAAATTACATTTGAGTAAAAGTGCTAAGAATTCAAAACTTATTAATTTAGTTTTTCTGAAATCAAATGATAGGTTAATACTATATAATTCTACGAATTTAATATATCAGATAAAGGCGTTTGAGCAGTGTCATATTCTGATCTTGAACTCATATCTCATTCCTAAGCTAGTAACCATATATCCTTTAAAAAGTTTTTTTATACTTAAAGGTATTACTAGTTATTGCGATAAAATTCAAGCTTTTAGTAGAATATATTTTCCAAGAAATGTTTCTTATAGGATAATTATTTTATTGCTACTACTTGTAAAATACTTTGGATATAATTCCATATCCGGTATAGAAATTTCTTTATCTATTTCTCAAGATAATATTGCACAAATTGTAGGCACTACACGAGTAACGGTTACTAGAATTTTTAATATTTTACAGAGAAAAAAATGTATAGAAATTAATTCTAATAAAATCACAATAAAAAACCTAATATATTTGGCTACAATACTACATATAAAGAATTTATAATAGCTAAAGTTGTAAAGATAAATTAACGGCTGTATTTCTTTGCAATGTAATTATAGGTTATATTTAATAATATTAAGAGCTAAAATTTTAATTTTTAGTTGACTATCTAAAAATTTACTACCTAAAAAATATAAGTACTAGGATAATTATATGTTTACATTAAAAATTTTTGTTTATACTACTGTAATATTTTTTGTATCGTTATTTGTATTTGGATTTTTATCTAATGATCCATCACGTAATCCAAATAGAAAAGATTTAGAATAAGAGAAACAGGCTAACAAAAGTTAATGCTTATTAAGCATTAATTTTTGTTATGCTTTTTTATATTTTATTTCAGAAATAAAGGAAACGAAAATACAAATTTTATATTTTTTAATTACACAGGTACTAAGTTTTAAATTTTCACCTGGAGTATATATTTTTTCAACAATATAATAATCTTTTTGATAACTTGTACAGGTTAAAATATTATATTGATTTAGCATGAAATTTCCTTTAACTAAACTTCCTGGTTTATTTTTATTCCATTTTATAAATCTTCCCATATTATTTTGATTAGAAATAATAAATAAAATCATATAATTTAATATACCGTTTGTGGTAGTTATATTATTTGTCCACAAAATTTCTAAATTCTGTGTTTTTTCTGTAGGTAATAAAAAATTGCCAAGATATTTTATGTTGTCATTTTTTTTATAATATACTTCATATTTGTGACTCTTGCTTATACCTAAAGAAATATTATATAACGTTTGTTGAGCTAACCATTTACCTTCTAAGTCAGAAATGAGTTTGTTAATCTGCATATTTATTTTTAAATTTAAATACTCTAGATGATAATATCTGTATTTAATTATACTTATTAAATATTGTAAAATTGTAATTTCAAATAAAATCTTAGTATAAATAAGGAATAACTCTAATACAGAATTTTTCAGTTCCAGGAAGCTGAGGTAAAAATTCTATCCTAATAGGAGGGATTTGAGAAATAATAGTTCTGAATTCCCATCCAATCCCAAAATACTTGCCGGTAGACAGATTCGATAAATTTAGACGTTTTGAATAAAATAATTCACCTTGAACATGAGGAAAAGGATATTCTTCATATAAAGGAGAATCTTTTAAAATTTTAATAAAAAGTACAGGATTTGTATATTTAAAAAATCTGTAATGATATTCAAGTAAATATTCATTGCAAGAATTGGGCCAGTGACTAAATTCTGTAAATCCAACTTTTTCTGAGGTGTATTTTTGATATCGTAGCTTATCTGCTAACGAATAAAGATTTTTATTCCCTACAATATATCCTAAAAAAATTTTTGAAATAAATAGATGATATAAAGAGGGTTTATGAGTAGGCATAATCTTACTATAATTGATATATTTTAAAAAGTATAATTGATTAATTTTATATAAATTGGTATTGAAACTTTCAGTCAAATCATAAAAAGATTTAAATTGCACAAAATCTAATTGTAAAAAATTACCTGTAGTAGGATGATAAAGGTCATCAATCATCGGTAATTGAGCTCTTAAATTGATAATATTAAATTTTTGAGTTACTAATTGCCCCAGTTGCTTAGATGTAATATAGGCATAAGATAATAAGTCTGGCAAGTTGAAAATTTTTTGTTTACTTAAATTAAACATTAAAAAATGATTTCTTTTAAAATTGATATTATTATAATAAATTTTTCTTGTGGCTATTATAGAGGATAAATTAATACCATTGAACTGAAATTTTCGTTTAAAAAATATTTCAAGTCCTTTTCGTTTTAATTTATAAATAGTTGGAATTATTAATTTTTTATTTAATAAATAATTTAATCTAAAATTTTGAGTATAGTCTTTGATAAAAGTTAAATTATCAAAGATTCTTATTGCAATTGGTCGAAAAGTAGATCTATTTATCTCTAAAGGAAAATTATAAGAAATATCATATTGAATAGTACGATCTTCTTGTTTAAAATTAAAGTTTATAAAATCATATCTAGAACCAATATATCGTGCTTCTTGAAAGAGATTAATTCTACTATGATACTGATATAGCTCAAAATCTTCATTCGTAGCCAATTGCAATTCTAAAAGAGGATTATTATTATCTGCACTTAAAAATTTGTTGTTAAAAAAACTATGTTCTATCAAATTATAAATATATCTCTTAGAGAGAGCTGATAAATTTCTTTTCGTTGAAGAATTTATTTTTTTATTTAAATAATGTTGCTTAGAATTTTGTAGAATATAGATTATAAGATTTTGCAATGTTTTTTCTTCATGAATAATAAATTCTACTTTTTGAAGTATCTTCTCAAGATTTAAATAAATTTTGTTATCTCGATAAGGGACAAAATAAATGATAACTTCAATTTTAGAATTGTTTGAAAAGCTTTTAATATCGTAATAGAAATTATAAAAAAATCTAGTCTCTTTTAAAAGATGCATTGCTTTTTCTATCATTAAAATGTTAGGTTTATTTCCTATCTTGAGAAAAGTTTCTGTAATTTGATTTATAAAGTTAAATGGTACAAATTTTAAAAGAGGAGTCTCTGGAGAAATCTCGTGATTAATTAACGGGCATAATTTATATTTAACATCAGTAATTAAACCTTCTACGATCTCTATGAAAACTTTGTGATTGGAAGATAGAATATCGTATACTTTAATATCTAACCATTGATACCCTCTATTTATATACCAGCTTCGAATTTTTGAAGAAAGCAAGTTTAATTGTGCTAAACTTTTAGGATATCCAATCAGTTCATTAGAAAGTTGAACTACTTCTTTAGAAGGAATAATTAAATTTGTTATATTTAAAATTTCAACTGTGTTTAAAATAGAATTAATTTCAAGTTCAATATTAAAAATTATTTCTCTGTTAGAAGTACTAAATGATAAATTTACTGTAGAAAAATACCCTGAAAAGCGAATATCATTAATTAAATTATTTAATTGTCTTTTGAATTTACTAGATTTAGCATAAGCAATTTTTTCAAAATTAAAAACGGAATTTAATTTATTATATAAGTAAAAATTAGTTATCTTGTCTATATGAATAGTTTGTTTAGTTTGTTTTATAACATTGTAAATTTCTTCTATAGAATTTTTATTTTCTGCCGCGCTTTCTTGTAAATTCTCTCGTTCAAGTTTAATTATGTACTTGAAAGAAAGTTTGCTATTTTTTACGGGTAGCCAAAAATCTCCAGAGATTTTTTTAGGATGAAATGGTTTCTGAAATTTTTTTAATATCCAAAAGTTCAGCTGTAGGTTCTGAGTAGATTTTATTCTTAGTGTAGTCGAATTTGTACTCAGTGTAGAAGAAAAATAATACTTATACGTATCTGTAATAAATATAAGCAAAAATGCTACCCAAGTAATTACAAAAGAAACTTTTACTTTTATTTTATTCATGTATTTTATAAAAGTTAATTAGTAAGTTTATAATATATAAGTAATAGTTGTATCATTGTTGAAATTTATGAAATATTGGAATTTAAGAAAAGTAAATAAATCTACTTTTGAAAAAGTAGGACCAGTTCCCAGATCAATCAGTAAGACATTTGAAAAATTTAAAAAAGAGTTAGATCCAAATTCAGAAGCAGAAGCAATGGAAGAATTTATTATCTCTAGGTATCAAACAGTAACCTCTATTAGATATATCATGTTACTTTTGATAGTTCCAGTAATAGTAGATCAAGTTTCCAAAACTCTAATTTTTGGGCCTACAGTTGATTATTTCTGGAATAAGTATCAACCAGATGTATTTCTAAATGAGTCTCAAGAAGAAAGAGCTTTTGCAGAACTTCAAAGATATGAAGAAAGAGTACATTTTGAAATGTTAATTGGAAAGTTACAAATTTCTTCATATGATTCAATGGAGCATATGATTAAGAATAAAGCAGTATCTTTAGCTAAAGAATACGCTATGGAAAGTGCAGATTCTATTAAAAATATTTTGTCAGATATAACTTCTTTAGCAGCATTTATATGGTTAATTCTTGGAGCCCAAAGACAAGTTTACATTTTGAAATCTTTTATAAATGAACTGATATATGGTCTAAGTGATACAGCTAAAGCTTTTCTAATTATATTATTTACAGACATGTTTGTAGGTTTCCACTCACCTCATGGTTGGGAGGTAATAATTGAAGTTCTATTGAGGCATTTTGGTTTGCCAGAAAGTCGAGATTTTATCTTTCTTTTTATTTCAACTTTTCCAGTAGTTTTAGATACTATTTTTAAGTACTGGATCTTTAGATATTTGAATAGAGTTTCTCCTTCTGCTGTGGCAACTTATCATAATATGAATGAATAATATAAAATTTTTGACAAATGTGCTATATATATTATAATATATTAATAAATTATGCATCTGTGGCCGAGCGGCCGAAGGCAGCGGACTCATGTGTGGGCTGTTACAATCTAATAATAAATTATAACTGTATCAAAAAATATTCATGATGTTAAAAATTTTTTTAATAAGCAATTCATAAAAAAATTAATTTGGTATGGAAAGAAAAACGAAGTTTTTCAGAAAGCATTATCATAATTGAAATTTTTCAGTACTGTGAGTTAATGAACATGCTAAATAGTTAAATAATGTATAAAAATTACCTAAATCAAAATTTATTAATGATACGGAACAGATAAAAATTCTGCGATTATATGATTATATAGGAGCAAAGATATAATGAATGTAATTAATACTACTCATTATAAATAAATATGACTATAAGTTATATTTGTTAGGAGCTATATGAAATGAAAATTTCACGTATAGTTTTGTAGAGAGATTCTTATCGACTCTAATAATCCGCCTTCTCGAAAGAGACATCGCTGGTTCGAATCCAGCCGGATGCATTTATCAGTAATTGTTTATCTTAGTACAAGTATTATAAAAGCAGCTAAAATCGTTATAATATATATTAGAGATTTATAACTTAGCAGTAAGAAAGTCAAATAGTGAATATAATAAGGAGAAATGTAGTCAATGGGACTACCATGGTATAGAGTTCATATTGCGACACGAAGATATTAGTATAACATTTATACAAATAACAAATCATATAAAAGCATGATAGATTTGAAAGATAGAAAGTTTTATATCTGGTCTTATAGACATAAGGTATAGTACTGTGGAACTAAGCTTATAAAATATTGTGTATAAAATGGAGCATATTAAACAGTCTATTTAAAGTGTTAATTAATAAACGTGTATCTACTTTAATATAAGCGGTAAGCGGTAGTAAGATTATTATTATGTATTTAAACTAAAAATTTAAGTATTATAATAGAAGGTATTAATTCCTAAGATTGATATTTGAGCTATATGTGAGGAGACTCGCGCGTATAAGTTCTTAAGAAGAATTATTTTCTATCTATTCTGTTGTTCTTAACGATCCTGGAAGATTGTTAGCCGTTCATTTAATGCATACTGCTTTAGTATCTGGATGGGCTGGATCTATGGCATTATATGAATTAGCTGTATTTGATCCATCCGATCCTGTTTTGAACCCTATGTGGAGACAAGGAATGTTTGGTGTGACTCGAAATTTAGTAGCAATCAAGTATAATTATTAAACAAATAATAACTATTATAGTAAACTCTTCCACAATACAAAGGTAACTAAGTATTTTGAGCAGAAGTAAGCTTTTGAATATATATTCTAAAAGCGAGTTATTGGATGAACAGTAGAATCAAGAGTTAAATGCATTAGTACCTTATGAACTCGAAATTTTAACGAGTTAAATAGCGAATTTTCACCTAAATTAAAATTTACAGACAAATTTTAATTTTTATTAAAAGGTGATAATGTTAATTTGATCTAGAATTCATCTATTATATTATACTTGGAACGAGGTAAATCCTATAATTATAATTGAAGTTTGCTTATAAATTTTAATTTTAACTCATAAAATGTAGGATATAAGATAAGAAAAAAAGCAAAAGCCTAACTGTAATAGTAAGGATAAGAGCTGAAAACTTATATACTATATGCTCTTGACTGAAAAGAATAGCAGACTTTTCTTTGGTATGATTTATGGATTGAATATTTGTTACAGATATTTTATAAAGATAATAAATGATAAGTAAAGCAAAATATATTTCTTGAAAAAGAACTCTCTATATAGAACAGTTTTATTGTAAGAGTAAATTTGAGTTATTTGTATATTATTTGATTTAATCATTATCGGTAAACATAAGAACTAAGAAGTAATCATGTTTGAGCCGGATGCATTGAGAAATGCCTGTCCGGATCTTAGGGAAGAAATAAGATTCTTACCCAATTCATGCCTTTTATGACTCGTTTAGGTATCACAGATTCATGGGGTGGATGGAGTATTACAGGAGAAAGTGTTTCTAATCCTGGTATTTGGAGTTTCGAAGGTGTTGCACTGACACATATCGTATTATCAGGGCTTTTATTTCTAGCAGCAATCTGGCACTGGACATATTGGGATCGTGCGACATGTTAGTAAATATTAAGGTTAAACTTACATGAGCTAAACTCTTAAAATTTTAATTTTTTAAAAATTAAGCTTAAGATATTACACTAAATAAAATAGTAAAAGAATCTAGTCAGTATTATGGATAGAATAATGACGAATTGGACAGATTATAATTTGATTTTTGGCATAAATTGAAGATCCTCAAATCATATGTATTATGTTGAGTATGATTATATCTATTCTAAATCCTAAAATATTAATTTATTATGTAAGGAACATGTATACTTGCTAAAGTCTAGCATATGAGCAAAGATAATATTTATAATTATTTTTATTCTACCGTTATAGTTAATGACATAGAAAAACGCCATGTGCAATGAAAATTGCATGCATGGTGTGGTTAGAGGAAAATCTCTCTTATACTAAAGATATAGAGATCCTATCTAAATTAGAAATATTTCGTGATCCACGTACTGGAGAACCAGCTCTAGATTTGCCTAAAATTTTCGGAATTCATTTATTGTTAGCTAGTTTATTATGTTTTGGATTTGGTGCTTTTCATGTTACTGGTGTATTTGGTCCAGGAATTTGGGTTTCAGATGGTTATGGTATTACAGGTAAAGTTCAACCAGTTGCACCTGCATGGGGGCCAGAAGGTTTTAATCCATTCAATCCAGGTGGTGTAGCTTCTCATCATATAGCAGCCGGAACTGTTGGAATTTTAGCTGGAGTTTTTCATTTAACTGTAAGACCTCCACAAAGACTATATAGAGCTTTACGAATGGGTAACATTGAGACTGTACTATCTAGTAGTATTGCGGCAGTTTTCTTTGCAGCTTTTGTGACTTCTGGAACAATGTGGTATGGATGTGCAACCACTCCTATTGAATTGTTTGGACCTACAAGATATCAGTGGGATAGTGGCTATTTCCAGCAAGAGATCGAGAGAAGAGTAGAAAATTCGATGACAGAAGGCTTAAGCCAAACTGAGGCATGGTCTCGTATTCCAGATAAATTAGCATTTTATGACTATATTGGTAATAATCCAGCTAAAGGTGGTTTATTCCGTGCTGGTCCTATGAATAAAGGAGATGGAATTGCAGAAGCATGGTTAGGACATCCAATTTTCCAAGATAAAGAAGGAAGAGAATTAACTGTACGAAGAATGCCTGCATTCTTTGAAACTTTTCCTGTTATCTTAGTAGATAAAGATGGTATTATTAGAGCTGATATTCCTTTTAGAAGAGCGGAATCTAAATATAGTATCGAACAAGTTGGTGTAACTGTTAGTTTCTATGGTGGTAAGCTAAATGGAAAAGTTTTCTCAGATGCTCCTAGTGTAAAAAAATATGCTCGTAAAGCTCAATTAGGTGAAGTTTTTGAGTTTGATCGTACGACTTTAGAATCTGATGGAGTTTTCAGAAGTAGCCCAAGAGGATGGTACACTTTTGGACATGCTAATTTTGCACTATTCTTCTTCTTTGGACATCTATGGCATGGTTCACGTACTTTATACAGAGATGTATTTGCAGGTATTGGTGAGATTACTGATCAGGTTGAATTTGGTGCTTTCCAAAAATTAGGAGATAAAAGTACTAAAAAACAAGGTGCTGTTTAATAAAATTTTGTGCACTATATTGTATACTAATTATTACTCTCTGGGAGAATTCTGATGGAAACTTTAGTTTACGTGTTTCTTTTAACAGGAACTTTGATGACTATTTTCTTTGCTATTTTCTTTCGTGAACCGCCAAGAATTGCAAAGTAGTATCAGTTCAATATAAAAACCACTCTTTTAATTAAGAGTGGTTTTTATATTGAATCCTACACTTAATTTTAATGGAGGGTCAAACTGTATGTTTGCCGAGTAAAACCGTGCATGCAACTTTCATCGCACACGGCTTCCCATTTAATAAATTCGATCATTAAATGTTTGTTTAGGTAGAATCTTTAAATCTCCTATTCAAAACCATGCATGCAACTTTCATTGCACATGGCTTTTTGTTAAATATATATTTGTATGTAGAATAACTAAATTTACAACGTATTATTTATATACTGCTTTAATTATCGTAAAAATTTTTTATATATTTTTTAATATATCCATTTGCTAAATATTTATGCCCGCTAAAAATATTACGTACGTAAATTCCAGCAGTTTCAATATTTATTTTGGTAGCTTTTCTTATATATTTATAAGTACTCTTTCGCATTCCCCAAAGAGAAGATTTTATTAAATTCATATTACAAAATTTATGATATTTCCACCATTGAGAATAATAAAATTTAATTTTCTCTAATCTTTCTTCCATAGAATATCTTGTATCTCTTAAGGTAACTTTAATCTGTTTTTTAATTTTTTTTAAACTGTTTTTATTAGGAATAGAAAAAACCTTATCTTGAGAAGTTTTTTTAAAGTGCCAATATAAAAAATCAAATCCTTCTTGAGGAGAAGTAATTTTAATCTTAGCTTTGTTGGGATCTAATCTTTTCTCTTTTAACAAGTCATAAACTTTTTGTAAAATGTTATAAGGATTCTCTGTATTTTTTAAAAAAAAAATAATTGTATTGAGGTAACGTATGCTTTCACTGCTTAAATTTTCTACTCCATGCAATAAAATGTTGGTTAAAAGAGGAGTTAAAATTTTTCCATGGCGAGTCTCTTCCAAATATAGAGGAGGAGTTAAATCGAGCCCAGCTTTCAGAGCTTTCCAAATAATATTCTTTATATTAGTTGGTAAAATGACTGAAGATAATAATTTATTATGATCTACATCGTTTAGACACTGTTCGAAATTTACGATTAATATCTGGGCTCCGTTTCTTTTACTTAGACCAGTAAAATAATATAAAATATCTCTTTGAATTTCATATATATTTACGCTAGGTCTAAATCCATAAGAATACGGTGAAAAATATGCTTCACAACATGGTTCTAACGCATATTTTATTAATAAATGTGCAGCTTGATCTTTAATACTTAAAAAAATAAATGGATATCTTGAATGTGTAGAATTAATATTAAAATGTTTATAAATTTTATGATGTTTCCAATTTTCAATTTCATTTAATTGATTTACAACTTCAAATTTTTGTTCATCAGATAATAAAAAAGGATTATTTCTTTGAACAAGTACAGTATTTTGTAGTTTATATTTGCTAAGATGATATACAGCCAAAAATTTAGCAGATTTACTATTAATTAAAAGTTTCTGTAATTTAATAATATTTTGATAATTATTTTGTAATTTTGCTTCATATATTCTACGTTGTAAATTTGAAACAGTTCGTTGAAATGTTTCCCAAGGAAGATCTTTCCATAATACATTGGAATTTTGCAATGCTTTTATCATAAGGAACATTCTCCATATCATATAATATATAAAACAGATGATAATTATATCTCATCCTATCTTTATTTATAATTTAGACTTAAATTTTTCTTTGTTTCAAAATTTGCTTTTAAAATTAACTTAGGCTGTCTTCAATTTATTTCTTTATTTACAAAAGTATACTATCTACTTTATAGTTTACTAATACAAAAATTCTACATGCTATAAAATTTTTTCCGTGAAGATTCAACATTTATAAATTAGCCATATTAGTTTTACGAAAAGTATGGATATTATTTCTTAGCTTCAATTAATTATTTGGAATTAATTGTAAGAGAATATACTATTTTTTACAGAATTAAGATTTACTTTTACTATACAAATTTTAATTTTTACCAATTGCATATAGTTAGTTATTATAAAACAATTATTAACTATTTTGGCTCAGCTTAGTAAAATGGTACTGATATATAACAAATCGCACAAATAGTTAGCACTATATACTAAGAAATAAGTAAAGTTGATCTATACAAAGTTATACTTAGTATGTGTTTTTGATAATTTATACTAGCTTGTATCTAAATCCTTAGAAATGAGAGTATCATTTTCTATTACGTGTTCCACAATATTTAAATATATTTTAGATATTTATTATTTTTATTTCTTTAATACTACCTTGCATAAATCCATGAAGACAGATTCTTTAAATGAGATAAATAAATATGAAAAAATTTCAACTAAAAAATAAATTCTTATTTCTAATTATCTTGATATATTTATATTTATTCAGCTTCAAATTTATAGTTAAAATTTTGTGATAATATTTTCAAAGAGGCAGTTAGTAAGTAATATTTTATTTCTATATTAAGCAATGTTGTAATTTTTCTTGATAAGAATAACGCGCCGCACCTTCATGTTCTTCAAAAGGATCTCTTAAATCCTTAGCTGTAGGACCAAATGCAGTGTATATTGAATATGCAGTAATACCTAGCAGTAAACTAGATATAAAAATGCTGAGAATAGTTGCTGTTTCCATAACTTATCAATTTAGATATTATATTTTTTCTATATAATAAAATGAAGAGATTTTGAAATCAAGTATTGAATTAGCTGTTAAGCGGGCAGCGGGAATCGAACCCGCATCCTAAGCTTGGAAGGCTAATGTTTTACCACTAAACTATGCCCGCAGTCTGTTTATCTCTTATATATTGTATCAGTAATACTTGAAGTTAGCTACTTTCGATAAGATTGTCTTTAAGTATGTACTTAGATAGTAAAACATACTATCTAAATACATACTTTCTAATTAAAAATTATCCGAATTTTCCAGCAGTGGATGCAATCACAAAGGCCGCATATGTTAGGACATATCCTACGGAGAAATGTGCTAAACCTACAAGTCTACCTTGAACGATAGACATCGCTACAGGTTTATCTTTCCAACGTACTAAATTAGCTAGAGGTGTTCTTTCATGAGCCCAAGCTAATGTTTCTATTAATTCTTGCCAATATCCTCTCCAAGAAATTAAGAACATGAATCCAGTTGCCCAAACTAAGTGTCCAAATAAGAACATCCAAGCCCAAACAGATAAACTATTCATACCATATGGATTGTATCCATTAATTAGTGGTGAAGAGTTTAACCATAAATAATCTCTTAACCATCCCATTAGATAAGTTGAAGATTCATTGAACTGGCTTACGTTACCTTGCCAAATTGCAATATGTTTCCAATGCCAATAGAATGTTACCCATCCTATAGTATTTAACATCCAAAACATTGCTAGATAGAATGCATCCCATGCAGAGATATCACAAGTACCACCTCTTCCAGGACCATCACAAGGGAAACTATATCCAAAATCTTTTTTATCAGGCATTAATTTTGAACCGCGGGCATCTAAGGCACCTTTTACTAGAATAAGTGTAGTAGTATGTAATCCTAAAGCAATAGCGTGATGAACTAAGAAATCTCCAGGACCAATTGTTAAAAATAATGAATTTTTACCACTATTGATAGCTTCTAACCATCCTGGTAACCATACTCCGCTACCTGCAATAGTAGCTGGATTACTACTTGAAGCTAATAATACATCAAATCCGTAAAGTGTCTTTCCTGAACTTGCTTGAATCCATTGAGCAAAAACAGGTTCGAATAAAATTTGTTTTTCTGGTGTGCCAAACGCGATCATTACATCGTTATGAATATATAATCCTAACGTATGAAATCCTAAAAATAAAGAAACCCAGCTTAAATGGGAGATAATAGCCTCTTTATGATCTAGCACTCTTGCCAATACATTATTTTCGTTAAGTTTAGGATCATAATCTCTAATAAAAAAGATTGCTCCATGTGCAAAAGCACCTACCATTAAAAATCCAGCAATATATTGATGATGAGTATATAAAGAAGCTTGAGTTGTGAAATCCTTTGCCATAAATGCATACGGAGGTAAAGCATACATATGTTGTGCTACTAAAGAAGTTGCAACACCTAATGCTGCTAATGCCAATCCAAGTTGCATATGTAATGAATTAGTAATAGTTTCAAATAGACCTCTATGGCCAGCACCTAAACGTCCTCCAGGAGGACGATGAGCATCTACAATCTCTTTTAAGCTATGTCCAATACCCCAATTAGTTCGATACATATGACCAGCAATTACGAAAATTACGCCAATAGCTAGTTGATGGTGAGCAATATCTGTCAACCATAATGATTGAGTTTGGGGATGAAAACCACCTAAAAAAGTTAAAATTGCTGTCCCAGCTCCTTCAGATGTATTGAAAATATGTTGAGCTGTATCTGGATTCTCAGCATATACACTCCAATTACCTGTAAAGAACGGTTGTAGTCCTGCAGGATGAGGTAATACCTGTGTAAAATTATCCCAGCCTACATGTTGTCCTCTTGCTTCTGGAATTGCTACATGAACTAAATGTCCAGTCCAGGCAATTGAACTTACTCCAAATAAACCAGAAAGATGATGATTTAATCTAGATTCATTATTTTTGAACCATGATAAAGCAGGTCTGAATTTAGGTTGTAAATGTAACCAACCCGCAAATAATAAAACTGCTGATAAAATTAGTAAAAATAATGAACCTGTATACAAATCAGAATTAGTACGCATCCCAATCGTATACCACCAATGATAAACGCCAGAAAAAGAGATGTCTACTGGATATGTTACTCCTCCCTTGGTGAAAGCTTTTAAAGCTGGTTGTCCAAAATGAGGATCCCATATAGCATGAGCAATAGGTTTAGTTTTTAGTGGATTTAAAACCCATTGTTCAAAGTTACCTTGCCATGCAACATGAAACAAGTTACCAGAAGTCCATAAAAAAATTATTGCTAAGTGACCAAAGTGTGAGGCAAAGATTTTTTGATATAAATTTTCTTCAGTCATACCATCATGGCTCTCGAAATCATGAGCAGTTGCAATACCAAACCATATCCTACGAGTTGATGGATCTTGTGCCAACGCTTGGCTAAATTTTGGAAATTTTGTTGCCATTGTATTGTAATCCTATTAATTTTTATCCTACAGAAATTATTCTTGCTAAGAAGAAGGCCCAAGTAGTTCCGATTCCTCCTAGTAAATAGTGAGCTAAGCCTACAGCTCTTCCTTGAGTAATACTAAGAGCTCTAGGTTGAATCACAGGTGCTACTTTTAGTTTGTTATGAGCCCAAACAATAGATTCAATTAATTCCTGCCAGTATCCACGACCACTAAATAAGAACATTAAACTAAAGGCCCAAACAAAGTGTGCTCCTAAAAATATTAATCCATAGGCAGAAAGAGCTGATCCATAAGATTGAATTACTTGTGAAGCTTGTGCCCATAGAAAATCTCTCAACCAACCATTAATAGTAATAGCACTTTGGGTAAAATTACCTCCTGTAATATGAGATACAGCTCCAGATTTAGAAACAGATCCCCATACATCCGATTGCATTTTCCAGCTAAAGTGGAAAATTACGATAGATAAAGAGTTATACATGTTTAGTCAAGATAGATTCTTGCTATACAAAACCATACGTGATAATTTCTTATCATATAGCTTCCTATAATAAAAATTATTTTTATTATATTTAAAATTTATTTAAAGATTTTAAATCCTATATTTTGGCAGAATCTTTTGTCAGCCAATATTTTCGTGTCCCTTCACTTTATCAACCTTAAGAATATAGGTCGCTGCATATTCACCGATAAATTTTTATTTAATATCGTATTTTAGAATATATTATTAAATTGTATTTAAAACAATTTTTGTGCGATGCGTAAGTTTGCAGCTAATCGTTGCCGATAACCATTTCTTAATTTCTTTGATTTGCAACAAAAATAAAATAGCTTAATATACTTATCTGTCGTAGTATATTTATTTTATTTATAGTAAAAATGAAAGTTATCGAAATTTATACTAATTCAATAAAAATTCTAACACGTCACACCCAAAATAATCCTAAGAAAACATGATCCCAGGCAGATACTTGACAAGTACCACCTCTTCCAGGACCGTCGCAAGGAAATCTAAATCCTAAATTTGCTTTATCTGGAATAAGTCGCGAATTTCTTGCAAATAAAACACCTTTTAACAGAATTAATACTGTTACATGAATAGTAAATGCATGGATATGGTGTACCATAAAATCAGCTGTTCCTAATGAGATAGGCATCATTGCAATTTTACCGCCTACTGATATAGTATCTCCTCCAAAAGCATAGCTTACAGTAGCTAAAGCATTTGGTGCAGTATTACCAGGAGCTAAAGTATGAGTATTTTGAATCCATTGCGCAAATATAGGTTGTAATTGAATTGCAGTATCGGAGAACATATCTTGAGAACGGCCTAGTGCTCTCATAGTATCATTATGAATATATAAACCAAAGCTATGGAAGCCTAAAAAGATACAAACCCAATTTAAATGTGAAATAATAGCATCTCTGTGTCTAATTACACGATCTAACAGATTATTATAGTTTTGTGCTGGATTATAATCTCTTACCATAAAGATGGCTCCATGAGCACCTGCTCCAACTACACAAAATCCACCAATCCACATATGATGAGTGAATAATGATAATTGAGTTGGATAATCAGTTGCTAGGTATGGGTATGGAGGCATAGAATACATATGATGAGCGACTAATATGCTTAATGATCCTAGCATTGCTAAATTAATAGCTAATTGTGCATGCCAAGAAGTTGTTAAAATTTCATAAAGTCCTTGATGTCCTTCTCCAGTAAAAGGTCCTCTATGAGCTTCTAAAATTTCTTTCATACTATGTCCTATACCCCAATTGGTACGATACATATGGCCAGCTACTATAAATAATACAGCTAGTGCTAAATGATGATGAGCTGTATCACTTAACCACAATCCTCCTGTTACTGGATTTAACCCACCTTTAAAAGTTAAAAAATCAGCATATTCATTCCAATTTAAACTGAAAAAAGGCATCAAACCTTTTGCAAAACTAGGGTATAATTGTGCCATTAAATCCCTATTAAACAATAATTCGTGTGGAAGAGGAATCTCTTGAGGAGCTACTCCTGCATCTAATAACTTATTGATAGGTAATGAAACATGAATTTGGTGACCTGCCCAAGATAAGCAACCTAAACCTAATAGTCCAGCTAAATGGTGATTTAACATAGACTCAACATTTTGAAACCATTCTAGTTTTGGAGCTGATTTGTGATAATGAAACCAGCCTGCAAATAACATTAAGCCAGACATCACTAAACCACCTAACGCAGTTGCATATAGTTGAGTCTCATTGGTAATACCGGAGGCACGCCATAATTGGAAAAAGCCTGAAGTAAATTGAGTGGACTTATTGTCTCTCGAAGAACCGTACGTGTAAGTCTCCTTACATACGGCTCAAATACAGAAGTAAACAATTCTGCATTTTTATATTTATAAAATTATGTTAATTGCTCTATAAAATGGATTTAACATAATTATATTTATACAATCTATAATTCCCTAAGGGAACATCTAGTTTGTTATCTTATGATTTTTAAGTCGAAGTGTTTTCTTTATAACTTGATAATTTTTTTAAAATCTATACTTTACAAAACAAATATAGTTGAGTATCAAAAAGCTGATGGAAAACTCTTTAAACTTGGAAATTAATTTTGCTCAAGCTAAATAAAACTTTTATCTTTTATTAGAGCGTTATTTATCATAGGTAACCTAACTACGCACTTTGTATTCCTTGGAATCCTCCTCCTACATCTGCGTTTAAAATTTCTTGACCTACTACTGGCCAAACAATTTGGGCACTAGGCTTAATAATAGCCGGATTAGAAAGCCAGGCTACATAATTTGAAAAACGTGCTCCATGAAAATACATTCCACTTATCCATAAGAAGATAATCGCAAGTTGCCCGAAATGAGCACTAAAAATTTTGCGAGATACATCCTCTAAAGAACTAGTTTGACTATCAAAATCATGAGCATCTGCGTGTAAGTTCCAAATCCATGTAGTAGTTTTTGGTCCTTTTGCAAGTGTACGGGAAAAATGACCAGGTTGAGGTTGGGTTGAATAATATTCATATGATTCTCCCTAAGAGCTATACGAGCAAGTCTCCTTGCATATAGCTCAAATATTTATTTAATAATAATAAATATTATGAAAATTCAGTACTAGAATTTTGTAATTACTTCAAACTTTACTTTTTTTCATTCCTTTAATTTATATAGCTAAAAATTTACTCGTCTTAACAAAATAAATTAGAACTGATCCATACAAAGCTATATTGAAATTCTTTATAAATTATTTGTAATGGGGCAATTAATTTATAATTTATGCAATATATTATTTTGTTCTACTTCAGGTTCTATATTATTAAAAATCATCTGCTTGATATTATATGTAATAATTTAAATTGCTAGTAGAAAATTTAACTTTCGTCGAGTCGCACCCCATCTTTCAAAAGAAGTTGGCACAGGATTTTTATCCACAGTGACTTTAACTTTTTTTGTATCTTGCTCTTTTGAGCTAATTGTCATAATATCTTTCTCCTAATAGGATAAGAAACTCAAAACGCTTATTATCTAGCCGATGTGTAGCTTTAGAGATATAAGTTTCTAATAATATATTATAGACATCTTAATAAGAGTATTTAGAGTCTGTAAAAAATAGTTACAATGTAATAAAACTAAGCAAATTTAATTTTATAGATATGTTAATAGCTGATGATCTAGACAAATTATTAGACATCTTACCAGATTTTATTCGAAATCCATTAGAATTACATAGTTCACGAAAAGAATTAATAGAAGTAGTGATTGATTTAGGTAGACGGCCCGAGGCAAGATTTCCATATAAACCAGAATACTTAGCCTTGAAAAATTTATCCTGGTCTGATCTCGATTACTGTATTAAAAGAATTGGTTCTTTTAGTGGAGACAATCGAGCAGGAATCGAGAAAACATTGCACCGAATAAGTTGTATTAAAAATCGCCAAGGAAATATTGTAGGATTAACTTGTAGAGTAGGAAGAGCTATTTTTGGAACAATTAGCATAATTAGAGATTTACTGGAAAGACAAGAATCTATTTTAATATTAGGGAAGCCTGGAGTGGGGAAAACAACCGCCATTAGAGAAATTGCTCGCATTCTAGCAGATGAAATGCAAAAAAGAGTAGTAATTATAGATACGTCTAATGAAATAGCAGGTGATGGAGATATTCCTCATCCTTCAATTGGAAGAGCAAGAAGGATGCAAGTTGCGCGCCCGGAATTACAACATCAAGTAATGATTGAGGCTGTCGAAAATCACATGCCAGAAGTTATTATTATTGATGAGATAGGAACTGAATTGGAAGCAGCGGCAGCTAAAACAATTGCAGAAAGAGGAGTACAGCTTGTAGGTACAGCTCATGGAAATTGCTTAAATAGTTTAATTAAAAATCCAACATTAGTTGAATTAGTAGGAGGAATCCAACAAGTAACTTTAGGAGATGATGAAGCTAAAAGAAGAGGTAGCCAAAAAAGTATTTTAGAAAGAAAGGCATCTTCTGCATTTCAGATCGCTATAGAAATTCATGACAAAAATAATTGGATTATACATGAAAAAGTTGATGTCACAATAGATCAACTTTTACAGGGTTTTCAAATTTTTGAGCAGAATAGACGTGTCGAAGCATCTAGTAAAAATATTATAGATTGCGTACTCTCTTCTCAATCACAAACAAAACAATCTATTAATGCTAATTTGCAATGGAGAAATGTATCAGCTCCTACTTCAATTAATAAAAAAATGAGAGTTGCAGAATTTACTAATAATACCGTGATTGAGAATAATTCAAAAAATCTAAAAATTACGAATTTTCCTACTTTAGAGCGTGTTATTTGGATATATACATATTTAATTGATCCAAATGAATGTAAAGAATGGATTGATTCATTTAGATGGCCTATTATCGTAACTCATAAAATTGAAAAAGCAGATATAATTCTAGGTTTACGTTCACAAATAAAACAAAATACTAAATTAAGAAAAATAGCTCGTATGCGAAAAATGCGCATTTATACTATTTCAAATCATTCTAAATTTCAAATTATTCGGGCACTACAACGAATATTAAATATCTACGTAGTAAAGAATTAATTATTTATTATAGTTACAAAAGTTTTATTTTTATAAGGTGATATATATTTTTCTTTCACTTTAGTGTATAATAATTTTTTATAATTCATACTATAGTCTTAATATTATGAATTTACTATTTTATTAATTTAAAGTGAGAAAGTATTTGTGGAAGAAAAAGAAATTTTTGAGAAAGTGCAAAAGATCGTAGCTCATCAGTTAGGAATAGAAAAAAGCCAAGTTACAGAAACTTCTAGCTTCACAGATGATTTAGGAGCAGATTCACTCGATACTGGTGTGACATGTTTAAATCGTTACTGAACAAAATAGTTATTCAAAGTGTATTTAGAAACTATACTAATAGAACAATAATTAGTAAAGCTAGTAACTAATAAGGAAAATATAATTAGTAAAACGAATTGTCGGAAAAAGGGTTTATAATTAATATCTTAAAAATTTCTACTATAAATGCAAATTCTCAGTATAATTTGTACTTAAAATGCTTTCTACAAACTTAAAGACAAGATTTAAATTTTACCTTACTTTGAGATCTAAACATGGAAAAATTTTGATTTAATACATTCAAAAAGTAGGATTTTAGATTATATAGATATCGTTATGAAAAGTCTAAAACGTATTTAAAAATATTTTTGAAACGTAAAGCCATGTGAAATGAAAATTTCATGCATGGTTTAGCAGGAGAGACTTTTTAGAAGTCTACTCTAACTAGAATTAGTTATGTCAATAGAAGAAGAATTTAATTTAGAAATTCCAGATACTAATGCAGAAGAGATTACTACACCAGGTGAAGCAGTTTCCTTCATTAAAGAAAAATTAGAAGCTAAATAAGCTGAATAATCGGAGAGGGTGGGATTCGAACCCACGGAGTTCTTGCAAACTCATCTGATTTCAAATCAGACGCAATCGACCAACTCTGCCACCTCTCCCTCACATATAATAAGTCATTATTAAATTAATGTAAAATAAATATAAAATGTCCAAAATTAATATTATTGATTTTGGACATTTTATATTTACATAATTCTTATTAAAATACGTTATTTGGAGAAACTTCTCTTACCATATTTAAAAATAATGATGGATCACCGGCTTTTGCTCTTGCTTCTTGTGGTTTGAAACTTCTAATTACACCTTGCCAAATAAATTGTGGTTTGCATAGCTTACCTCTAAATTCCTCTCCATAACGAGGAGTTTTCAAATTGAAAGGCATTTCTCCCATAGAACGAGAGAATAAGCTACGACGTCTTTGATACGGAACAACAGAATCTCCGAAATTTTCCATATATTCATCGCTATCAAGTAACATATCTACAAAAGCTTCAATACCTTTGGATGCAACTACAATACTCCAAGCAAGTCTTTCGCGCTCATTGTATATATCTCTACCTAAAACTCTTTGTACACACATTTCTACGAATCTATAATTATTAGTTAAGATCGATTTATTATAATTTTTCATAAATCTTCTATTCAAAACCGTGCATGCAGCTTTCACTGCACACGGCTTCTTGTTTTGTTATAGTATAATTTTAGGCCGTAAAATACGAAACTTTAAATCTAAAGATTTATCTAAGTTAAACCTATTGCAAACTTCATAACAAAACTGCTAGCAATTACGCTGCATCCTACCCTTATAATATTTAATTAATTTTTTGTAGATACATTATAAGTTTCTTTTTGTTCCAAAATTTGATGTGTTGTTAACTTAGGTTTTCTCATTTTATCTATTATTGACTCAAAAAAGCATATCACTGTAAAAAATGTATGCGAGTCTATTTCTTAATTCAAGATCTATAACTTTCAGTTATCTTGATTTTGTAAGATACTTTTTATAAGAATTCGCATATAAAGCTTAAGTTTGCTATACTTTTCTACCCATATTAACTGACCAAGCAGCAGTGTGACATTTCTGCTTATCTCTGGTTCTGCCGAATTTTCCAGCTTCGTATAGATAATTAATCTTTACGTGGATTCAATTGAGTATTTTTTTTAAATAGAAAAATTAATATTGTTTATTAATAAAAATTTTTCAATCAAATTTTAGTTGTATACTATAGAAACTTATTTACTGTACTTCTATAATATACCCTTCAAATAAATAAGTTGTTAATTATATATTTGAAAGAACAAATCGCACTTTACATCATAATTTAATTTACGAAATGCGTCTGACAAAAGCAATCCTTTAACAAAGTCTTTTACAGTAATTTGGTTAAAACGTAATTGAGACTCCAAGAAAGGTTGTCTTGTACTTTTTAAGATTTGATGCTCGCTGAAAATTTGTCTATAAGTAGCCCAGATAATTTCATCCATTTCAGATGCGTCTGGTAAACTGTCAGTAGAGTAAACTTTATATTGTTCATCTCCTCCACAGGATTCATAACCAGCTACACGTTGATTTTGAGTGGACAAGGAATAACTTAGGAGTGGGATAGACATATAATCTCCAAATAATATCTTTATGATTAACAGTAGTTAGGTAAGTAGATAAGACAACTCCCTCAAGAACTATACGAGCTAATCTCTTAGCATATAGCTCAAATTAATTATGCCTATAAATTAATCAAGCTATTTCCATACATTATGATGAGAAGCTTATTAATTAATGTATGTGATAGCTGTTCCTAAATCAACGTTTTTTATTGCTTATATTATCACCATGTGATTTGTAGATTGATCTAATCAACATATATAGAATTTTTTCTATATAGAAGTAATAAAATCTACGTAGATATTGATTAAACTAAAAAAAATCTCATTAATGATGTTGAAAATTTTATGCTTCTTATTTTTTAATATAAGTAATAAAACTTCGTATCGCACTATTACATTTACTTAAAAAATTTTAAATTACCTGGATATAGCAAGTAATTTATAGAAGTATTATATATATAATTTTCAGTATATATAATACTACTTATATTATACGTAAAAAATCATCTTCTAAAAATAAATTTTGTTTAAGAATATCAAATTAAATACTTCCTGATAACATAATAAACTTGAAGTATCTAGCTATACTCAATTATAATTAAGTGAGAAACTTTTATTTCTTACTAAAAATAAAAAGGATCTCAGTTATATATTTTTATATATTTATTTTCTAATATAGACAGCTTAAAATATGAAGTATGCAATTATAGAAGCTGCCGGCAAGCAGTTTTGGATAGAATTAGGCCGTTTCTACGATTTAAATCGTTTAGCGGTAAAACCGGGAGATAAAATACTATTTAAAAGAGTGTTATTGGTAAAAGATGGAGATTATATCGAAATAGGACAACCTTGTGTTGAAAATATTTCTGTTAAAGCCACTGTAGTACGTCATTTAAAAGGTAAAAAAATTATCGTATTTAAACGTAAACCTAAAAAAAATACTAGTTCTAAAAATGGGCATAAACAACCTTTAACTCGAGTAATGATTGATGAGATTAACATGCTGAGATAAATCATACAAATATTTAATTATAAATTGAGGATTAAATTTTAAAATGGCACATAAAAAAGGAAGCGGGAGTACTAGAAACGGAAGAGATTCAAATGCGAAGCGTTTAGGAGTAAAAAAATATGGAGGAGAATACGTAATCACAGGGACTATTTTAGTTAGGCAACGAGGAATTTACGTTAAACCAGGAAAAAATGTAGGAGTAGGAAAAGATGATACTTTATTTGCACTAAATACTGGTTATGTACAATTTTGTACTATCGCAAAAAATCGCAAAAAAATTAATATTATTCCTGAAGTAACTAAATAACGTTATCATATGTCTTGTTTTCTTAATTTATTGCTAGAGACAAGACTTTTTTACTTTTTATTTTCTATGGAAAAAAATATTATAATTTCTTCTTTGAATAATTTAGCGGCAATTCTACATGATGGTTATCTACATGAATTAATACTCAGCGATTGTACTTATCAGTTAGGAAATATTTATTTAGGTAGTGTAAATAAAATTTTTCCAAAGGTGAGAGCTATTTTTATTACAGTACAAATTAATCGTAAATATAAAAATGGTTTTCTTCATGTTAATGATCTACTTAAATTAAGAAATGGAAAACGTTTTTTTTTAAATACGACTGTAGTTTTTAAGCAAAAATTATATGTTCAAGTTATTAAAGAAGCTTTTTTTGGTAAAAATCCAAGGGTAACTACAAATATAACTTTAGCAGGCCGTTACATTGTTTTTTCTCCTTTAAATAAAGTTCTGTGTATATCTCGCAAGATTGAAGATATAAAAGAAAAAGAATATTTAAAATCTCTAGGATTACTATTGACCCCTTTCTCTTCTGGTGGAATATTTTTTAGGCAGTATGCCAACAAAGTAAGTAATTCTATGTTAATAGAAGAATGGAAAATTTTAAAGCTTAGATGGCAAATTATTTTGAGAAGTATAAACTATAATTTAAATATTCAGTATAGTTTACTATATAAAGATTCAGATATTTTAAAAAAAGTTATCCGTGATTTTTATAATTTAGAGATTTGTTCAATTTTTGTAGATCATCTAAATATAGAAAAAAAAATAAATTCTTATCTAAAGTATTGGTACAAATATAATGTATATTCTTCGCCTCATATATATATAATTTCTCGTTATTTTTTAGAAATTTTTAAATTACATTCCATCCTATCTCAAATTTCAAGTTTTAGAATAGAATTAATTCCAGCAGGATATATTTTCATTGAAACTTTTGAAGCTTTTACTTTTATTGATGTTAATTCGGGAATTTTCGATAAACAAAAATATCCTGTAAGCTTGATACTTGCATTAAATTGTTCAGCCGCAAAAGAAATTGCATATCAAATTAAAATTAGAAATATTTCAGGAATAATTATTATAGATTTCATTGATATGAATTCCAAGAAGGATCAATTAGAACTGTTAAGATACCTTCACAAATTATTTAATAATGATACAGTTTTGACTCAAGTTGTTCAGTTTTCTGAGCTCGGATTAGTAGAGATCACACGCAAAAGAGGGGGTAAAAGTATGTTTGAAATATTATTAAATTATCAAACTAATTTTATATTTTGTGAACTTAATATGTTATCAGCATCAATTAAATATATAGAAAAAGTATTTACAAAATCTTCTTATCTATGTGCAAAATTTCACTTATTCAGTACTATAAATACACTAAATCTTTTTAAACGAATACCACATGAATCAGTTATTTTTAGTCACAGATGTATACAATATAATAATAAAAAAATTTTCCTTAATACTGTTATTCAAACAAAAATAAAAGTAATTATTTGAAGATCATACTAGTACTAATAGATAAATTTTACATATGAATAATAAATTAACTTTAGAACAAGAATTTCGTTTAGCAGTTTGTGCGACATGTTCAAATCCTAAGTTTTAAATTAATTTAAAACTTTACAATTAATATTTCTAATTGAAAATGTAGAATATCTTGTATAACAACATAATATTTTTATGTGAAGCTTATTTTGTAAGATAAAAATTAAAACACTCAAAAATTAAAATAGGTTAGTAAATATAAAGAATTTAAAATTTTAAGTTAAAAATACTAATATATATTGAACTGTATATATCTTATGCAAAATTATATTATTTACTTAATATTTAAACCTAAAGTAATTTAAATTTTAGTTGTAAGGGACATGGAAAATTTAAGTTTTTTGTAAAGAATAAAATGAGAGAAAGGTTTTAATCTTAATTGAAGATAGCCTTAAATTATTTATTTATTAAATAATAAAACGCCGTATGAGGGGAAACTTTCATGTACGGTGTTATTAGAGAGAAACTGTCTTATCTAACTACAAAAAAAACATTGTTTTTGTTAATAATTCTAATGCTAGGCGATTACTCTTAGCAACATTGAAACAAATGATGATAAGAGACAATATAATTAAATTTTTTATTCAAAATAGAAATTTGAATAATTAACAAAGTAATAATTACGGATTATTACTTTGTTCAGAAGTTTTGACCAATATTAAATATAATGTAAGTAATACAGATACATCAACTGAATTAATTTTAATCAGTTGTAATTTTAAAACATTTATTTTATAAATTAGAGGAGAAGTCAATGCTTGACGCATTTTCCCGTGTTGTAGTTGATTCTGATTCAAAAGCTGCATATGTAGGTGGTTCTAGTTTAGCATCTTTAAAGAGTTTCATTGCTGATGGCAACAAACGTTTAGATGCAGTTAACATCATTGCATCTACTGCAAGTTGTGTAGTTTCAGATGCCGTTTCTGGTATGATTTGTGAAAATCCTGGTTTAATTTCTCCTGGCGGTAACTGCTATACAAATCGTAGAATGGCAGCTTGTTTAAGAGACGGAGAAATTATCTTACGTTATGTATCTTATGCTCTTTTGGCAGGTGATTCTTCAGTGTTAGAAGATCGTTGTTTAAATGGTCTTAAAGAAACTTATATCGCACTAGGAGTTCCAGCTAATTCAGCAGCTCGTGCAGTTTCTATTATGAAAGGTTCTGTAGTTGCTTTAGTAGATAATAAAGCTAGTTTACGTAAAATGCCAACTGCAGATGGCGACTGTTCTTCTTTAATAGCAGAAGTATCTAGCTATTTTGATAAAGTAAATTCAGCAATTAGCTAAAAATATTTAAATTAAGTAAAATACTTTTTGGAGATACTTATGAAATCAGTTATCACTACCGTAATTAGCGCTGCAGATGCTGCAGGTCGTTTTCCAACTAATTCAGATCTTGAATCTGTACAAGGAAATATTCAACGCGCATCAGCGAGATTAGAAGCTGCTGAAAAATTATCTAGCAACTATGAAGCTGTTGTAAAAGAAGCTGGCGATGCTTGCTTCTCTAAATATGGCTATTTAAAAAATGCTGGTGAAGCTGGTGATAGTCAAGAAAAAATTAATAAATGCTATAGAGATATTGATCATTATCTACGTCTAATTAACTATTGTTTAGTAGTAGGTGGAACTGGTCCTTTAGATGAGTGGGGTATTGCTGGTGCACGTGAAGTATATCGTGCTTTAAATCTACCAACTTCTGCTTATATTACAGCATTTGCATACACAAGAGATAGAATTTGTGTACCAAGAGACATGTCTGCTCAAGCAGCATTAGAAATGTCAGCTTATTTAGATTATGTTATTAATGCATTATCATAATTATATTTAGGCAATTAAACAGATATTAAGTACATTAAAAGTCTTAATATCTGTTTAATTGTAATTAATGTATATAATATGTATATAAATTATAAAATGGTTAGTAAAAATTTAAGATATTGATCCTATGGATATTTTATATAATAATTCAGTGAATTTTATTTTTGGAATTTTATTTTTGAGTATGTTATGCTATTGGAGTAATTTAGCATTTCCTGGTTTTTTGATTATTAATAATTGTGCAAGACTCAGTTTGTTAGCTGCAAATCTTTTTCTTTCCATAACTATTATAATACGATGGATAGAAAGCAATCATTTTCCTTTAAGTAATTTGTACGAGTCTCTTCTTTTTTTAACATGGGGCATCACAATTACAGGCCTATATTTGGAAAGGAAAACAAAAAGTAATGTTATAGGTGCTATTATTACTCCTTTCTCAACTTTTATAGTAGCATTTACTACGTTTTCTTTACCGTCTACGATGCAGCAAGCAACTTCTTTAGTTCCTGCATTACAATCTAATTGGTTGGTAATGCATGTAAGCGTGATGATGATTAGTTATGCAATTTTAATGGTGGGAACTTTATTATCAATTTTATTTCTAATCTTGAGCAATGAGCCTCAGTCTAAAAAATCTAATGCAGAAAAACTTTTTTCGTCAAATTCTATGTCTCAATTGTCTGCATCATATTCAAAACACAGATTACAGCTTTTAGAAAGTATTGATTATTTGAGCTATCGAACAATTGCCTTAGCTTTTCCTTTATTAACAGTAGGCATTATTTCGGGTGCCGTATGGGCCAATGAAGCATGGGGATCTTATTGGAGTTGGGATCCTAAAGAAACCTGGGCTTTAATTACTTGGCTTGTATTTGCGTCCTATTTACATACTAGAATTATTAAAGGGTGGCAAGGTAAAAAAGCTGCAGTTTTAGCAGCTTTTGGATTTATAGTTGTTTGGATTTGCTATCTAGGAGTTAATTTTCTAGGACAAGGTCTACATAGTTATGGATGGATTCAATAAGTTTATTCCTAAATGTCCTTACAAGATTTAAGAGTAAGGACATATTCATTTATAAAAAGCCTAAAAATTTTAAAATATTGTTTTGTGTCATAAGTTCAGTCATTATCATAGAGATAAAACCTAACATAGCTAAACGTCCATTCCAATTTTCGGCTCCTTTTGTAAACCCCCAACTCCATAGGTTATGATCTTTTTCGCGCATAATAAAAATATAAGTTCTGATGAAAAAATTGTAGATTATAGATAATTGTAGTAATACTGATTATAATAATGTTATGTAGATTTATGTTACAATACTAAATTTTACAATAAAAATGAATTTATCAACATACGTGTTCAATTTGGCATAAAAATTTAATCTGTATTTTAATTGTAAGTGCAAAAATAATTATGAATGAAATGTCTACTATAAATTTTACAAATGTCCTTGTAGCAACTTTGTTTAATTTTTTACAGTTATACTTTATTTTAATTTTAACTAAAATTACTTTAAGCTGGTTTCCAAATATTAATTGGTATATAGAACCTTTTTATACTATTCATAGACTAACAAGACCCTATCTGAGATTGTTTGAAGGTACAGTACCTATAATTTTTGGTATAGATTGTTCTCCAACATTAGCAATAATTTTTTTACAAACTTTAATGTTAATGATTGAAAATGTAAAAGTAGCATAGGTTAATAGAAAAAATTAATTTGACATGTATTGTATAGTCTTTATTGCATTAGTACTTAGTAATTAAAAGTTCTGAGCTTCTTATCGTAATATAATGCATAATAGAAATAGAATATATTCTGTATAGGACTTATAACTTATATATTGCTAAAATCATAAGTAATATCGCAAAATTTTAGTTGCATAAATAAATATTATCTTATGTATTAATGTATAAACTGTCCTTATCTTTTTACATCTTATTGATACTATTCAACTTTTTATATATATAAAAAGTAAAATTTAGGAGTTTGTTATGAGTATTGTTACAAAATCAATTGTGAACGCTGATGCTGAGGCTAGATATTTAAGTCCAGGTGAATTAGATAGAATTAAAAGTTTTGTTTTGTCAGGTCAACGTCGTTTACGTATTGCTCAAATTTTAACTGATAATCGTGAAAGAATTGTAAAACAAGGCGGACAACAATTATTTCAGAAACGTCAAGATGTAGTTTCTCCAGGTGGAAATGCGTATGGTGAAGAGATGACAGCGACCTGCCTAAGAGATCTAGATTATTATCTACGCTTGATTACATATGGTATCGTGGCTGGAGATGTAACCCCAGTAGAAGAAATCGGTTTAGTAGGTGTAAAAGAAATGTACAATTCTTTAGGTACTCCAATTTCTGGAGTAGCAGAAGGTATTCGTTGTATGAAGGAAGTAGCATGTTCATTACTTTCTGGACAAGAAGCTGCAGAAGCAGCTTTCTATTTTGATTATACCCTAGGCGCAATGCAATAGTATTGAAAACTTACATTGGTTTTTAATATATCGTATAAAGAGATTACTTAACATTTGTAGAAACTAGTTCTTATTTAAACATAAAATTAGTTAAAAACATCACATCACTATATCATATAATTTTTTAGAAAGGAAGTTAATACTATGCAAGACGCAATTACATCGGTAATTAATGCTGCTGATATTCAAGGAAAATATCTAGACGACACATCTGTAGAAAAATTAAAAGGTTATTTTAAAACAGGTGAATTAAGAGTACGAGCTGCAGCTACTATTGCGGCTAATGCAGCTACAATTATTAAAGAAGCAGTAGCTAAAGCGTTACTTTATTCAGATATTACGCGTCCAGGTGGTAATATGTATACTACTAGACGTTATGCAGCTTGTATTCGTGATCTAGATTATTATTTACGTTATGCTACATATGGAATGTTAGCTGGAGATCCATCTATTCTAGATGAAAGAGTTTTAAATGGATTGAAAGAAACATATAATTCATTAGGAGTACCTATCGGAGCTACTATTCAAGCTATTCAAGCTATGGGAGAAGTAACTTCAAGTCTTGTAGGTCCAGAAGCTGGAAAAGAAATGGGCTTATACTTTGATTATATCTGTACAGGTTTAAGTTAAATTAGTTTAGAAAAGGTTATTTAACTAAATAACCTTTTCTAAACTAATTGTTATGTATTTAAGGTTGCAGTAAGAGCTTGCACTCTAGCTCTAGCTTTCCTAACGTTTTGAGTTAATTCTATTTTTTGTTTATTAGATTGAGCTTGATCTAACTGTTCTAAGCTTTTTTCTAAATTAGCTTTTGCTTGTTCTAAATTAAGTTGAGAGGTCTCTTCTATACCATTAACTACAATTGTTAACTTATTATCTTCAATTTCGGCAAAACCTCCCATTAAAATAACAGGAGTCCAATTTTTACCAATACGTACTCTCATTACTCCAATATCTATGGCTGTTAATAAAGGAGCATGACCAGATAAAATGCCTAATTGTCCTGTACTACTAGGCAAAATAATTTCTTCCGCATTAGCATCCCAAGTAGTACCATCAGGTGCAATGACACGAATATCAATACTCATAATTTTTCTTTACTCATTCATTTTGTTAGCTTTTTCTATTGCTTCGTCAATATTACCAACTAAATAAAAGGCTTGCTCTGGTAAACTATCTAATTCTCCATCAAGAATCATTTGAAATCCTTTAATTGAATCCATCAAAGAAACATATTTACCAGGTGAACCTGTAAATACTTCTGCAACAAAGAAAGGTTGAGATAAAAATCTTTCAACTTTACGAGCACGTGCTACAGTCAACCTATCTTCTTCAGATAATTCATCCAAGCCTAGAATAGCAATAATATCTTGCAATTCTTTATATCTTTGTAATGTCTGCTTAATTCTTTGAGCAGTCTGGTAATGTTCATCTCCTACAATACTTGGTTGTAACATTGTAGATGTTGAATCAAGAGGATCTACCGCAGGGTAAATTCCCTTGGCAGCTAAACTTCTTGCTAGTACAGTCGTAGCGTCTAAGTGAGCAAATGTAGTCGCAGGAGCAGGATCGGTTAAATCATCAGCAGGTACATAAACAGCCTGAATTGAGGTAATAGACCCTTCTTTAGTAGAAGTAATTCTTTCTTGAAGTGCACCCATCTCAGTTGCTAACGTAGGTTGATAGCCAACTGCAGAAGGCATTCTACCTAGTAAAGCAGATACTTCTGAACCAGCTTGCACAAATCTAAAAATATTGTCAATAAACAATAAAACATCTTGTTTATTAATATCTCTAAAATATTCTGCCATTGTTAGTTATAGTCGATATTAATGAGAAGCATATTCTGAATTATTTTATAATTATAAATACACAAATATATCATCAGAAATATCTCTACTTCAAAACCGTACGTGAAAGTTTCCCTTCATACGGCTCCCAGCATTTAAATTTAATTACTCATAAAAACTCAGCGAAATCTCATTAAAAATGCATCAAACAGTTACGTTATGTCCTACCCAATAGATACAATATGACAAATAGATTAAATTTGTTTTTATATATAAAATAGTATCTTTTGTTTTTCTTTGTTCCAACTACTAATTATATGTTACTTTAGATTTTTTTATTCCGTTAATTACTTTTCAAGAAATTACAGTACCGCTTCTTACTGATATAAATTTTGTAATTTGTAAGATAATGTTTCAAATTTATCTTTTTGATGATCAATAAACGTTTTTCATAAAAATTCACTTATAGAAAATTTTTTCATCTATTTAATTAATCATAGTAACCTTTTACGAAAGAATAAATTTGCCTATATTTTCATATTCTTCTTTCTGTCTCTCCCAGCTTCGTTTTGATAATCAATCTCTACGTGGGTACTATAAATATCACTTTTTTCTTAAAAGGGTTGAACGTGATCAACATTAGTAATTAGTTCTTTAATATTTAGATTGCAAATATATTAAAATCTAGAATATTAAACCTTAAAATCTATTTTTCTTGAAAATATTCTTTTAAGAACAAATCGCACAAGCAGTTAATCCTACACGCATACGTGCTCCTGGTGGTTCATTGGTACCTAAATTAAATAATTCGGTGAAAGAATCGTACATGATAATTTCTTATCATACGACTCAGCTTTTATTTCTGGTTATATATTTAAATAATAGAGATAGCTGTAAGAATGTAAATGTTTTGTAGTAGTTATAGGTTTTAAACAAATCCATCTTAATTTTTCAAGTAAACAAAAATAATCATATTGATTATTTTGTTGAAAATTAGCATTTGATAAAATCCAACTAGATTGATATATTCTTTTTTGGTATTTATATTTTGATATTCTTGTGAAATACTTTGTTTTTATCTTATTTTTTGACCATTGAGGATGTCTTTTTATTGCCCATAGATAGACTTGAATAAAAATTAAGTTATCCAACTTGGCTAAAGTTTTTTTACAATTACATAATAGAAAATAACTTTTCCAGGTTTTTAAAAGAAGAGATAATTTTAAAATGTAATCATTTATGTTAGCATTCTTCATCCTAAATCTAAAAATTTGTATTGTTTTAAATAAGTGTTTTTGAGCAGCAAAGGAAGGAGCAATGTACACCTTTCCTGAAGTCTGGTTTTTTTGCGGATAAAAGCAAAAATTTAATACTTCTAGTTTTTGATCTTTAGGTTGCCAAATTTTAAATTTTATTTTTTGGGAGATTCCGATATAACTTAACCAAACTAAAAATAACTTGTTTACTTCTTGTATATATTGAAAATCTTTGTGAATTATTGTGAAATTATATAGATAACGTAAATATTTATGTGGCATAGAAATATTAGAAATTAAGTATTCTAGTAGAATATTTCGAGTTGCGTTATATTTACATAAAATTAGTCTGAATTTATTAAAAACATTGTTTAATAATAAGTTGCATAATTCTACAATTATATTTGATTTTATTTGAATTTCATAATAATGATAAGTTATTAAATTTGTATAATATTTTAATAAATTAAGTTTCAGCAGTTTATATAAATAGCTTTTTATTTTAGGATGGAAAAAATTAGATATTCTGTCTAAAATTGCTTCACATTTAATTTGGCAAAGATATTTCTTTAAACAAACATTATAAAAATATTGAGGCTGCTTTTGCTGTAATTCTTCATTAATAATCTTAATGATTCTATTAGGAGAATAAGAATGCTCTGTAGAACTTATTTTACAACGTTTAGCTACTGCTTGAAACACAGGTTCTATTGCTAGTTTTACTAAACTAAATTTCATTTCTAAGAAATATTTAAATAATCTTTTTGAAATTGAAAATTGCGGCAATGACAAATTAAATTTTAATAGTTTAGAACAGATAAAAAAAATATATTTAATATTTAGTCGAAATTTATCCTTTTCAATTAATTGTTTAATTATCCAGAGACGAATTAATTTACTATTAAGTATTTTATGTTGTAAAAAATAAATTCTTTCTTTTTCTCCTAATAAAGTAGCAGAATAAATCTTTCTTTGAAACTTAAAGACAATATTGTGAATCTTATCCCATGCTAAAACATCCCAGCAAAAATTATTATAGCTCATATTCTATTATTAATTATGGCGAAATTAAAGTAATTAAGTTAATAAGAAGATATTTTTAATTAATCCTAATTCAAATTGAATTTTTTTTGTTCCTGTAAAATATAGAAATAGATAGTAAGTAGGTATTAATTATACTTGAATTTAATATACAGAAGATTGTTAAGACTAAGTTCTAAAGTTTCATTTCAAATGAGAAATGATGACAATATTTATATTTAATACTATATAAGCTTTAATTATTTCAAAAATTATTTTCACCGTATACTATTAATTACTTATAAGCTCAATAAATTAAATTAATTTGATTTTATAAATTATATTTTACAAGTTTAATTGATAACTTGATTAAATGGGAAACAAATCGCACCATTTGACCATAAACAAGAGCAACCTTAGATTCACTAAGATTTTTCTCATTAATTACCCCGGATTGTTAGGAGTAGCATTTAGCTCCCTTCTAAACTGTACGTGAAAGTTTCCCTTCATACAGCTTTGGCAAAATTAATTTAAATTAAGCCTGATAACCTTTAGTATTTTTTTAGCAATAACGCTTATACTTACAACTAAATTTTAATGTTCCTTAACTCTGTTTTGTAGTATTTTTGTGTTTCTTTTATCATTTAATTAAACTTAGAGAGAAATTATCATTTAAACATAAATATTTAATTCTAATTGAAAGATTTAGAATAGATAAAAATAAAAAATAATAAAAATTGAAGTTGTCTCTCATAATTAATTAAGTTAAGTTTCGCTTTAACTAAAAATGGATAAAATAGCTAGAACTTAACAAAAAAAGATAATGATAAAAAATTTAAAACTTTTTGATTCAACACACCACACCTTTCATTTCCATGTATAAGTCATTCCCTTCACGGGTTCTTTCACCTACACCACCAAATACAGATACTCCACCGTGTGCTTTTGCAATATTATTATTAGGGTAGATACTTGATCTCCAGTCGAACTGTACGTGCAAATCTCTCTGCATACAGCTCTAGTCTAAATTCTTTATGTTGTTTTAAAAGCATATTTTATACACTGATAACAGATAGAATGAATAAAGATCATGTTAAATGTATACAATCTGCTTGTAGATTTTTTAATAACTATTTTATGTTTTTCAATAGGTTCTTGATTATATAATGAATTATTGCAAACTGGACAAATATGTTTTTGTCTTTGAGCAATTTTAAAATCCGAACTATTCCAAAGTTTGTCGTTAGTAATACCTGTAGCATTTCTTTTGCACCAATATTCTTCATATAACATGTTGTCAGGAGAAGCTTGAATTTGAATAGGTATATATTGTCTAGAAATAGTCCAGCTAAATCGTGTTAAATATCGGCTACTTTCTTTATCGCCAAATATCCATTTACTTTTTCTCTTGATATTAAATCTTCCAAAATATTTTTGTTGCATCCAGGTCCAAGATTTGTTAGGATGAGTGCGTTTACAGTAACGTACTGATCTTTGAAACATCCAATTATCTATATCTTTAAAAATTTGTGAAGATTTATAAAAACAATAATAGTTACACCATTCTCTAATTCTTGGATTTAACCTATCTAATACCCATAAAATATCTTTTCCTCTGCCACGCATCCAAATATTTTTTAATTTATCTCGAATATCTTTAATAGCTTTCTCATTTGGAATAACAGACAAATGTCGATTATCTTGTGCATTTGAGTAGATATATACTGTTAAAAAATTAAACCCATCAGGAATAAATGTTTTAGATATTTGCTCAAGATCCAGATTAAATCCTATATTTATACACCATCCACTAATAATTTTACCTAAGGTATGAGCCGTATCTTTTTTTTCCACTAATATTGCAATTGCTCCATTATACCGGACGTAAAAACTGTTAAAAGTAGAAGTAGAGTATTTCATTTTGATTACTTTATCCAAATCATCTAAAGCAATGTTTGCTAAAAGAGAAGTTATAATGTCACCTTGGGGTAACCCAAGCGTCGTATGAAAGTAGACGTTTTTTGTTATATAACCAGCTTTTAACCATCTAAAAATTAGATCAATTCTTGGAAAAAATCGTAACTTTTTCAAAATAACTTCACCATTAAGCTGAAAGATATAACTAGATAGATCAATATTTAGAACCCATTTATTTGTTGAATATAACTTGATAATTTGAATTATATGACTTATAGCATCATGAGATGATCTACCTGGTCTTTCTCCATATACATTGTCCTCGAAATAAGCTTCCCACTGGGGTTCTAAAGCATGTTTAATAATTAATTGTATGCATTGATCTTTTATAATTTGTATTTTTAATAACTTTTGTTTTCTATGTGTTTTTGGAATGATTAAGTTATTGTATGTGATTGGTTTATAAGTGCTAAAGTCTAACAACATTAAATCTTGAATTAAATGAATTCGAATTTTATCTATTCCAGAAAGTTGCCTATTGATAGCAGTCACTCTTCGTATAGCTAGTAAAATATTTGCACTACTATTCAACATTATTTGTTGCAAGTGAGTAACTGTTTTAAAATCTTTTTTTCTACTAGCATTAAATATTCTATACCTTAAAAATTTAACACGATTTTCAATAGCTTTCCAATTAAAATTAATCCATTCTAAATCGCTTATAACGTAGTGGTTTAAAACAGAAGAGGTTTCTATTGATTGATTCATATAGTCAAACTGTATTCTAATATAAAAACATTGTGAGTATTAATATTACTAATTTAGACTCATCTTTATTTTAGTGAACCTATTATTAATTTATTTGTGTTCCTTAGTTTAATAAAGATATCTTATTTATAAGAGCTATTATTTGCTCAATAAAGCTTCTTTTATTTTTATTTGTATTAATTTTATTAAATATTTTTTTACAATAATTATTTTGATTAACCGCTCTATTATGCTACTAATACATAAATCTTATAAAAATTCTAAAAATATTTCATATAATTTTTTAAACTTAAGCTTAAATTTAATCATAAATTTTAAGTTCGTACTATCATAATTAATTGATAACAAATATAAATAACTAGTAATCGCACGATTAATTCCATAATCAGAACGGTTTTTCCTACTCCAGCACCCCCAAATAAGCCAATTTTTCCTCCTTTACGATAAGGAGCTAACAAATCTACTACTTTGATTCCTGTCTCAAAAATAGAGGGTTGTGTTTCTAATTGAGTAAAAGAAGGAGCTAATCTGTGAATAGGAAGAGTAGTATCTTTAGACACAGGACCTAGTTCATCTACGGGTTCTCCTAAAACATTAAAAATTCTTCCTAAGGTTGCAGTACCTACTGGGACACTAATAGGTGCTCCAGTATCAATAGCTTCAGCTCCTCTTTTATTTAGATAGGTTAGATAAATAGTACCCTCTAACTACACTACACATGAAACTTTCATTTCATATAGCGTTCCACCGTACTTTTTATTTTAAATACAGCTTAAATTAGCTACTAAAATTTAGCTTGAATTTTGCTATTTCCTTATAAATTAATAAAAAATTTAAAGAAATCTGTATGTTCCTTTTTCTGTAAAACCAAGTTAGGCTTCTAATAAATATCAGAAAATATTAATGACTATCTACATTTAGGAAATAATAATATAGATATATTCTCAGCTATTAATGAGATTCGCTCTAGGTACTAGCCATAAAGGTTTTAGCGCTTTTAGACTATAAGGTGTCATTAATTTAAGCTTTACCTAAAAATTTAAGTATTAAATAAAATTTAACAGAAAAGAGTTTTTTATTAATTGATGTTGTTAAAAAAACATACCGCACAAGTCCATCTGTTGAGCTCATTGCAACTGCTCTTACACGATTATCCCCTAGTAATTGATTAAGTTGAATAATAAATAATTCTCTTTTAAAACTGTACGTGCAAATCTCTTTGCATACAGCTCTAATAATCATATTGAGTTGAAATGATTATTTCACGAAATCTTTAAATTACATCGCGTTATATCTCCTTCTTAAATGAAGAAGTTTCTATTTGTAATTTAATTTACTTCGAATCTACAACTTTTATAGAAAAGTACCCATGTTCCATATTCCAATTCTTACCTTTAGAATCTTTATAATTCTACTCTAAATAAGCTATTTATTTTCTAAAAAGTTCAAAATTTTTATTTAGGTATTTAAAAGCTGCATACAAACTTTCTAAAAGATATAAAGAACTTTAGCTATTCTCATTCTTTAAATTAAGTGGTGGCAATATAGTTTATAGCTTCATGTCGCACTTGAACTTCACATGTAATTGTCTTGTCTCCATCTTTTACAATGGTAGAATTAAATACTTTAGGTAATTTCCCGGCTTGAAATTCAATATCTAAAACAGGTCCAATAATTTGAACAACAGAGCCTACATTTGTTGTTTGTGCCATAAAATGTAAAATGCAAATAATATATTGTAGTCAGTAAGTCAAGTTTCTAAACATATTTTATTGTAATTAATCAAAATTATATCATAAGAGAGTTAAGATTTATCAAATATAGAAATTATTTCTATAACATAATTTTAAAGTATAAAATATCCAACTTCTAGTTAGCCTACTGCTTTTGCAGCTATTTTTTATACTTGTTTTTTTTATAAAAATAAGAAATAATAATAGTAACAGGTATTTCAATACTTGGGAAGTTAATTTACATTTACCCTTTCAAACCTGGAATTAAAATTATGACTGCTACTTTAGAAAGACGCGAAAGCGCAAGCTTGTGGGAACGTTTCTGCTCTTGGATTACTAGCACTGAAAACCGTTTATACATCGGTTGGTTTGGTGTATTAATGATCCCTACTTTATTAACTGCCACTTCTGTATACATCATTGCATTCGTTGCTGCTCCTCCAGTAGACATCGATGGTATCCGTGAACCGGTTGCAGGTTCTTTATTATACGGAAACAATATCATTTCTGGTGCTGTTATTCCTAGCTCTGCAGCTATTGGTATTCACTTCTACCCAATTTGGGAAGCTGCATCTTTAGATGAGTGGTTATACAACGGTGGTCCTTACCAATTAGTTGTATTACATTTCTTATTAGGTGTATATTGCTACATGGGTCGTGAATGGGAATTAAGCTACCGTTTAGGTATGCGTCCTTGGATCGCAGTAGCTTTCTCAGCTCCAGTTGCAGCTGCAACTGCTGTATTCTTGATCTACCCAATCGGTCAAGGTAGCTTCTCTGATGGTATGCCATTAGGTATTTCTGGTACTTTTAACTTCATGCTTGTATTCCAAGCTGAGCATAACATTTTAATGCACCCTTTCCACCAATTAGGTGTTGCTGGTGTATTTGGTGGTTCTTTATTCAGTGCAATGCACGGTTCTCTAGTAACTTCTAGTTTAATTCGTGAAACTACTGAAAACGAATCTGCTAACTACGGATACAAATTTGGACAAGAAGAAGAAACTTACAACATCGTTGCTGCACACGGTTACTTTGGACGTTTAATCTTCCAATATGCTAGTTTCAACAACTCTCGTTCTTTACACTTCTTCTTAGGTTTATGGCCAGTAGTAGGTATCTGGTTAACTGCGATTTCTGTATCAACTATGGCATTCAACTTAAATGGTTTCAACTTCAACCAATCAGTTGTAGATAGCCAAGGTCGTGTAATCAACACTTGGGCAGATATCTTAAACAGAGCTAACCTAGGTATGGAAGTAATGCATGAGCGTAATGCACACAACTTCCCATTAGATTTAGCTTCAGGTACAACTTTACCAGTTGCTTTAACAGCTCCTGCTATCAATGGTTAATAGATAAAAAAAGCTAGGAAGACTAAAATCTTCTTAGCTTTTTTTATTGTATATAAGGTAAAATACATAAGTATATTTTATTGTATTACAAAGGAAAAATATTAAAATGTCACACATTCAAGCTATTAGAGGTACTAAAGATATTTTATCTTCTAATATTGATTCATGGCAAAAAATAGAACAAATTAGTCAAAGTTTATTAGAATTAGCAAATTATAAAGAAATTCGCACTCCTATATTTGAGAATAGTAATTTATACAATAGAAGTTTAGGTGAAATTACAGACATTGTACAGAAGGAAATGTACACTTTTATTGATAAAAGTAAAAGAGAAATTACTCTTCGGCCGGAAGGAACGGCTGGAATTGCTCGTGCATTTATTGAACATAAATTATATACTGAAACTTTACCTCAACGATACTGGTATTATGGACCTATGTTTAGGTATGAAAGGCCTCAGGCAGGTAGACAAAGACAATTTCATCAGTTAGGAATTGAATGTATTGGCAGTCCAGATCCCCTTTTGGATGTAGAAGTGATTAGTTTAGCTATGGAAATTTTTACTCAGTTGCATCTGTCTAATCTTTCGCTAGAAATTAATTCCTTAGGAAATGTAGAAGTACGTAATGCTTATCAACAGGCATTATATAGTTTTTTATCTCCCTATAAAACTCAATTAGATATCGAATCTCAAAATCGACTAGAAAAAAATCCTCTACGCTTGTTAGATTCTAAAGATGAGTTTGTTCAAAAGCTTTTATTAGAAGCTCCTACAATTTCAAAGTTTTTAGATGTTTCCTCACAGGAACATTTGAACAAAGTTTGTAATTACTTAGATAAATTAAATATTAAGTATATAGTCAATCCCAAATTAGTTAGAGGATTAGATTATTATAATGACACTACTTTTGAGATAAAAGCCTCTGGTCTAGGATCTCAGGATACTATTTGTGGAGGAGGACGTTATAATGGTTTAATTAAATCTTTAGGAGGGCCTAGTACACCAGCAGTAGGATGGGCAATAGGATTAGAACGCTTAGTTTTAATTATTTCAGAAGCACTATCCTTCAATTCTTCTTTAGATTGTTATTTTATTATTTTGCGAGACGCTGCAAAAGAGTTTTCTTTACCGATAATCTATGAACTCAGAAAACATAAAGTACAGGTTGAAATGGTTATAGCAAATACAAATTTACAAAAATATATTAAAAAAGCCGTTCAATTGAAAGCTACCACTTGCATTATAGTAGGCGACGAAGAAGTTGAGAACAATAAAATTCAACTAAAAATTTTACATTCAAGAAAACAAGAATTTTTATCTGTTGAGAATATAGCTGAAATTGTTACTAAAATAAAATTTAATTCATCGATATCCGTAGCTACAAAAAATATTAAACAATAATATATGATTATGTGTTGACATATTTTGTCTAGAAAAGTTATCTTTCTATTAAATGATTGGGGTGTCGCCAAGTGGTAAGGCAGCGGACTTTGACTCCGCCATTCGCAGGTTCGAATCCTCCCACCCCAGCTTATTTTAGTATAAACAAGATTAATAAATTAGTATTCTAAAAATACAATAGATTTTAAATTGAATGATAATCATATTGTTTATTAATTGTGAGTTATTTATTTTTTAATAATGTCTATTGAAAAATACAGTAATATTTGTTTTAGTAATTATTTGTTTTAGTAATCAACGGAATTTACTATATTTTACTTATGCTATTTTTTATAAGATAATATAATAAGGTAATACATAATTAAAAGCAACATAGGAATAAATCTAATCATAAGTATTTAATTTTATATCTCTATTTTTTGTATTAAAAATTTGTTTTTAATTGTGCTATTTACAAATAATAACTTTATAATATATTAATGGTATTAAGATGGCATCTATACAATTCATTGCTGGTATTGATGAGGAAATAGTTCCCGATGTACAGCTTACAAGATCTAGAGATGGAAATACTGGAACTGCAGTATTTCGTTTTTCTCAACCCAAAATTTTGGATAGCAGCAATAATCAAGAGGGCGAAATAACAGGTATGTATCTGTTAGATGAAGAAGGAGAACTAGTTACTAGAGATGTTAGCGCAAAGTTTGTAAATGGTAAACCTCAAGCTATAGAAGCCGTTTACCTAATGAAAAGTCCAGAAGTTTGGGATCGTTTCATGCGTTTTATGGTTAGATATGCTAAAGATCATGATTTAACTTTTACTAAGGCATAATAGGCTAAAAGAATTTCTATATCTTAAAAGATATAGAAATTCTTTTAGTTCTTATACAGAAAGAAGTACACGACGTCTTCTTTTTATCTTTGGTGGACACGTATATTCAGATACTAATTTTACGAATTCTTCAGCTTCTACAGTTTCCTTTTCTATTAGAATATCAACAATACGGTCTATAACAACTCTATTCTTTTGAATAATTCTAAGTGCTTCATTGTAGCAGCTCTGTACAATTAGCTGAATTTGAGAATCTATATTTGTAGCAACTCCTTCTGAGTATTCTGTTCTACTGCCCATACTTCTACCTAAGAAGGGATCACTACTTTGTCCTTCTAAAGATAAAGGACCTACGTCAGACATACCAAATCTTGTTACCATTTGTCTGGCCATATTGCTTACTTGTTGTAAATCATTACCTGCACCTGTAGTAACCTCAGAATTTCCAAAAATAATTTCTTCTGCTGCACGTCCTCCTAGCGCAGCAATAATTCTAGCCGAAATTTGTGCTCTAGAGACTAACATTTGATCTTCATTAGGAGCAAACCAGGTTAAGCCTTTCGCTTGTCCTCTAGGAATTAACGTAACTTTCTGAACTTGATCATGACATTGAAGTAAAGTACCTATAATAGCATGACCTACTTCATGATAAGCTACTAGTCGTTTACTTTTTCCATCTATTAAGGTACTCCCTTCCATTCCTGCGATAACTCTATCTATTGAGCTATCGATTTCAGAAATTGAAATGGCAGATTTTTTTCTTCTTGCAGTCAAGATAGCAGCTTCATTTAATAGATTCGCTAAGTCTGCGCCAGAGAATCCTGGAGTTCGACGTGCGATTGCTTCTATTGAAATACTTTCATCTAATTTTTTATTTTTTGCATGTACAGATAAGATTGCTTCTCTACCTTTGGAATTTGGAGTTTCTACAGTAACTTGACGATCAAATCTACCTGGTCTCAATAATGCAGAATCTAAAATATCTACTCGGTTCGTTGCAGCAATTACTATTATTCCAGTGTTTCCCTCAAACCCATCCATCTCAGTTAATAATTGATTTAAAGTTTGTTCTCTTTCGTCATTTCCACCGCCAATACCAGTACCACGCTGTCTACCCACAGCATCAATCTCATCAATAAAAACTATACAAGGTGCGTTTTCTTTAGCTTTTTTAAATAGGTCTCTTACACGCGAAGCACCCACGCCTACAAACATTTCTACAAATTCTGAACCAGATATACTAAAGAAAGGAACACCAGCTTCACCAGCTACAGCTTTAGCAAGTAAAGTTTTACCTGTACCAGGAGGTCCCATCAGCAAGACACCCTTCGGAATTCTTGCTCCAACTGAAGTAAAAGTTTCTGGTTTTTTTAAAAAAGTAACTACTTCTTTAAATTCTTCTTTAGCTTCATCTACTCCTGCTACATCATTAAAAGTAATACCTGGCTTAGCTTTTACTTGTGTTAGAGATTTAGGTTTTCCAAATGAAAAAGAACTATTGTTGGCTCCAGAGGAATTTCCAGATCTACGAAACAGTAAAATAACTGCTCCAATCAATAATAGAGGAGGTACTAAGTTGCTTACAAAACCCCAAAAAGCAGAGGAATTTTGAGCTGGATGAGCATCTAAATCTACATGTGCATTTCTTAATAAAGTAATCACTTCTTGAGTGCTATTAGGAAGTTCAACTCGAATTTTTTGTATTCTATTTCCTAATTCAGGTCCTACTGCTTCAACTATAGCTGTATGACCATTATCATAGAGATCAACACGTTTAATCCATCCCATATCTAAATATTCTAAGAATCTACCATATGTCATTCGTGAGCTAGCAACATTTTGACCTAGATCTACTTGTTCAGGTACTATAATACCTTGCCAAAGTGAGAAACCTATAAATAGGATAGGTAGAGACCATAGAATTAAAGTTTTCCATGATAATTTCATAAGTATTTAATATGTTTTTTACAATTTAATCATAGAAATTGCAAATTTCAATAAATTAATGATTTTTATTTGTATAATTAAACTATATTTTAGCAATCTTTATAATAAAAAACAATAGATACTCAGAAAATTTATGTTTACTTGAAAAATCAAGTAAACATAAATTATTTAATTTAGTAAACTAAATCCTGTAGTCTGTAAAACTGGAAAAGTTTGTAAAAGTAAATATGCAAAACCGGCACCACCAATTGTTCCAACCAAGAAACCAGCTGTAAATTGTCTCCATCCTGCTTTTGTTTGTAAAGAATCTTTAGAATCATCTTTATCAAAAGAAACTGTACCATACATAGTTAAGCAAGTAGTTAAAATAATTGTTAATCCTACAGTAGATAAAAATCCGGCCAATAAACCAACTTCTGTATTGTTTAGATTGACTAATACAAATGTATATAGTCTTCTATTCAAAACCGTGCGTGCAGCTTTCACTGCACACGGCTCCTCGTGATACTTGTAAATACCTCCTCAATTAACTTCTATAATTTAAGGCTTTACACTTATATCTTACGGTTTGCAGTGATGCAACATCCTAACCTCATCGTATGAGTTTCTCTTTGTCTCAAAATTTAATCTTATAATTTATAATTAATTTAGGTTTTTCTATTTTACTACTATATATTGTATTGTATTTTTTAAATGCATTTTATAAATCGCATATGTTAGCATAAACTTTTATTTTAAGAATAGACCAAGGAGAGTATATAAAAATTCAGTAAAAATATTTAACCATATTAAAAACTTTTTTTCTAGCTTCATTTTATTTATCGTAATTTAATAAAAATATGTAGAAAATAATCTCTTAAATTTTGATTAGATCTTTTGATTCTTAAATAAGTAGTTAAATTGTGAATTTACTTATTTAAATGTATATTAAGATATTCAAAAATATATAACAAATCGCACGCGAAGTGGGCCTAATTTATCAAAGGGGCCAATTAAAAAATATCCATGGGCCATACCAATCTCTACACCTCGTAATAAAGGTGATAAACCTCTTCTATAAGCGGGTAAATTTCCTAAATAACTTTTTGTAAATCCAGAAGTTGTAATAGGAGTTGCTAAATGACCAACGAAAGGGTCGTTATTAATTAGATTGAAACCTATCTACGTAGATTTCTTCTGCAGAATCGTACATGCAAATCTCTTTGCATACGGCTCAGATATTTATCTTAAAATATCATAAAAATTATGTTGTTAATTTAATTATTACAATTAATTTGATATATTTTTTATTCTCGTATTAACAATTGATTAATATTTGTTCGTCATAGAAAAAGGCTTACAATATGGTATCTATAATAATAACTTAAGATTATTAATATTTTATTTTTGATCTTATACAAAAATATTATGAATTTTAAGCATTTTATATTATTTGACTTCCAATAATGTTGTTAGTTAGGTGAGCTTTAAATTTTAAACTTAAATTTTACTTTACTTTCCTATTCTCCAGAAAAATTTTATAAATTTCGCGAATCGCAATAAGGTACTTAGTCGATATAATAATCTCTATCAAAACTATACGTGCAAATCTCTTTGCATATAGCTTAACTAACTTTTTAGTATTTAAAGTCAATTATTCAGAAAGAATACAATTTTAATTTTATAAATTGATATTTATCTAAAAAGCAATCTTTGAAATTAATGTTTCAAATTTTATGTTTTTTCATTATATTGAAATTCACACAATCTTTAAAAATAATACATAATGTTTTATTGATATAACAAAAATATTAAGTTTTTAATGTTTGCAATACTAGATTAAGCCTTATCTAAACTTTGTGTATAAATATCTATGATTTTTTATATGCTGACTCTTTCATGTAGATAATTTGTATATAAAGAAAAGACCATACCGCACTTAATATAATCAGTCATGGTAATCTTGTCTCCAGAAGTTTAAATATCTTTTTTTTTAATATAAAACAAAATGTAAGATAAAGATTTATTTCTTTACATTATTTTAAAATAATTAAATATTCATAATTCCTTTATTTATTTTGTCAGGAAATTTTTATTGAAGTAAAATATATTAATATTAATATATTTTGGAGTTTATGATTATGAGCATTTTCTTAGGTTATGTAATTTTCTTAGTAGCATTTTTTGGAATTTCAAGTGGTCTATATTTAGCATTGAAAACGATTAAATTAATTTAATATAAATTTTAGATTTAAAATTATATATGTCTATCCATAAATATGAATTTCTAAATTCAGATCTTATTTTAAATAAAACAGAAAAGCTTTTAAGTGTTGCTACTAATAGATATAAAATCACAGTCCAAGTAGCACATCGAGCAAAACGTAGACGTTATGAAGATGTAGATATTATTGATGATCCTAGTGCGATTTGTTTTTATCTATAAGGTGATTTAGATAAATATAATTTAATTTCAGTTCTTACCTAAATAATTTTTATTTCTAAGTGAAGCTAAGAAAAATCAAAAATACAATTTATTTTTGATCTGATATTTATTTAATATGGTTAAAGTCTAAAATATAAATTGAGTCCTGAAGTAGTCAAATCAAATTTTTAAATGATAAATGTATAAAATAGGATATTGTACATTTTAAATAAAAGAAATAGCAAAAACCTAAATTAATTATAAAATTAAATTTTGAGACAAAGAGAAACTCATACGATGAGGTTAGGATGTTGCATCACTGCAAACCGTAAGATATAAGTGTAAAGCCTTAAATTATAGAAGTTAATTGAGGAGGTATTTACAAGTATCACGAGGAGCCGTGTGCAGTGAAAGCTGCATGCACGGTTCTAAATAGAAGACTTTTCTGAGAGGTCAATCTTGACAAATTAAACCAGTTATTAGAGCAACATTAGAAATGGTTGATGAGATTACTCAGCCAGAAATTATTGGAAATTAAGAGGTATAGATTCTATACTTCTTAATAAAACTTAAAAAAAATAAAGAAATAATATTTTTATTATATGTATAGAAAGAAATAATGATTAATTTTAAGTATAAATTTATCATTGATCACATTTATAAATTCTTCATATAAACCACTACTTTTTATAACATAGGAGAAAAATCATGCTAGATGCATTTGCAAAAGTTATTGCACAAGCAGATGTTAGAGGAGAATTCTTAAGCAAACCTCAATTAGATGCTTTAGCAGCTATGGTCGCTGATGGTAACAAAAGATTAGATGTTGTAAATGGAATCAACTCAAATGCAGCAGCTATTGTGACTAATTCAGCAAGAGCTCTATTCGCAGAACAGCCGCAATTAGTGCAACCAGGCGGAAATGCTTATACTAACAGACGTATGGCAGCTTGTTTAAGAGATATGTCTATCATTTTACGTTATGTAAGTTATGCAATGGCAGCTGGCGATTCAAGCGTATTAGATGATAGATGTTTAAATGGTTTAAGAGAAACTTACCAAGCGTTAGGAACTCCAGGCGCTTCAGTAGCTGTAGCAGTTCAAAAAATGAAAGAAGCTTCAGTAGCTATCGCAAATGATTCAAGTAAAGTTACTCCAGGAGATTGTAGCTCTTTAATTTCTGAATTATCAGGTTACTTTGATCGTGCAGCAGTAGCTGTAGTATAAATTAGCTGCATAATTATAAAGCTATTAAAGTTATTAATTTTACTTAGATATTAGGATTTAAAAATCATCATGAAAACTCCAATTACTGAAGCAATTGCTTCTGCAGATAGTCAAGGTCGCTTTTTAAGTAACACAGAATTACAGGCAGTTAATGGTCGCTATCAAAGAGCTGCTGCTAGTTTAGATGCTGCTCGTTCTTTAACTAATAACGCTCAACAGTTAATCACTGGTGCTACTCAAGCAGTATATTCTAAGTTTCCATATACTACTCAAATGTCAGGTCCTACTTATGCATCTAGCTCAGTTGGAAAAGCAAAATGTGCTAGAGATGTAGGCCATTACCTTAGAATGGTAACATATTGTTTAGTAGCTGGAGGAACAGGTCCAATTGATGAATATTTAATTGCTGGTTTAGAAGAAATTAACCGTAGTTTTGATTTATCTCCAAGCTGGTATGTTGAAGCATTACAATATATTAAAGCGAATCATGGTTTAACTAGTCAAGCTGGTAATGAAGCTAACACATATATTGATTATGCTATTAATGCATTGAGCTAAATAATATAGTATTAAAAATTTCTACTAAAAACACTATCTTTAATCTAATTTTTTAAAGATAGTGTTTTTAGTGTTAAAACGATGAATATTTTACTATAATTATAATTATTCCGTTATTTTAAATTAATATGATTTCTGTATTATCTCTTCATTATACATATCTGTCAAATGTAGTCTCTTGCCATATATTGCCAATAGAATGGCAAATTATTTTGTTCAGCGATGGATCGTTGACTAGACATTTAGAAATTTTACTGGGAGAATTTATTTATGTAAAAATTCAAGCTAAGAATTTGTGGAGATTAAATCCCCTTCTTGAAAAATTTATATATTCACAAATACCCTACCCACGGATAAAGCGGGAAATTTGGTTAACGACAGAAAAAAATGTTAAAGTAATATATGCTATATCTTTATGGAACAATAAAGCTTTATATAAACATTTTAAAAATAGGAATATACCATTAGGAAAAATATTAATTGAATCTGAATTGGATATACATAAACAAACTTATAAAATTGAACTGATAATTTCTTCCAATTTAGAGAAACAATTCAAAAGACAAGGACCTTTTTGGTCAAGATCTTATTTTTTAATTCATAGCAAAAATATTTTAGCTTTTGTACAAGAAATATTTTCTCCTCAAATTTTAGAATATACAAATTTATACTTTCATGTTTAGTAATATAATATGTTACCCAATTTTTTTAGAAATCGTAAAGATCGCAAATTAAATAAATATCAAAATATTATATCTCAAATTAGTATTTTGGAAGAGAGTTTTCAGCTACTTTCTGATGAAGAATTACGCTTAAAAACTAAAGAATTAAAAAAAAATATAAATGAAGGTAATATCAGCTCAATTTTACCAGAAGCTTTTGCTTTAGTACGTGAAGCAGGAATTCGCGTTCTTGGTTTACGATTATTTGAGGTGCAAATAATAGGTGGTTTAGTTCTGAACGAGGGTAAAATTGCAGAAATGAAAACAGGCGAAGGAAAAAGCTTGGTTGCAGCATTACCTTCATTTATAAATGCTTTAATGGGAAACGGTGTTCATGTAGTAACAGTAAATGATTATTTAGCTAAACGAGATTCCCAGACCATAGGAAATATTCATCGTTTTTTAGGTTTGACTGTAGGATTAATTCAACAAGGAATGAATAATCTAGAAAGGCAGCAAAATTATGCCTGTGATATCACTTACGTTACTAATTCCGAATTAGGATTTGATTATTTGCGTGACAATTTAATTGGTAAGTTGTCGGATAAAGTTATTAAATCGACTAATTATTGTATTGTAGATGAGATAGATTCTATCTTAATTGATGAAGCTAGAACTCCTTTAATTATTTCAGTAAATTCTGAACAAGTTACTGACGACAAATATTCTCAAGCAGCGTATTTAAGTAGTATCTTGAAAAAAGATCAGCATTATATAGTAGATGAAAAAAGGAGAGGGATAACTTTAACAGAAGAAGGTATTATTTTATTGGAATCATTATTACAAATAAGTAATTTGTACGATCCAAAAAATCCATGGTTTCCTTACATTATAAATGCGATTAAAGCTAAAGAATTATTTGTTAAAGATATTGATTATATTATTCAAAATCAACTAATAGTTATTATTGATGAGAGTACTGGTAGGGTACAATATGGAAGAAGATGGTCAGATGGTTTACACCAGGCAGTAGAAGCTAAGGAGAATGTACTAATTCAAAAAGAAACAGAGATTTTAGCTTCTATAACATATCAGCATTTATTTCTTAGATACGATAAAATCTCAGGAATGAGCGGAACAGCGGTAACAGAAGAAGTCGAATTTGATCAAATATATGGTCTAGAAGTAATTGAAATTCCAACAAATAGGCCAATGGTTCGTAAAGATTTATCTGATTTAGTTTACAAAACTGAATATGGGAAGTGGCAGGCTATTGCAAAAGAATGTTCTGATATGTATAGAATAGGTCGACCTGTTTTAGTAGGTACCAGCAGTATAGAAAAATCAGATTTATTATCAGACCTTTTAAGTATTCAAAAAATTCCTCACCAACTTTTAAATGCCAAACCTGAAAATATTAAAAAAGAAGCTCAAATTATAGCTCAAGCTGGCCAAAAACATATGATTACAATTGCTACAAATATGGCAGGCAGAGGAACAGATATCATTTTAGGTGGAAATGCCACGTATTTAGCTAGATTAATAATGTTAGAAATTATAGCAAATCACTTATCCTTAAAATCCGATGTAGATACTAAAATTCTTTTAAAAGATGATATCTATAATAAAATGTGTGATTTACTAAAAAAAAGATTTAGTCAATTAGATAGTCTAATTAACGAACAGACTATAGATTTATTATCTCTAGAAAATTTAATTATACAAATTTCAGAAAATAGGTATAAGACAGATTATCTCTCAATACTATTAAAAGAAATGTATGATATAATATATATCAATTATAAAAGAATATTTGATCAGCAAAAAAAAGAGATTCTGCAGTTAGGTGGTTTGTATGTAATCGGAAGTGAGCGCCATGAATCTAGAAGAATTGATAATCAATTAAGAGGACGAGCTGGTAGACAAGGTGATCCTGGTTGGTCTAGATTTTATTTGAGCCTAGAAGATAAATTACTACGTATCTTCGGAGGCGAGAAGTTAAGTAATTTTATGGAAATGTTACAAATAGATGACTCTCAACCTATTGAATCACCATTTTTGACACAAAGTATAGAAAATGCTCAGAAAAAAGTAGAATCTTTTTACTATGAAGCACGAAAACAGCTTTTTGAATATGATGAAGTTTTGGATAAACATAGACAAGCAATTTTTGCTGAGAGATATCGTATATTAACTATTGAATATTTAAGAGATTATATCAATTTCTATATAGAACAAGCAATTGGGGATATTAGTGAGTATATTGTTGAAGCAGTTAAAAAACAAGACGAAGAAGTTATATTTTTTTATTTAAATCGCATTCGTATTTTATTAGGGATTGAAGAACCATATGATATATATTCAATTATTCAGCTAGAACAGAAGCAGCTTGAATTATATTTTCAAGAACAGGTCAGAATTGCATATGATTTAAAGGAAGCTTATTGGGAAGATGAATGGCCAGGTATCATTAGACGTTTGGAACGTTACATTCTTTTAAATAGTATAGATAATGCCTGGACTATACATCTAAGAGAAATGAATATTTTAAAAGATATTATTGGATGGAGAAGTTATGGACAACAAAATCCATTAGTTGAATATCAAAATGAAGCATTTAGTTTATTCATATCATTATTTAGAACAGTACGCCAAGGTACATTAAGTGCATTTTTCTCTACAAGTTTAGTCCCAGCAAGTGATTAAAATTTTTTAGGTTATTCAAAAATTTATTAATATAATTTATCAGGTAGAAAATATTATGGCTCGTTATAGAGGTCCTAGGTTGCGTGTTATACGACGTTTAGGAGAGCTACCTGGTTTAACGCGCAAAAAAATGGATAGCGTTAAATCGCAGCTTAAACAAAAGAAAAAAAACAAAAAAATGTCAGAGTATGCAATTCGTCTACAGGAAAAACAAAAATTACGTTTCAATTATGGAGTTAATGAAAAGCAATTATTGAGATATATTTATTTAGCTCGTAAGGTTAAAGGTTCAACGGGTCAAGTCTTATTACAGCTATTAGAAATGCGACTAGATAATACAGTTTTCCGTTTAGGTATGGCTCCTACTATTCCGGCAGCTCGACAACTGGTCAATCATGGTCATATTTACGTAAATAGTAAAAGAGTCTCTATTCCAAGTTTTCAATGTAAGCCTGGAGATACAATTACTGTAAAAGAAAATACTAAATCTATAGATTTAGTAGAAAAAAATTTATCAGCTCCAGCCTTAAGTAATATTCCAAGTCATTTGGAATTAGATCGAGAGAAAAAAACAGGTGTAGTTAATGGGATTATAGAACGTTCTTGGGTAGCACTGACACTTAATGAATTACTTGTAGTAGAATTTTATTCAAGAAAATAACATATTACTGGGTATTAAAATAAAAAATTTATATGATTCGAATTAGAATGAAATGTTTCGGCAGAAAGCAACAAAGAACTTATCGAATAGTTATCATGAATGATAAAACAAGACGTGATGGTAAAGCAATTGAAGAAGTAGGCTTTTATAATCCAAGAACCAAAGAAACACGTTTAGATGTGGAAAGAATTCGCATTAGAATACAACAAGGTGCTCAACCTAGCGAGACTGTAAAACACTTAATCAATAAAATAAAATAAGATATAAAGAGGTAATTTTGTCTAAGTTTACTTTAAAAATTTTATGGTTAGAAAACAATGTAGCAATAGCAATAGATCAAATAGTTGGAAATGGCACAAGTCCTTTAACCTCATATTTTTTTTGGCCTCGTAACGATGCTTGGGAGCAAATCAAAGTTGAAATTGAATCGAAACCATGGATATCAGAAAGAGATAAAATAGATATATTAAACAAAGCGACAGAAGTTATCAATTATTGGCAAGAAGATGGAAAAGAACAATCTTTAAGTAAAGCACAAGAAAAATTTCCAGAACTAATTTTTGTTGGTGGAAGTTAATCTGTTGTCAAATTTTTTTTGAGTTAATGATAACTAATAATTTTATTTTAACTATACGTAATCTAGATTTAATTTTGATAGTATGTGAGGCATTAGATATTTCTCTTATGCGAGACTTAACTAGTTATAATTTATATAAAGATAATTTAGGATGGCCAATATTAACTTCGTTAGAAATATTCAGGATTAGACAACAAAGCAAATTAAGATTAAAAAGAACTATGACGTATATTTCTTATCGTCATTTAAGTCGTTTAATATATTTACTCAAGAGCCTTATTGAAGAAGAATTATTAAGGATACATATTGAAAAAATTTTAAAGGCACCCTTAGATAATACAAGATCAGAAATATTTTTAAGACGATTTCGTATTTTATTTAGGCAATATTATGATGATAAAGCTATTGGTATCAATAGATATTATGATGATACCTATATCAATCAGTTAGGAATGATAAATTTATACATGTTATACATGCTTAAACAAGATAATGGGTTTGATTTCTTATTTTCGTATTTAACAAAATATGATTTTTTAAAGTAAATACTTAAAAAATAGTTTAACTTAAGGCATCTCTTCATTTTAAATATTTACAAATGAAGAGATATCTTAACTTTTAATTAATTAAACCTACGCTGCTGCCACCTAAAATTACGCCGGCTCCAATAATATGTCCTAAGCTAGCAGTTGCCAATAATTCAGGCAGACCAAATCCTTTTAATCCTGCTAAAGGAATGGATGGACCTAATCCACGGACTTGAATTGCATACCTTCCAATTGCCATAACTAACAAATTACACGTTACCATAATTGTTGCAGTTTGCAATGACCATGAAGAAGTATTAGCAACTGCTCCGATTAAAAATTGAGTTGTCATAATCTTATTACCATATTAATTTATGCACTTTATATATTTGCATTTTAGAAGGTAATTCTTAAGACTTCAACTGAAGTATAAACAAGCTTTACAATTATTTGATATCATTAAGTATCTTTATTCACGAAAGGTAATAGTGATAAAATACGAGCATGTTTTACAGCACGACTAATATTTTTTTGCTGTTTAGAATTTAGTCCAGTTAATCTGCGCGGTAATATTTTTCCTTGTCGAGAGATAAATTTTCTTAATAAATCAATATCTTTGTAATTTATTTCTTGATTTAATTTCAATGTAGAAGTACGTTTACGATTTATAGTCATGAAGTTTATTTGTTAAATAAATTTATTTAATTTCTTTAAAAGTAGTATGTGCATTACAATTTGGACAATATTTATTCAATTCCAATCTATTCGGTGTATTTCTTCTATTCTTCATACTACTATATCTAAATACTCCAGGTTTTCTTTCTTGTTTTTCTGGATATTGACGACAAGATGTACACTCAAGAGTAATATTTAATCTAATACCTTTACTTTTACCCATAATTTTTAAATTTCATAAATTGTTAAAAACTAACTCATTTAATGATAAACGTTATCAGTCTTCATGTAGACTACATAACGTTTTATCTATAATATCAATATTTTACTCTGTTTTAAAAAAAAAACCAAGTCTAATAATTGTTGATCAGTTTAATGGATTTTTTACATTTTATTTTTAATGTTATAATTTTATAAGATAATATATTCATAATAATATTTTGATAGGTTCATCAATGACACAAAAAAAATCAATTGCTAAACGTATTAGAGTTGCTAAAAGAAATCAAATTCAAAATAAAAAATATAAAACAGGTGTAAAAAATATTATAAAAAAATGTTTAACGATAATAGACTCATCTTCTGGTAATATTTCTACAGAAGTGAGTGATTCAGTATCTTTAGCATATAGTAAAATTGATAAAGCTGTTCAAAAAAAAGTTTTTCATATTAACACTGGAGCAAGAAAAAAATCCCGAATTGCGAAAGCTTTACATAAATTAAAATAATGATAAACTGGTTTTGATAGTAAATTAACTGATATATCTCCATTCTATTTTATAGTTTGGGGAAATTTTTATATATATTACCTTAATTAAGGCTGTAATACTTTTATTACTTTTATTCAATTAATTATTTTCAAATTTAATTTTTTACTTCTGTAATGACTGAGTAAAATTAAAAATCTATGACAGATTCTCCTGACATGTCTGTAAAATTCAAGTTACCAGATCTAGTTCAAATTCAACGAGAAAGTTTTCGTTTATTTGTAGAAAAAGGTTTAGGTGAAGTTTTATCTTCTTTTCCTGCAATTCAAGATCCTACTAATAAAGTAGAGCTTCAAATTTATGGTAGAGAATATAAAATTAAATATCCCAAATTTAATATTCGAGAAACAAAGCACCGTGATAAAACATATAGCGCTCAAATATATGTAGCTGCAAAATTACGAAGAAAAGACTTTAAGGAGAATGATACTTCAGCTAGTCTGATGCAGTTTTCTTCTAATAGCAAGGATAAATCACTTCAAAATAATAAAAAAAAAACAAAAGTATATCGTAAAAAATATATCTTAATAGCTGACTTACCTTTAATGACAAATCGTGGAACATTCATTATTTCAGGTACTGAACGTGTGATTGTCAATCAAATTGTTAGAAGTCCTGGAGTATATTATAAATTAGAAAGTGATAAAAATGATAAACAGTTATATTCTGCGAACATAATTTCGAATAGAGGTTCTTGGCTAAAATTTGAAATAGATTCAAAGGGTCAAATATGGACCAGAATTGATAAAACACCTAAGATTAATATTTTTATTTTTTTGAAGGCAATAGGTTTAACTATTGCTGATATTAAGAAAGAAATTAGTAATTATTTATTTTTACTATCAGGATCTCAATCCTATATTACTAAAGAGCTTTTTAAAGAAACAGGAAAAGTTGAAATTGAGACTGTCTCCGAAGAGGAAGCTCTGTATATCGTCTATGGAAAATTGAGACCTAATGAACCTACTACATCTCAAGTAGCTCAACAAATGTTATATAGTCGTTTTTTTGATCCCAAAAGATATGATTTAGGTGAAGTAGGACGATATAAATTAAATAAAAAGCTACGTCTAAATCTTCCAAAACAATTTCATGTTTTATCAAATCAGGATATTTTAGCTGCAATTGATTATTTAATTAATCTAAGAGAACAAAAAATAGGAAATATTGATGATATTGATCATTTAGGTAATAGAAGGGTAAGGTCAGTAGGTGAATTGTTACAAAATCAATTTCGATTGGGACTAACTCGTCTTGAAAGAATAGTTAGAGAAAGAATGATTGTCTGTGACATTGAGTCGTTAAGTTTATCTAATTTAATTAATCCCAAACCTATTATCGCAGTTGTTCGAGAATTTTTCTGTTCCAGTCAATTATCTCAATTTATGGATCAAATTAACCCATTAGCAGAATTAACTCATAAAAGAAGAATTAGTGCCTTAGGTCCTGGAGGCCTAAATAAAGATCGAGTAAGTTTTGCTGTTAGAGATATACATCCTAGTCATTACGGTCGAATTTGTCCCATTGAAACTCCGGAGGGACCTAATGCCGGTCTTATTGGTTCATTAGCTATATGTGCACATGTTAATAATTATGGTTTTATTGAAACTCCTGTCTATCCCGTTATTGAAGGAACTGTAGTTAAAAATAAAAGTCCTTTATTTTTAACTGCAGATGAGGAAGATAATTTTTATATTGCTCCAGGGGATGTTTTGATAGATAAGGAATTTCGAATAGTAGGTGATATTATTCCAGTACGTTATCAACAAGAATTCATTGTGACCAATATAAGTAATGTCAATTATATCGCAGTATTACCTATTCAAATTTTGTCATTAGCAACATCATTAATTCCTTTTTTAGAACATGATGATGCTAATAGGGCATTAATGGGATCTAATATGCAAAGGCAGGCAGTTCCTTTACTATATCCTGAAAAACCTATAGTTGGTACGGGTTTAGAAGCAAAAACTGCTCGAGATTCAGGAATTGTTATTGCTAGCAGAGCGAACGGACAAGTTGTTTATGTTTCTGCAAACAGAATTGGAATTCAATATTATAAAGGAAAACTTATATACTATAAGTTAAAAAAATACTATAGATCCAATCAAGATACATGTATTAATCAACGACCATTAGTTTGGTGTGGACAAAATGTTAAAAAAGGACAAATAATTGCTGATGGAGCTTCTACCGATGGAGGAGAAATTTCTTTAGGTAGAAATGTATTAATTGCATATATGCCTTGGGAAGGATATAATTATGAAGATGCATTTCTAATTAGTAATCGTCTAGTATATGATGACTTATATACTTCTGTACATATCGAAAGATATGAAATAGAAGCACGTCAAACTAAATTAGGAGCTGAAGAAATTACTAGAGAAATTCCAAATATTAGCGAAGTTGCTGTTAAATTATTAGATCAACACGGTATAGTAGAAGTTGGTGCTTGGGTGGAGTCATCGGATATTTTAGTAGGTAAAATAACTCCAAAAGGAGAATCTGATCAGTTACCTGAGGGTAAATTATTGCGAGCTATTTTTGGAGAAAGAGCGAGAGATGTACGAGATTCATCGTTACGCCTACCTAACGGAACTAAAGGAAGAGTAGTTAGCGTTAGAATTTTTACTCGCAAGAAAGGTGATGATTTACCTCCAGGAACGAATGTTTTAATCCGAATATATGTAGCTCAAAAAAGAAAGATCCAAGTTGGGGATAAAATGGCAGGTCGCCATGGTAATAAGGGTATTATATCTCGAATTATATCTCGAGAAGATATGCCATATCTATCTGATGGTACTCCAGTAGATATTGTACTAAATCCTTTAGGTGTCCCATCACGAATGAACGTAGGGCAAATTTATGAATGTTTATTGGGATTAGCAGGAGAATATTTAAATAAAAGATTTAAAATTTTACCTTTTGATGAAATGTACGGAAAAGAAGCATCAAGAGGCTTTGTCAATCAAAAATTACAACAGGCAGCAAAAACAAAAACTTTTTCATGGTTATTCAATACAAGTCATCCGGGTAAACTTTTATTACATGATGGAAGAACTGGAGAAAAATTTGATAATCCTGTTACTGTGGGCAAAGCATACATGTTAAAATTAGTTCATCTCGTAGATGATAAAATTCATGCTCGTTCTACTGGTCCATACTCATTAGTGACTCAGCAACCTCTAGGTGGAAGAGCTCAGCATGGAGGACAAAGATTAGGTGAAATGGAAGTTTGGGCTTTAGAAGCATTTGGAGCTGCTTATACACTCCAGGAATTACTTACTGTTAAATCAGATGATATGCAAGGACGTAATGATGCTTTAAATGCTATTGTAAAAGGAAAACCTATACCTAAGCCAGGCACTCCAGAATCTTTTAAGGTTTTAATGAGAGAATTGCAATCCTTAGGACTAGATATAGCGGCTCATAAAGTTGAAGTTTTATCGGATGGCCAAAATAAAGAGGTAGAAATAGATTTAATGAATAATAATCAGTCTTCTATGTTCGTTCCATCCAATTATGATCTATCTGATAAAACTATTTAAATTATAATTTACTATACGAGTATAATTTAAAATGTTAATAAATAAATTTGAACAGCACTTTGATTATATTAAAATTAGTCTAGCTTCTCCGGAAAGGATTCGTCAATGGGGAGAGAGAACTCTACCAAATGGTCAAATTGTTGGAGAAATTACTAAGCCAGAAACTATTAATTACAGAACATTAAAACCAGAGATGGATGGATTATTCTGTGAAAGAATTTTTGGTCCTGTAAAAGATTGGGAATGTCATTGTGGGAAATATAAGCGATTTCGTTATAAAGGTCTTGTTTGTGAAAGATGTGGAGTCGAAGTCACAGAATCTCATGTTAGAAGACATAGAATGGCTTACATTGAATTAGCAACTGCAGTTACTCATGTTTGGTATCTTAAAGGAACTACTAGTTATATCGCACTTACTTTAAATCTTAGTGTAAAAGAAGTTGAAAAGATTGCTTATTTTCATTCTTATGTAGTTATAAATGCAGGTAATAATCAAGAATTATATGATTCTCAGCTTTTAGAAGGTTATCAATGGAAATTTTTAGAAGAAAAATTATATAAAGAAGATAAATTTAATAATAATATAGAAGTTGGTATTGGAGCAGAAGCCATAAGAAAGTTATTGTTAGATCTTGATCTTGAAACGACTGTTCATTTATTACGAGAAGAAGCTAGTCATGCACCTGTAAAAACAGATAGCGTTAATCAAGAATTTAATAAAAAAATGAAACGTCTGAGATTATTAGAAAGTTTTCTAGCTACGGGTACTAATCCAGCTTGGATGATTTTTACAATAATTCCTGTTATTCCTCCGGATCTACGACCGATGGTTCAATTAGATGGAGGTCGTTTTGCTACGGCAGATCTAAATGAATTTTATAGACGTATTATTACTCGTAATAACCGTTTGTCTCGATTAAAGGCTATGTTAGCACCTGAGATTATTATCCGTAATGAAAAAAGAATGTTACAAGAGGCTGTTGATGCACTCATGGATAATGGTAGGAGAGGAAAAGCAGTTGTAGGAATAAATAATAGACCTTTGAAATCTCTTTCAGATATTATTAAAGGAAAACAAGGACGATTTCGTCAAAATTTACTAGGAAAAAGAGTTGATTATTCGGGTCGTTCTGTTATCGTAGTAGGACCTAGATTAAAACTACATCAGTGTGGTTTACCTAAAGAAATGGCTTTAGAATTGTTTCAACCATTTGTAGTACATCGCTTAATTCTGCAAGGTATTGTTAATAATATTAAAGCTGCTAAAAAACTTATTCAAAAGAGTGATCCTATAGTATGGAAAGTTTTAGAAGAAGTTATTTATGGTCATCCAGTACTTTTAAATCGTGCGCCGACTCTTCACAGATTAGGCATCCAAGCTTTTGAACCAATTTTAGTAGATGGTAGAGCTATTAAATTACATCCATTAGTTTGTTCAGCTTTCAATGCAGATTTTGATGGAGATCAGATGGCCGTTCACATACCTTTATCTTTAGAAGCACAAGCAGAAGCTAGATTACTCATGTTAGCTCCACACAACTTTTTATCACCAGCCACAGGGCAACCCATTATTATGCCAACTCAGGATATGGTTTTAGGCTGTTATTATTTAACTGCAGATAAGCCTGTTTCTCAAAATAAGCTTGAAGAATATTTTATAGATATGAATGATGCTTTAGCAGCTTATGAAATAAAAAAAATTACTTTGCACGAATATATTTGGATTCGTTTCAAGGGTGAAGTAATTGATAATTTTGACAAATTTTTAGAAAGCAGACAGATTTCTAATGAAATTCGATTAGATATTTTTGAAAATCGTCAAGTTAAATATAGTTCCTCTGGAAAAATAATCTCCCAATATATCAGAACAACCGTAGGACGGATTATTTTCAACAAAACTGTGTATAATTCATTATTGGGAACTTCTCATGAAATAACTGATTAATTGAGGCAAGGTATGGTAAAAAACAACCCCTATTATAACCAAACTATTAACAGAAAAGAACTTAAATTTTTAATTGGAGATGTATTTAGAAATCATGGAATTACAAGTGCTGCTAAAATGGCAGATAGTCTGAAAGATTTAGGTTTTAAATATGCAACACAAGCAGGTTTTTCTCTGAGTCTAGAAGATTTAAAAATACCTCCAAGAAAAAAACAACTTCTTCAATCAACTTATGAAAGTATTCAAGCTGCAGAGAAAAAATATCTAAGAGGTGAAATTACAACTGTTGAAAGATTTCAAAAAGTTATTGATACTTGGAATAATGCCAGTGAAACTTTAAAAGATGAGGTTATTAGCTATTTTAAAAATACTGACCCTCTAAATGCTGTTTATATTATGGCTTTCTCAGGTGCTAGAGGCAGTATCTCTCAGGTAAGACAACTAGTAGGAATGAGAGGACTTATGTCAGATCCAGCTGGCCAAATTATAGATATTCCTATTGCCAGTAACTTTAGAGAAGGATTAAATGTTACAGAATATTTTATTTCTTCTTATGGAGCTCGAAAAGGTTTAGTGGATACGGCCTTAAGAACTGCAGATTCAGGTTATCTAACCCGTCGTTTAGTAGATGTTGCACAAGATGTAATTATTCAAGAAACAAATTGTAAAACTAAGCGAGGTATTCCATTATATATATCAACTTCTCAACAGTTAATAGGAAGAGTTTTAGTAGACAATATTTATCATCCACGAACAGGAGCTTTAATTGCAATAGCAAATCAAGATATTAATTATGAATTAGCAGAAGAAATTAGAGATGCTAAAATTAATAAAATTTTAGTTCGCTCTACTTTAACCTGTGAGTCTAATAATTCAATATGCCAATTCTGCTATGGATGGAGTTTAGCTCATGATAGACTCGTAGATCTTGGTGAAGCTGTCGGTATTATTGCTGCTCAATCTATTGGTGAACCTGGTACTCAATTGACAATGAGAACATTTCATACTGGTGGAGTATTCACGGGAGAAATTGCTAAACAAATTTCTTCTTCATCTAATAGTAAAGTATTGTTCAATAATTTCGTTAAAATGAATCCTACTAGAACTCGTCATGGAGATCAAGCTAATATACTTTTAGAATCACTTATTATAAAGTTAATTGACGAAAACAATATTTTTCAAAAAGAAATTAATTTACCTGAAGGTTCTATCTTATTTGTTCAAAATGAACAATTTTTGACTAAAGGGGAAGTAATTGCAGAACTTCCTATTGGAAATCGTTTAGGAAAAGAAAAAGCTTACAAACAAATTTCTACAGATATTGAAGGCCAAGTATATTTTACAAACTTAATAATAGAAGAGACCCAAAATAAACAACAGATAAAAAGAACCTCAAAAGATGGAGGATTAATTTGGATACTTTCTGGCAAAGTATATGATATCCCATCTAACGCATCTATAGTAGTTCAAGAAAAAGATAAATTAATCAAAGGAGATACTCTTGCAGAAATCAAAATAACGAATAAATATCCAGGAGAAGTTTTTTTTCCACAGGAAAATAAGAAAATTAATGTGACCACAGAGATTTATATTATTACCCAATCTCTCCTATTTAAAGAAACACGTGTCTACGTAGATCGTTTAGGAGGGCAAAAGGCTTATATACTGGAGACTAGTACTGAACAAAAATTCATATTACACAATTTATTTGAATCAAAACTTTCACATTATCAAATATTGGGAGATTTAGTAACAGATACCTATAAAACACAAACAGGTGGCATGATAAAATATTTAGATTTGCCAGTCGAAAGATGTCTCTTATCTGATAAAGAAAGTTTTGAAGTAATGGGTGGTGGATATATTTTATGGGTAGAGGAAGAAACACATGAAATAAATAAAGATATTTCTTTATTATTGGTGAACCATGGAGAAAAAGTAGAAGCTGGTACTGAGATTATAAAAAATATTTTTTGTAAAAATTCAGGAATGATAGATATTATTCAGAAAGATGATATTGTTCGTGAAATTGTTATTAAGCCAGGTAAATTAATTTCAGTCCCAGAAGATATTTTTTTTAAGAAAAAGCGTAGAGGATTTTTACGTCCGGGAGAAAAGTTAATAGATATTTTTGAGGCAGATAATATTATCTATTGGGAGTGGTTGCAGATAGAAGATCAATCATATGTTTTAATACGTTCTGTCACAGTGTATTCTGTACCAGATACTTTGTCATCACTAGAAAAAGAATTCATGCAGACTTCTAGTAATCAACTAGGTATTTCAATTATTAGAAATATTTGTTTTAAAGATGGAGAAAAAGTAAAATCCGTAGATGGAGTTGAATTAATTAAAACTCAAATGGTAGCAAATATTCCTACTTTTGATCTATGTCTAGCTGCTAAGGTAGAACTTCAACCAGCTAATGAATCTTATACTTCATTTCATTTTCAGTTAATTATGTTTGAAACTTTAAATGTAGATAATAAAAACCAAAGAAACATAAGTAATCAAATTACTCATTTATTAGTTAAAAACAAACAAATGGTGCCAGCAGAAAGTGTTATTGCTCAGACAGAAATTATTACTACAGAAGAAGGAGAAGTAAGTGTTATCGAAACTGCTGACACAACTAATATACGACTTCTTAACTTAACCAAACAAGATTATAGCATTTTTCAATTAGAAAAAGCAGATACTTATTTGCAAAAAGGGCAATGGATTCGTGTGGGTGATGAGATTACTCCTAATTTTATATCTAATCATTCAGGGCAAATTTTAGAAATTCATGAAGATCAGGTTATTTTACGTCTGGCTCGTCCTTATCTCTTATCTCCTAACACCGTTTTGTATGTCAACAATAAAGATTTATTGCATAAAGGTGATATATTAGCTGGATTAACATATGAAACATTTAAAACCGGAGATATTGTTCAAGGATTACCCCGAATAGAAGAAATTCTCGAAGTTCGTAAAAAAACAGAGGGACCAACTAATCCACATAATTTATTAGAAAGTAAATTTACTAAGTATATACATGGAAAATTAGAATTAAAGAATGCAGTAAGGCTAAGTACTCAAGAAATACAACTATTTCTAGTAGAAGCAATACAAAGTGTATATAAATCACAAGGTGTTGAAATTGCAGATAAGCATATCGAAATTATTGTTAGGCAAATGTCATCTAAAGTAAAAATAAAAACTGGTGGAGATACTGGTTATCTACCCGGAGATTTAATTGAAATTCAAAAAATAGAAAAACAAAATCAAACAATGACTTCTCTTACTAAAGAGCCGGCCACTTATACTCCCTTACTCTTAGGCATTACGAAAGCTTCTTTAAATACAGAGAGTTTTATTTCTGCCGCAAGTTTTCAAGAAACTACAAAAATTCTTACTGAAGCAGCAATTAGTGGAAAATTAGACTGGTTAAAAGGTTTGAAAGAAAATGTAATTATTGGTAGATTAATTCCTGCTGGTACTGGATTTGGTAGTTATCATAATCAGTTCAATTCTTCACGTATACATAAAAAGGATTCGATTTATCTTTCCTCAAATTATAGTGATAAAAACAGTTTGAAATCAAATCTCGATGATATAATATTGGATGATCGTTCGTTTCGGAATTATCCTTTTTCCCATGAGTAATATGAAATTTTCTTAGTATAATTTTGGTATATAAAAATTTGATTATATTTTATTTTGATAGTTTAAATAGGAGCAAGTAAAAATAAAAATGGCTATCGTAACTTTAACTGAATTGCTAGAAGCTGGCGTTCATTTTGGACATCAAGCTCGTCGTTGGAATCCACAAATGTTTCCCTATATTTACACAGAAAAAAATGGTATTCATATTATTGATTTAGTACAGACAGCACAATTACTAACTGAAGCATATAATTTGATTAAACAAGCATCATCAGAAGGTAAAAATTTTTTGTTTGTAGGAACTAAACAACAAGCTTCAGGTATTGTAGCTCAAGAAGCAAAAAGATGTGGAGCTCATTATATTAATCACAGATGGTTAGGAGGAACTTTAACTAATTGGATAACTATTCGATCTAGAGTAGAATATCTTAAAGATTTAGAATATAAGGAAGCTAACGGTACCCTAGATCAATTACCAAAAAAAGAAGCGGCTTTATTGAAAAGAAATTTAGAAAAATTACGCCGCAATTTAGATGGTATAAAAAATATGCGTAATATTCCTGATATGGTAATCGTAATAGATCAAAAACGAGAAATTACAGCTATTCAGGAATGTGTTAAATTAGGTATTCCAATTATTTGTATATTAGATACTAATTGTGATCCTAAATATGTAGATGTACCCATTCCTGCGAATGACGATGCAATTCGTTCTATAAAATTAATTGTAAGTAAAATAGCAGATGCGATTTATGAAGGAACAAATAAGACTTTAAATATTGTAGATGCCTAATTATAAAATATTTGAGGAATAAATGATGAATATATCTGCTAAGATGGTGAAAGAGTTACGTGATAAGACGGGTGCTGGTATGATGGACTGTAAAAAAGTTTTACAAGAAAGTAAAGGTGATGTAAATGAAGCTATCGAAATGTTAAGAAAAAAAGGATTAGCTTCTGCCAATAAAAAAAGTCAGAGAGTAGCTGCAGAAGGCATAATAGAGTGTTATATACATACTGGAGCTAAAATTGGAGTGATGCTTGAATTAAATTGTGAAACTGATTTTGTTGCAAGACGTACAGAATTTCAAACTTTAGCTAGAGATATTGCAATGCAAATTGCGGCATCTCCAAATGTAGAGTATATCTCAGTAGCGAAGATTCCTGAGAATATAGTTGATGCTGAAAAACGAATAGAAACTGGAAGAGAAGATTTGACAAATAAACCTTCTGCTGTCAAAGATAAAATCGTAGCTGGACGTATTGAAAAACGATTAAAAGAATTAAGTCTTTTAGATCAACCTTTTATTAAGCAATCAGAAATAACTATTGAAGATCTAATCAAAAAAAATATAGCTTTAATTGGAGAAAATATTCAAGTAAGAAGATTTGAAAAATTTATAGTAGGAGGAGGAATTGAAAAGAAAAGTAATAACTTTGCAGATGAAGTTGCAGAAATTCTACAAAATAAATAAAGTTTTTCCAAATATTTTGTAAGAACATCTGTATAATTTAATTAGTATATATTAATAAAATTTTATTATATTTTTCTTTTGAAAATAAATGTCTAAAAAATAAAAATATTAAATTAAACTAAATATGATCACAGATGTGCGACACGAAGTTTAGATAGCAGTATTTTATTAAGTATCTTAAAGCAAACTAGATAAAATTATTTGTATATTAGATAAAGAATATTTTAAATTCCAAGAAATGATTTGACTAATTGTCTGTGTTAGTATTTTCAAATTTTTTTATGAATTATTGAATATTTATTATTTAAAATAGGTTGCTATAGAAAAACGTGGAAGTTTCAATACAGTAGATATTCTGTCATTATTTATTAACATCTAAATGTGAATAATGCGAATAGATTGACTCTGAATAGTATACAGTCGATCTGAGCTATATGCAAAGAGATTTGCACGTATAGTTCTTATAGGGATTATATCAAATCTACTAAATAACACATATTTTTATGAATCGCTTTTAAGTTTATCTGCAGTTGAAGTAGGGCAACATTTTTACTGGACGGTAGGCTCATTCAAATTACACGGTCAGGTATTTATTGTTTCCTGGGTAGTTATTGCCATTTTATTAACTTTAGCTTTCAGTGGAACTCGTAATCTTCAACGTGTTCCTAAAGGCTCGCAAAATTTTCTAGAATTTGTTTTAGAATTTTTACAAGATATTGCCAAGAGTCAAATGGGTGAACATGAGTATCGTCCATGGGTACCATATGTATCTACATTATTTCTTTTTATTTTAGGATGTAATTGGGCAGGTGCTTTAATACCTTGGAAATTAATTGTGTTACCTTCTGGCGAGTTGTCTGCTCCTACTAATGATATTAATACTACTGTAGCTTTAGCACTTTTAACTTCACTTGCTTATTTCTATGCAGGTCTAAGTAAAAAAGGATTAGGCTATTTTGCAAGATATATAGAACCAGTGTGACACGAGGTTGTTATTAAACGTTTACAATTTTAATCAAGGGATAAGATAAGCATAAAAAAGTATTCTGTATAAAAAGTAAAAAATTCAGTCTTAATATTATTTATAATAGTTTTGGTTCACGAATTGAAATAATTAAGATATAATTTTTTAGAGTTTATGCTATATATTTAATAATTAAACGTGAAAAATGATTTTTGAAAATTTATAAATTTTGTATATCTGAGATCTACAGTTACAAAATCAAAGTATACTTTGAGAATATTCAAAAAAATGCTATATAAATATAGTTGCTAAATTATATCCTATATCATTTGAGCTATATGCAGGGAGACTTGCACGTATAGTTCTGGAAGAGATAAAAATCTACTTTATACCCCGATCTTATTACCGATCAATATTTTGGAAGACTTTACTAAGCCATTATCTCTTAGTTTCCGCCTTTTTGGAAATATTTTAGCAGATGAGTTAGTAGTTGCTGTATTAGCATTATTAGTTCCTTTAATAGTTCCTTTGCCCGTAATGGTTTTAGGAGTATTTGCTAGTTCGATCCAAGCTTTAATATTTTCTACATTATCCGCGGCATATATTGGTGAAGCTATGGAAGGACATGAATAATAATTTTTTAGTATATTAGTAATTATTGAGAGTTCTTAGATTATAATTACTAATAGTATATGAAATCTGTCAATCTTCTATTATTTTATTAATTAAAAAGAATGAATCCAATTGTTTCTGCCGCATCTGTTATCGCTGCTGGTCTTGCTGTAGGTCTTGCTGCTATTGGTCCTGGAATTGGACAAGGAACTGCTTCAGCTCAAGCTGTAGAAGGTATTGCACGTCAACCAGAAGCAGAGGGTAAAATTCGTGGTATGCTATTGTTAAGTTTAGCGTTTATGGAAGCGTTAACTATTTATGGATTAGTAGTTGCCTTATCTTTATTATTCGCAAATCCATTCTCTGCTAGCTAATTATAAAAACTACGCGCTTAGTCGAAATTTGGACTAAGCGCATTCTTTTAAATACTTATAAGATATAAATAGATAAATACTAATCTAATTAGTCATTATCTATTAATTCGATAACTATATTAAATTTAACGTTATTATTATAATACACAAAAACATGTTATACTCTACATTTTGGTTAATATGTGCAGAAGAAGCAGAGGGAGGTTTGTTTGACTTTAATGGAACCCTCCCTTTGATGGCTTTGCAATTTTTAATTCTGATGGTTGGTGTGACCCGTGTAATCTAAAGATTATATCTAAAAAAATTTTCTTAAAAACAAAACTTGGGTGCCTTTAATAAAAAAAAGCAGCTATTTGTGTATGTATTATAAATTTTATATAAAGTTTTACGACCAAAACAATATTTTAAAAGTATTAAATTTAGAATATAATTACAACTGGATTTTTTTATTCAGATTTTTTTAAGACGGGTAAAGTTTAAATGAGAAACATAAGAATAAAAAAAAGTATACGTTTTAATGTAATACTCTAAAACAGTTTACACACTTTTTATTATGTTTATATATTACAATTTAATTTTATTCAATATAAATATATGAGCCGTATGTAAGGAGACTTACGTGTACGGTTCTGAGGGAAAATAAATTTAACCCAGTTCTTAAATACGATTTATTACAAACCAATAACAAAGGTACTTGATGAAAGAGATGAGTATATTCGTCAAAGTTTAACTGAAGCATCTAAAAATGTTTCTGAAACAGAGGAATTAACTCGCAAATATAAATTAGAATTATCAAAAGCACGTAAAGATGCTCTAGAATTGATTAACTTATCTAAAAAAGAAGCTCAGGAAATAGTTGATAAGAAAATAAAAGAAGCTCAAAAAGAAACAGAATCGTTAGTCTCTGAAGCGTTTGCACAACTAAAAGTGCAGCAAACACAGGCGTTAAATGTCTTAGAAAATCAAATAAGTACGCTAAGTGAACAAATTAAACAAAAATTATTGAGTAAACAATCTATTTCTTAATAACATATATTCTAATATTATTTAAGAGATAACAATATCAAAATTGAATACTAGCTAAAGGTATTCGAAGTATTTATCCGACTGCGCTGAATAAATACTTTGTTGTCAAATACTAAAATCTGAATATAGTTATATAAATTCTCGATCAAGGAAAACTTATATGCAATACTTTAAAGGCATTACTCAATTTTTTATGCTTATATCTGAAGAACATATACATTCACAAAGTTTTGGACTAAATCTAAATGTTTTAGACACTAACATTATAAACTTGGCAATACTTTTAAGTCTTTTATTCTATGTAGGTAAGCAGGCAATCAGCTCTATTTTAGAAGGACGTCAACAAAAAGTATTAAACTCACTGCAAGAAGCAGAGGAACGTCAACAGCAGGCGAGTACTAGATTAAAAGAAGCTCAAACACAATTAGCTCAAACACAATTAATAATCTCAGAGATAAAAAAAGAAGCAGAAAGCACGGCTCAACAAGTAAGAGAATCTACTTTTAATCAAGGTAAGCTAGATATTGAGCGTTTAGTAGCTTCTGGGAAAGCGAGTATCATTACAGCAGAAATGCAAGTTAAGAAAAAATTATTACAGCAAGTAGCAAGTTTAGCTCTAGAGAGAGTTTCTACCCAACTTAAATCAGAAATAAGCAGCGAGATGCAATCAAATATTATTGATGAGAATATAGCCAGTTTAGGAGGGAGCCTATGAGCAGTAAAACAGTAATTGCGAAAATAGCACAGCCTTATGCGGAAGCTTTATTAGAAATTTCTACCAATAATATATCAGAAGTTAATCATGAAGTAAAATTAATTGCAGATACTTTATCTAATTCTACAGAGTTAAAAACATTTTTTGCAAATCCTATAATTCCAGGTAAAGCAAAAAAAGAGCTATTAAATAAGCTTTTTAGTAAAGATATTAGTAAACCTGTATTAAATTTTTTAATGATATTAGCAGATAGAGGAAGACTGTCAATTTTAAATTTCATAATTGAGAAATATTTGGAATTATCATATAAAACGGCAAATGTTGTACTTGCAAAGGTAGTAGCATCTATTTCTTTAACAGAAGAACAGCAAAAAAAATTAATTACAAAATTAAAATCAATGACTCAATCTTCTGAAGTTGAATTAATTACAGAAATAGATCCTAACTTAATTGGTGGTCTAACAATTCAAATTGGCTCGCAAATTATTGATACCAGTTTGCAAGGACAAATTAGACAGATGTCTTCTCATTTAGATATAGTTTGATCATCTTTAAATTATTATATTGTATCCCGGTAAAAAGTTAATAAGAAACGTAAATAATTTATCCAGATATCAAACTTTCAAATTTTTGCATGAGATATTTGGCTTATAATATCATATATACTAGTTGACATACAATATTTTAAAAATTAATGAATTATAGAAAATTTAAATACTACATTAGATTAGTAATATATTTAGTATATTTTTGTAATACATTTGTAAAATATTGATTTGTATTTGAACTAATAAAATTAAAAGATCATAGTAGAAAAGTAGGAATAACATATGGTAAATATTCGACCAGATGAGATTAGTAGTATAATTCGTCAGCAAATAGAAACTTATAGTCAAAATGCCCAAGTTTCCAATGTAGGAACTGTGTTACAAGTAGGAGATGGAATTGCTCGTGTATATGGTTTAGATCAAGCTATGGCAGGAGAACTTTTAGAATTTGAAGATAAAACAATTGGAATTGCTTTAAATCTAGAAAGTGATAATGTTGGTGTTGTATTAATGGGAGATGGCCGTGAAATCTTAGAAGGTAGTTCTGTACGTGCAACTGGTAAGATTGCTCAGATTCCCGTAGGAGATGGATATAAAGGTCGAGTAGTTAATGCATTAGCGCGTCCAATAGATGGTAAGGGTGATCCTACTACAAACGATAATCGTTTGATCGAATCAATGGCTCCAGGAATTATTAGTCGTCAATCTGTATGCGAACCTATGCAAACAGGAATTACTGCAATTGATGCAATGATTCCAATTGGAAGAGGACAGAGAGAATTAATCATTGGAGATAGGCAAACCGGAAAAACCGCTGTAGCAATAGACACAATTATTAATCAAAAAGGACAAGATGTAGTTTGTGTCTATGTGGCAATTGGCCAAAAAGCATCTAGTGTCGCGCAAGTTGTAGCTACATTAGAAGAAAAAGGAGCTTTAGAATATACTATTGTAGTTGCTGCAAATGCAGATGATCCAGCCACGCTTCAATATATTGCGCCATATACGGGAGCAGCTTTAGCTGAATATTTTATGTATAAGGGAACAGCAACTTTAGTTATTTATGATGATCTTACTAAGCAAGCTCAAGCATATCGACAAATGTCACTGCTATTAAGACGACCTCCTGGAAGAGAAGCTTATCCTGGTGATGTATTCTATTTACATTCTCGTCTTTTAGAGAGAGCGGCTAAATTAAATAGTCAATTAGGTGGAGGTAGTATGACTGCTTTACCAATTATTGAAACTCAAGCAGGAGATGTATCTGCTTATATTCCAACTAATGTAATCTCTATTACGGATGGACAAATTTTCTTATCTGGAGATTTATTTAATGCAGGTATTCGTCCTGCTATTAATGTAGGTATTTCGGTATCACGAGTAGGATCTGCGGCACAGATAAAAGCAATGAAAAAAGTAGCAGGTAAATTGAAATTGGAACTAGCTCAATTTGCTGAGTTAGAAGCATTCTCACAATTTGCTTCAGATTTAGATAAAGCGACTCAAAATCAGCTAGCTCGTGGTCAACGTTTAAGAGAGATTTTAAAACAATCACAGAATTCTCCAATTTCAGTTGAAGAACAAACTGCTATCATCTATGCAGGTATTAATGGATATTTGGATGAAGTTCCATTAGATAAAGTTAAAGAATTTGTCTCCGATTTAAGAGACAATTTATCTACCTCAAAACCTGAGTACGGAGAAGGGGTTCGTTCTTCCAAATCTCTGAATGAAGAGGGAGAAGAATTATTGAAAAAAGCTATTGAAGAAGTTAAACAAAGCTTTTTAGCTAGTGTTTAATAGTTAAAGAGCCATTTGTCTCTAAGTTATAGAGATAGGTGGCTCTTTAATAATAAATTTTATAATTTTATGTAATTATATCCTTTCTGTTCTAATTCTTGCGCAAGAGAAATATTTCCTGTTTTTATAATTTGTCCTTTTTCCATAACGTGAACAAAATCAGGATGAATATAATTCAAAAGTCTTTGATAATGAGTGATTACAAGTAAGATAGTATTATTTTTCTTTATTTTTAGAATTCCCTGAGCAACACTTTTTAAAGCATCTATATCTAATCCCGAATCAGTTTCATCTAAAATTGCAATATAAGTATCTAAAAGTGCCATCTGTAAAATTTCATTTCTTTTTTTTTCTCCACCAGAAAATCCTTCATTAACACTTCTATTTAAAAAACTAGGATCCATGTCAATTAATTTCAATTTTTCACTAGCTAGCTCTAAGAAGCTTAAAGGATCTAACTCGGGCAAATTTTTATTTTTTTGTCGAGTATTATATGCTAAACGTAGAAAATCAATGTTGCTGACCCCGGGAATTTCTACAGGATATTGAAAAGCAAGAAAAATACCCATTTGCGCTCTTTGTTCAGGACTGAGATCAAGAATTGATTTATCATTCCATAAAATATTGCCCTGTGTAACACTATAACTGGGATGACCACTAATAACTTTGGATAAAGTACTTTTTCCAGATCCATTAGGTCCCATAATGGTGTGAATTTCTCCAGCATTCAATGTTAAATTTACTCCATTTAATAGATTAGATCGATTTTAGAATCTTCTATTCAAAACTGTGCATGCAATTTTCATTGCACACAGCTTATAGTTTTATAGTTTTATAAAACTATAGGTAACAATACCATATCCTATCTTTAATTCTAGTAAATTTTTATTTGTTCCAAAATTTGAGAAAAATCAACTTAGGTTTATTTATTTTATATTTATATCGTATAAAAAATATTTAGTCTCCTATAATTAAATATTTTAATAACAATAAATAAATATGCATCTTCATCATAATAGATTAACCATATTGATCTGCTGATTTAACCTTACTTAGCTTCATATACAAAAGTTATATACGTAAATTTTTAGATTTATCTACTCCAAATTTTAGTTGTTATATTTATTAGTTACTTTTTACCAAATCGCACTAGGAATATCGTTGATTGTTGCATGTAGATTTTGTATTTTTAAAGTGTTAGAAGTTTCAGAACTCATCCTACAGTTCCCTCCAATTTTAGACTTAGTAAACGATCTGCTTCAGCTGCAAATTCCATAGGTAATTCATTGAAAACCTGTTGACAAAAACCGGTCATCATTAGAGTTACTGCTTCTTCTATTCCAATTCCTCGTTGAAGAAAATAAAAAATTTGTTCTTCTCCAATTTTAGAAGTAGAAGCTTCATGTTCTATCTTTGCACTTGGATTTTGCACTTGGATATAAGGAAATGTATTTGCACTGCATTGTGTATTCAATAGTAAAGAATCACATTGAGAAAAATTTCTTGCATTTGTAGCCTTAGGCCCTATTTTGACTAGTTTAGGTCGATTATTTAAATCTCCTATTCAGAATCATGCATGCAATTTTCATTGCACATGGCTCCTTGTTTTATTTTAGATTTTTCTTTAATTATTTTTATAAAAATACAGTTTAAAATCCTATTCGTATTAACTCTAAAAGAAATAAATTCTTGCATAAAACAGTAAGTAATTACACTTCATCCTATCTTTAATATACAATTTTTCTTTGTTCCAAAATTTTAGAATTACGTTAACTTAGGTTTTTTTTTATTACATACTATTCTTTAACCTAGTAATAGATTATAAGGTCTATAATCTACAGTAGTGAGAACAGTTAAATTTGATGCCTTGAATATATTAAATGTACTTAAAAATTTAATTTATTTAACCATATTAACAATTTATTCCGTATAAAATCATATTATTATTTCAGCTTCGCTAAAAAATTATTTGTTTGTGATTAATAATAGAGTTAGATATTTTATACTGTATATACTAAAATTTAAGTTATATAATTTGATTATTTTATAAAGAACAAATCGCACGACCTCTATAACTATTCATAGAATAACCAGCTGAAATACCTTTAGAAATGATTTTACTTTTAGTGTATGCACCATTATGTATCATTTTTGTTCCAGTGTCAGCTTCTTGATAGTTGTTAGTTAAAGCAACTGAATAAAACTCTCCACTAGACGAATTTCCATTTAGAATACAACTTGGATATTTCCAAGTAATGGCAGATCCAGTTTCTACTTGAGTCCAGGAAATTTTTGAACTATCCCCAGCGCACAAACCTCTTTTAGTTACAAAATTAAAAATTCCTCCCTCTCCTAAATTATTTCCTGCATACCAATTTTGTACTGTAGAATATTTTATTTCTGCATTATCAAGTGCTACTAACTCTACTACAGCTGCATGTAGCTGATTTTTATCATATTGAGGAGCAGTACAGCCTTCTAAATAACTCACATAGCTATTCTCTTCAGCTATGATCAATGTTCTTTCAAATTGTCCAGATTCTTGATTATTTATACGAAAATAAGTAGACAACTCCAAAGGACAAATTGTATTCTTAGGAATATAACAAAAAGATCCTTCTGTAAAAACCGCAGAATTTAACGCAGAGAAGAAATTATCTCCAATAGGTACTACAGAACCGAGATATTTTTTAACTAATTCAGGATATTTTTGAATAGCTTCTGATAAAGGACAAAAAATTACTCCTGCTTTAGATAATTCTTCTTGAAAAGTAGTTGCTATAGATACACTATCAAATATAGCATCTACAGCTACGTTACTTAAACGCTTTTGTTCGTTAAGGGGAATTCCTAACTTTTCAAAAGTTGCTAGTATCTCAGGATCAACTTCATCTAAACTTTTCAATTTCTTTTTCTGTTTAGGTGCTGCATAATATAAGATCTTATTGTAATCAATTTCTGGATATGTTACAGAAGACCATTGAGGTGGAAGTAAATTTTGCCAACGCTTATAAGCTTTTAAGCGAAAATCCAACATAAAAGAAGGTTCATTCTTTTTAGCTGAAATCAAGTATATTGTCTCTTCACTGAGACCCCTAGGAAATTCTTCCGATTCGATATTGGTGCTAAAACCATATTTATAAGGTTCACTAATTAGTTTGTTAAGACTTGTATTTACATTAGAAGTATTTGTCATAAGTAGTAATTATATAGAAAATTACTGAAGTAAATATAAAAATAAAAGTAATTTACCTTAATTATAATTTAATTCGTATTTCAAAAGTCTTTGTATTTAAGAATTTATTGCAATTTTTCCTAAATATGTTATTATATATAATAATTTGAAGGGGCTGACAGGTCTCTACATTTTTTTTTAGGATGTATTAATGCAAAACTTAGATTAAGAAAATACTCTTAAAAAAATAAACGCAACTAATAAAATTTTTCAATTTGCTCGACCTATGTTAGTAGCTTAAATAAATAGGCGAATTTATCTAAAATATTTCTAAATTTTAGATAAAAAATCAACTTGGATGCTCTATATTATCTATAGAGATGTATAGAAAAGCACAAACTGTTTTTTTTGTCTTGATAAAATTCAAGTATATACCTTGCTAAAAAAAAATGGACGTGGGTTCAAGTCCCACCGTGCGACTTGTTAATTTGATATCAAATATTCAATAACTATAAAATCTCTATATCAGTTTAATACAAAATATTTCTTGTAAAAGCACAAACTGTTTTTATTTTCTTAATGTTAAAATAACTTGAATTATAAATAAGTATCGTACCAAATTATTTTTAGTAACAGAAGTTTTGGTGAGAATGCATGTAATTATAGATAATACGGTATATTAATAATAACTAAAAAGAAATTATATAGATATAAGAACAAGTAAATAATATTAAGAATATGATAGGATAGCATTATAAATATAAAATAATAATGCAAATAATAAAATATTTATCTAGATTTGCAAAAAAACTAGATATATTTAATTTATTATACAAAGCTACATGAAAGGAAACTTTCACGTGTAGTTTGAAGATGACCTGAGTAACTTTTCTTGGTAAATCTACAGCTCCAAATCTATAATATTTAAATTTACATCTCCTATTCATATGTTGATATAGGAGATTTTAATGTTTCAAATTGATCTTTGATGGAAAAGCCTTTGATATGTTAAGATTTACAAAAGATATGTATCTTGTATTAGATATTCGTACGTATAATGTTGTTGATAATGTCTGGGTTTTATGAATATTACTTATTAAATATAGTTTAATAATAAAAATGATGGGTAAAGAAAATATTATTTTTAAGATTCCACGGCTTTGAATAAGCTTCCAAATTTCTCTTTGTCTTTTAAAATTAAAATGTAACAATTGAACAGAAATTATGATAATTATTTTTAATTCAGAAAGTAGTGTTGTAATATCTAAAGGAGAGTAAAAAAGCAATAAACTAGCAAGTTCTTCGGTGTTTAATGTCAACAAGAGTATTCGAGAAATTAGTAAATATATTATGGTATGTGCATATAAATTAAAATTAAAAATAATTTTCCAAGGGATATTAAAAAATGTTATATTAAACGGAAGTAATGAGTGGATAAAAATTTGTGATATAATATTTGTACAGTATAAATTTATTTGACGACTAAAAGGTAAAAATAATTTAATATAAGATTTATAGCATAAAAAAATATATACAAGAATTAAACAGAGTAAAAAATAATAATCTTGAATGCACCAAATATTATGACATAAACATAAGCTGTAGTAAGAGTATATTATAATGTTCATCATATAAAAAAATTTTTGATTAGGAACATAATAACAGCTTAATGAATATAAAAAAATAAGTAAATATCCTCCATAAATTTTATAATAGAATAATTTATGAAGCCAAGTATATGGTTTATTTTGATAAATTTGAAATTTAAATATAAAGAAATGCTGCATTGAAATAAGGCATGAAATAGTATATCATCATAATAAGGGCAAGTGGCGAAATCGGTATACGCATCACACTCAAAATGTGACGACTTATGTCATGAGGGTTCAAGTCCCTCCTTGCCCAATATGTATACTTTTATTATAATGAAATAAATTATTGATTTTTTACTATAATTAATAAATTTTTTAGTAAAAATTTATAGACTTAAAATTGGAAATAACAAAAATTATATTTATGAGTTTATTAATTATTGGAGCTACTGGAACTCTAGGAAGACAGATAGTAAGAAAAGCTCTTGATGAAGGATATCCAGTCAAATGTATGGTAAGAAATTTAAGAAAAGCTTCCTTTTTAAAGGAATGGGGAGCCGAACTTATTTATGGAGACTTAACTATACCAGAGACTGTTCCATTTGCTTTTCAAGGAGTAACCGCAGTAATAGATGCTTCTACCTCACGAGCTATAGATACAGTATCAGCCAATCAAATAGATTTATATGGCAAAAAAACATTAATTGATGCGGCAAAAATAGCTAATGTAGAACGTTTTGTATTCTTTAGCATTTTAAATTCTCACCTATATAAAAATGTTCATTTTATGAAATTAAAAAGTCAAGTAGAAGAGTATTTAGAAGAATCACAGGTTTGTTACACTATATTTTACATGGCTGGATTTTTTCAAGGTTTAATTAATCAATATGCTGTTCCTATCTTGGATAATAAAGTTGTCTGGATTACAGGAGAAGCAACACCTGTAGCATATATTAATACTCAAGATGCAGCTAAAATTATCATAAAAAGTCTTACTTTACCATGTACTGAGAATACCAAAATACCTCTACTAGGTAATACAAGTTGGACTTCAAAAGAAATTGTTACGATATGTGAAAGATTATCTGGACAAAAATCAAAAGTTACTAAAGTGCCTATTATTTTACTAAAAGTCTTACAGAAAAGCTTAAATTTCTTTTTATGGGGTAATAATATCGCAGATCGATTAGCTTTCATTGAAGTATTAACAAGTGGAAAAACATTTACAGAACCCATGAAAGCTGTTTTTGATATTTTTAGAATTGAACAGACTGAATTTCTTTCATTAGAAAAATATCTTCAAGAATATTTTAGTAAAATTTTGAAGAAAATCAAAGAATTGAATACAATACAAAACGATAAGTTTACAGATATATCTTTTTAAAAAATAATTATTAATACTTATGATACAATTTCTACGATTAGCTTGGTATCTGAATATGTTAATTTTAATTTACTCTATCCTTAAACAGGAGCCTAAATTAAAGGGAATAAATAATCTGAGTCAAAGAGAAAAAGGATTTAGTGTCTTAAGCAATAAAGAGAAACAAGTGTCGCGGCAAACCTGGTTTCTGACCATTGTATTTGTAACTTTAACTATTGTTTTAGCTAAAATAAGTACCTAACTATTTGTTATAATTTTATGATTTTACTTCCTTATAAACAATGTCCGGTTCCACAAAATCAACAACCACGTAATGAATACAATACATTGAAACAAGCTTATTTTTTTGCATTTACAACTTTATCTTTAAAAACATACTTATCTAAATTAATACGAATCTTATTTGTTATTTTATTTTGTGTAACTCTTATTTCGGCATCTGTCATCAATATTCGAAGTGAACCGATTAAACTTTGGCTTGTTAGTTTAGATATAACTACTGTAATCGGTATTTCTATTATGTTGCGTACATATTTAGGATGGTCTTATATCTCAAAACGATTACTTAGTGCCACAATAATTTATGAAGAATCCGGTTGGTATGACGGTGAAATTTGGATTAAGACTCCATTAGAATTAGTGCAAGATAGATTAGTGGCTCAATATACAATTAAACCTATTTTAAAACGTATTCAAATTAGTACCCAGTGTTTACTAATATCAAGTCTTATAATTTTAGGATGTCTAAATGGTTAAAAAGATTAAATATTTCGTGATATAATCGAAGTTAGAATAACGCGGGGTAGAGCAGCCTGGTAGCTCGTCGGGCTCATAACCCGAAGGTCAGTGGTTCAAATCCATTCCCCGCTATGATGGAATTTTATAATTCTAATGTAAAGATAAAATATGTAATTTAAATTTGAGCTTTAGATAATATTATAATATTTATATAATATTTTTAATAAGATTCAGCAAGAGTAAATTGTATGATAAATTGGCAAGTAATAGGACAACTTTTATCTTTGGCTATCATTGTTCTGATTGGGCCTGCAGTAATTGTATTGCTATCTGCTCGTCGTGGGAATTTATAGTCTATGTAATTGTAAAAGGTTATAGATCATCTATATCCTTTTACAATTGTATAGATTTATTGGGATAAATGCTCCTGTAATACTTGTGGAGATATCAGTTGTTGATCACTTGCAAATTCATTATTATCAGTTAAAAATAACATACAATGACATTCCTTTCTTTCTCTCATAGGTACGCAAGGACAGTTCCAATAAGCTGCCGCAACTTCAGCTTCTTTATTATCATAATGTCTACATGGACACAACGGAGACCCATATTGATCTTTATGTCTTGCAAGGCCTTCAATAACAATAGCAGTTACTGTAGAATCCACACAAAAATAAGTATCTGTGCGTTTTGCGTAAGTTTCAGAAAATTTACGCATAGCCTCCAAACTATTAGGGACAGAAGATACATTTTTGTTCATAAAAGTATTTTTTATTTTTCAATATTGATTTAAATCGTATAAATTATCAGTTCAATTTCTTTATATATTTTTTATAATAACATTACAACTTGTTATTATATATAATTAAAAAATAATTTTACATTTATTCTAATAACAAAATAACTATATAAAAAAGTAATAAAAAATATGACAGCAGATTATTTACCGTCTATTTTAGTACCTTTAGTAGGTATTATCTTTCCCGCTTTTAGTATGGCTTTACTCTTTATTTATATTGAACAGAATGACATCGTAGGTTAAAGTAATTTTAATTATGTCTACTCAAATTAAATTAAATTGATAGACATAATTAATCAATTATAGAAGATATTATAGGAGAAAATATGCAAACGTACATGCATATAACATTTTTAAATTATATAAATACAGTTGATTTTTCTTTTTCTAATGCTAAAATTTTATTAGCTATTTCTGGAGGTAAAGATTCTTTAGCTTTATTAAGATTAATGAAAGATTATCAAAAAATATATAAATGGAAATTAGGAATTATACATTGTGATCACAGATGGAGAACAGATTCAATTACCAATATGCAATTAATCTATCAATATGCAAAAGAATTAAATATTGATTTTTATTTAGTTGTCAATTATAAATTTTTATTTACAGAATCTACAGTAAGAAGATGGCGATATATAAGTTTTTTCAATATTGCTATCAAATATAATTTTAATCTTTTGATGACTGCCCATACAGCTACTGATGAAATAGAAACTTTTTGTCATAATCTATTTCGAGGAACAAGTATTAATAAATTGATTGCATTAAAAAATCTTAAGAATATTGCTCCGAATTTATTTTTATGCAGACCTTTAAACTTTTTATTTAGCAATGATATATATTGGTTCTGTAGACATTTTTATCTTCCAGTATGGTCTGACTCAACTAACTTTCAGCATTTTATAAAAAGAAATCGTATTAGAGGAGAACTCATTCCATATTTAAAACAATATTTTAATCCAGGAGTTGAAAAAAAAATACATTTATTCTTGTATAGTATATCTCTACAGAATAGCTACTTACAGATACAATATCAATATGTATATAAAAATTTAATTCATTCAAAATATGTAGCAATTCATATATGTAACTATTGTAAATTAAATTCTTACTTGCAGATGACAATATTACAAATGCTACTTGATCAAACAAACGTTTTCTATTCATTTGATCAAGTAGTATTAATTAAAAATTTTATTGTAAAGCATAATTATCGTAAATTTATTTTAACCTATGAATTATTTAGACTAGTTTATAAAAAAAATTATATTTATTTTTGCTACAAAAATTCTATTTAAAGATAACAATCTTACTTCCTATTTTTAAAACTACTCATAACATTTCTCAATAGCCCAACCATAATCTTAATAAAATTAGAATCTAATTCCTGAAATATTTTCATGTTTAAAGAAAAAGCTATATTAGCTTCAGCAATAATATCTTTCATTAGCATATCATTAACTGGAATACTGTCTAGTGCATTACGATAAGTATATTTAAAAGATTTTTCATCTTCTATTAAATTAAAATCATAAAATTGTGTTCCTTCTGTGCTAGACAGATTCATTGCATTTTTAGCTATTTTTTTAAGAATTTGTCCACCGGATAAATCTCCTAAATAACGTGTATATGCATGAGCGACTAATAATTCCGGTTGCTCTTTGCTAATATTATAAATTCTATCTATATATATTTGAGTCGCAGTTGATGGTGTAATTACTTGCTTCCAATTACTTCCATAAAAAAAAGTTAAATCATGTTCCAAACTTTCCTTACGATTTAATTCTGTAAAATATATAGGTTTTATACAAGGATGTTCCTGATTTACCATCATTTCTTTTTCAATAGCACAATATACAAAATATAAATTTGCGACTAGTTTACGATACGCTTGACGATCTATTACACCACTTAGAAATGATTTAACAAACATAACATTTTCTGCCATGCTATGTGATTTAGTAGTACCTTCTCTTAATTTTGTAGCTAAGTTAAGACTCATATGTTTTATCCCATTATTATTAATAAACAAACTTGTTATAAAATGATTTGTCTAGCGAACTGTATTCCAAGTTTTAGTAGTATCTATAGGCTTCATTAAGAACAAATGTAATAAACTAGTAGACAATTTAAAATAGGCAGATGCTTTACGAATTGAATTAGATATTAAATTTTTATCAGAATTATTTAGTTCCAATAAAAGCTTATTTTGTGCAGAACAAAAGTCTAGCAGCTGAAAAAATTTGGGATTATCTAGATTTAAAGCAACTGGGAAAACTCGTCCAGCACTTTCGTTTGTTTTTCTAATTACTTGAATGTCAAATTGACGTGCATCTAAACCAATAGCAGAATAAAAATCTGATCTTTGAAAATCATTCAAATACATTGTGGCAAAAACACTTAATAAGAAAAATCTGCACCATAATTTAGATTGCCAATTATTTAAGAATTGAGGCTGCGATCTTAGAAGAGCTGCAAAAAAATCTCCATGACGATTTTCATCTTGACACCAGTTCTCAAAAAATTTAAAGATAGGATAGACACGATGTTCTTTACGATCCTCTAGATGTCTATAAATTGTGATATATCTCCAGTATCCGATTTTTTCTGATAGATAAGTCGCATAAAAAATAAATTTAGGCGAAAAGAATGTATATTTGCGGCTCTTAGTTAAAAAACCTAAATCTAAAGATAAGTTAAAATCTGCCATTGCTTTATTCAAAAATCCTGCATGACGTGCTTCATCTCTTGACATTAGTGCAAAGCATTCTGCTAGAATAGGATTGTCATTTTTTATTCTTCTAGAAAGTTCTTTATATAATAAAAAGCCAGAAAATTCTGCAGTACAAGATCTTTCTAAAAATTCAATAAATAAAGCTCTTGTTTTAGGATCTAAGCTATTCCAAGATTGATTAAATTCTTCATCTCTAATAAAATGATTTTTGTTATAATCAACTTTAAACTCCTCTAAAATAGCTTCAAATTCTTTTTTATTTAACGAAATATCCATTCTAGCCATTTCATCAAAATTTGTAGTATAAAACCTTGGTGTTAGAATTGTTTCCTTTTGAGATATTTGTTTCTGTTGGGTAATAGTATTGACCATATAATTTACTTAGTTTCATGTGAATAGATATAACTATAAGAATAATTATGTTTATTTCGCTAGTGTATATTTGTTGCAAATTTATTATATTATATAATTTTACTATAAAATATATTGTAAATTTTTATTTACAGATAAAATATTTATTTTAAACCACTTAAAAATACTAAACTAAATTTTAAGTGGTTTAAAATTTAATTTTCTTTTTTAGCTTTTGCTGGCGGTGCTTTGATCTCTATTAGTTCATCTAAAGCAAAATTATTAGTGTTTACACCCCCATAATTAACTTTTTCAAAACGCACTACAGCTGGATATCGTACTCCACTAGTATCCACTGTCGCAACTGTACCTGTATCCTGATACCAATATGATTCTTTACGTAAAATACGAACGACAGATCCTCTTTGTACCATGCTAAGTTTATTAATTTTTATTTTTATTATCTTTAAAGAATAAGATCTCTTGATTTTAGAGTTAAATTTTATTAAGAATTTTACAGAGTTTATCTTATAACAAAGATAAGCTCTGTAAAGAAAATAAATTTTGTTTAACTTCCTAAAACAGCCCAATCTACATCCACATTTTCTAATATTAAAGAAGAATTATAAATCTGTAAAATAATTAATAAAAATAATAAAAAAAGTAACATAAATACACCCATAATCGGAGTAGTCCCCCATCCTGGAGCTACTTTACCATATTCTGAGTTTAAAGGTCTTAAAATCTCACCTAATCTTGTTCTTAATGCCATAATTCTATTTAAATTCTTTAAAATATATTTGGTTATTTATATTTTATATTATTACACTGAAATATGAATTTAACAGTATAAAAATTATCATTCAGTATATCATAAATTTTCAATATGATTTTTTTCTAATAAATGTTGCAAATAATATATTAATTAAGTTGAATTTTATCTCACTATAATTTATTATATGAATTATAGGCCGGGATAGCTCAGTTGGTAGAGCAGTGGATTGAAAATCCTCGTGTCACCAGTTCAAACCTGGTTCTTGGCATTAGACAAATTTTGTAGTCTTAGCATTAAAGTTTAAGAAGATAGAACCTGTTGTACCATTACGATTTTTTCCTATAATTATCTCTGTAGTATTATTATTACTTAAAGAATTATAGTAACTTTCTCTATAAAGTAATAAAACTACATCTGCATCTTGTTCAATTGAATTATGAACAATGATACTATTTGCAATGAAGTTAGAAAAGGGAGGAACTTTTAAATTATAAATCTTTTCTTTTTGACAATATATTAAATTTTCTACTTTATAATAACACCACTTTTTTAATTTATTAGTAATAATAATACTATCTTCTACCAAAATATCAATGCGTTGCCAATTATATAATGTAAATATTCTATGATTAGCCGTTAGTTGAATCATAAATTTTTTACTTTTTATGACTGCATAGATATGTTTCCTTCCACAACTTTTCCCATTAATAGAAAAAGTAATTTTATTATAATTACTTTTTGGAAATATAGTAGATAATAAAGAAAACTTTTTTTGAGTTAAAGATTCTAGAACTAAATGCGGTAAAATATCCGTTTGAATTATCGCATTTCCTTTGATGCACCCGCTTTCTCTTAAATCCGAAAGTAAAGGCCGTTTATTTTTTCTTTGCTCTACGTTTCTATTAAGTTGAGATAGTAAGATTATAGGTACATTAAACTGACGTGCAACTTTTTTGAGATTTCGAGTAATGTACGAAATTTCTTGGGTTCTATTTTCTTGTAGTTTTCCAAGAAGCTGTAAATAATCTATTAATATTAAATCAATTTCTTTATCTTTAGTAATTATTTTTTGAATTGTATTTTGAATATATTCCGGATTTATACTATTGTTATCATCAATATAAATGCTAGATTGATAAATATTAGGAAATATATCTGACAATTTAATAGTATTTTTCTGTTGTCTAAATATATTTCGTAAGGTTTGAAGAGGTAAATCAGTCTCTATGACCATTAAACGATTTGCAATTTGTGAAGCAGTCATTTCTAAGCTGAATATAATGATAGACGCTTTAGGTTTCTGCTTACAAATATTCATAATTAGACTTAGACCAAAAGAAGTTTTGCCCATAGCAGGTCTACCTGCTACAATGATAAGATTTCCTTTGTCTAGAATTTCTAAATGTTCATCTAATTCAGAGAAGCCAGTTGAAATTTTTTTAGTAGATATTTTAGTATAATTAAAATAATTTTCTCTAAAATTTGCTTGTATTAAATCTGTTATTTTTGATATTTTAGAATTAGACTGTACTTGAATTATTTTGGCAAGTTCATTCTCAATTTTACTTAAATTTACTGCGTTATATATTTCATAACTGCAAGCCATTTCTTGAATAAAGATAGATATTTTATATAATAATCGTTTAATTAATTTATCTTTAAGTATAGCAATATAACCTATCACTTCTAATTGAGATAGGTTAAGATTACATTGTGCCATGTTGAGTATTCTACTTTGTCCTCCTGCTTTAGATAAAAGCTGCTCATTATCTAACTGATAACAAATATTAAAAGGACTCAAATTCTCGTTTGCAATATATAATTGTCTAATAGCTTTAAAAATAATTTTATTATTGTTCAAATAAAAGAAATCTTCGTCTACTTCAGAAAGAATATAATCTAATATACAATTATTTACTATCATAGCTCGGAGAATTAATTCCTCTGCATATGGATTATAGAAGAGAAACTCTTCTGTATGATTAAAAATAATAGAGCCTTCAGATTTATCTATATTTGACATAATATTTTTAAATTAAACAACTATACAGATATATAAATTGGTAATACGTGTAGTTCTAAGTTTACTATAATATTAGATAATATTTTGATTTCCAGATCGTATTGACCTATAGTCTTAATTTCTGGAATATTGATTAGTTTTCTATCAATTTCTTTTCCAGTAATATCTTTTAATAACTGAACAATTTCTCTTTCCGTTACTGTACCAAAAATAATATTTTCTTTACCAATTTTTTTCTTCAATACTACAACTTTAATATTTTCTAGTAATACTTGTAGACTTTTTGCTTTTTTCTCTCTATCTTTTAGTTTTAACTGTTGTATCTCAAAATTTTTTTCGGCTTGTTTACGGATATTCTCAGTGACTAATACAGCAAACTTTTTTGGAAGTAAGTAATTTCTGGCGTAACCAGCTTTTACGGAGACAATAGTGCCAGAATGACCTAATTGTTTTATGTCTGTTTGTAATAATATAGAGATATTTCTTTTTGTCATAATAATTTAATATTAATTTTGCATAATATGTATATGGAGAGATGGCCGAGTGGTTGAAGGCGCAGCACTGGAAATGCTGTTTAGAAGTAATTTTAACAAGGGTTCGAATCCCTTTCTCTCCGTTTAAAAGTAGCATTATTTTTTAATATTTTCCATGTTTTTAATCCATGTTCAAGTCTTATAGAAGAAATATTAGCTGTATCTAACATTTGTTGAGCTAGTTTAGATCGTGAATCTAAGCTACAATAAATAATTTTTGTTTTATTTAACTTTGCAATTTCATCTAAACTATGTGAATATTTTATTTTATTTAATGGATAATTGATAGCTCCTGGAATTTTTTCCATTAGATACTCATTAGTAGATCTTACGTCAATAAAAACATAATTCTCATTCTTTAACAGATTTGATAGTTCATCAATATATATAGTCTGTAAATTTTTTACAGACTCTGTCTGTTTCTTTTTATTTGATTCAAAAGATAAATTTTGTCGAATTTTAATTTTTTTTATAGTAAAGTTTAAACTATCAAAAATTAGTAGATGTCCAGACAAAATACTACCTATTCCTAATATAATCTTCAGGGCTTCCGTAGCTTGTAAAACGCCAATTATACCTGGAATAACACCTAGGATACCTCCTTCTGAACATGACCACATAGTATCTGTAGAATTATACTTCGAATAGATGTCTTTATAACAAGGACCTCCTTTATAATTGAAAACGCTTAATTGACCAGTAAACTGAAAAACGGCTCCATATATCCATGGTTTCCCTAGTAGCTTACAAGTCTCATCTATCAGATATCTTGTTTCAATATTATCAGTACCATCGATAATTAAGTCATATCGAGAAATAATTTTCTTTATGTTATCTTGTTTTAATTCTAACTGCAAAGTTTTTATCTCGCAATAAGGATTTAACTTACGAATATAATTAAAAGTAGAAGATACTTTACTTTGATATAAATAAGACGTATTATGAATAATTTGTCTCTGTAAATTAGAAATTTCCACTATATCATAATCTATTACTGTAATATGTCCTATACCTGCAGCGGTCAAATATGGAATAGAAGCTGAACCTAAAGCTCCAGCTCCTATACATAATATTTTTGCCTGACGCATTCTATGTTGTCCTGCTGATTGAATTTGAGGCAAGAGCAATTGTCGAGAGTATCTTTGATATTCATTTAAAGAAAGCTCTGTAAGGTTCTCGTTTGAATTAAACATGAAGTTAGTTTAAAAGACTATTTATTTAGTTTTTGTCTAAGTTTATATAATTTATTTCTTGAATAAATAATTACTGTACTATATTATTAGATAAACGTCCTTAGTTCAGCTGGTAGAACGCAGGTCTCCAAAACCTGATGTCGAGGGTTCAAGTCCTTCAGGACGTGTCCGTATTCACTAATTATATAAAACGTGTTTTCAAACGTGTAGATTTGCCTGAACGAGATCGTAGATAATATAATTTAGCTCTGCGTATTCTAGATTTTTTTAGAATCGTGATGTTACTAATACGAGGAGAGTGAAGCAGAAAAGTTCTTTCAACTCCAATTCCTTGCAATGAATAACGAACAACAACACTAAAATTAATTCCTTGATTTTTTTTTGATATTATTACTCCTTGACAAGATTGGATACGTTCTTTGTTACCTTCTTGAATCAGAATGCCTACTTTTACATAATCGCCAACCTCAACGAGTGGAATATTCTTTTTCAAGTAACTCTTTTCTAGCGAATTAATAACTTTCGGATTTATTTTAGATGAAAAATTCATATTTTATTACTATTTATAGCTTTATTTTTAATATAGATAATTATACTGAGGATTTTATTGATTATCAATCTACAAATCGGAAAACTTTTATTATTTAAAAAGCATGTAAGTAAAATTTTTTATTTTAATTATGAAATATGTTGTATATTATATTTATATGCGATATATTAATTTATAATTAATTTAGTTAAGTGAAATAAGCTATAACTATTCAGCTAGATTATAATTTAATTTAATTTTATTTGTTATTTTTATATTAATCTATATTTATTAGAGAATTCAAATGATTGTTAAAGCTAGTGGAGGTAGTCCAGTTGTTCAACCCCAATTGTATAAAACAGCAGCTACTTTAGCCATTTTACAAGCAGAGCAACAAGACAGATATTTACAATTAGGAGAACTAGATCAATTATCTAATTTTTTAAATTCTGGAAATAAAAGATTAGAGATAGCAGTGACTTTAGCAAAAAATGCTACTTTTTTAGTAGCAAAAGCTGCAAATAAAATATTTGTTGGAGGTTCGCCATTATCATACTTGGAAAGACCACAAGCAGCAGTGCAACTTGTTGGTGCCCCTCAAATCGATTTAAATCAGCAAGCTATTGGTGAACTACCTAAAAATTTTTCTAAGAATTTAAATGCTGCTTTTACACCTGGAGAATCTACACCATCTGGTTTTAGACCTATCAATGTAGTAGCATATGGTCCTGTTCGTATGCGTAAATCTTTACGAGATCTAGATTGGTTCTTAAGATATTTGACTTATGCTATAGTTGCAGGAGATCCTAATATTCTATCAGTAAATATTAGAGGTCTAAAGCAATTAATTGAGAAAGCATGTTCAAGTGCAGCTACAATTGTAGCCCTAAGAGAAATTCGTCGCTTGGCAATAGCTCTAGTAGGTGATGATATAGAATCAAGAGATTTAGTTCGTCAATATTTTAATGTTTTAATTTCGGAGTTTGAAGCAACCGCTCTAACTGATAAATTAAGAAAAAGAGAAACATTAGATCTTCAAGGTTTACGTTTACCTCAAATTTATGCTAATGCAGGTGTTAAAACTCAACGTTTTGTTATGAAGCCTGGTTTATCAGAAAATGAGAAGAATACTGTTATCAAAGCAGTTTACAGACAAGTTTTTGAAAGAGATATCGTAAAAGCCTATAGTCTTTCTTTAAGTACTTTAGAGTCTCAGGTTAAAAATGGTCAGATCTCAGTTAAAGAATTTGTTAGACTTTTAGGTAAATCAACAATTTATCAAAAACAGTTTTATGATCCGTTTGTTAATAGTAGAGTCGTTGAATTAGCATTTCGTCATTTCTTAGGTCGTGGTCCTAGTTCTTTAGAAGAATTTCAACGTTATTTTGCAATAGTATCTCAAACTGGATTAGCCGGATTAGTAGATAATCTAATTAATTCAAAAGAATATGCAGATTACTTTGGTGAAGAGACAGTTCCGTATATACGTAGCATAGGTGAAGAGCCTCAAGAGTGTCGTAATTGGGGAGCTCAATTTAATTTGTTTAATTATAGTGCACCCTTTTATAAAACCCCGCAATTTATAACGTTATTTAGTGATTATAATCAAGCATTACCTGACCAACATCCTTATGGTCGTGGCAACGATCCTTTAGATATACAGTTTGGTGCAATTTTCCCTCAAGGAACCCGTAAAGTAAATCCTCGTCCAGCTCCTTTCAGTAAAGATACACGTCGGATTTTAATTCGTAGAGGTCCAGGAATTTTAAATCAGTTAAGTAATCCTAAGACTCGAGCTCAGAATGCAGGTTCTTTAGGTCCTCGTATTTTCAAATGGGAGCCAAATGCGAAAGAGACTCAGCCTGACCTAAGAATAAACAATGACATTCCATCTCAAGAAGCTATCGTGCAAGCTACATATTTAAGAATTTTTGGTAGACAAGTTTATGAAGAAGAACGTATTTTACTAAAACCTATTGAAAATAAATTCTTGAACGATCAAATAACAGTCAAAGAATTTGTTAGACAACTTTCAAAATCTGATATTTTTCGATCTTTATATTGGACACCATTCTATGTATGTAAGGCAATTGAATATATCCATATTCGATTATTGGGAAGACCTACTTATGGGAGAGCGGAGATTAATAAATATTTTAATCTAGAGTATAAAGAAGGTTACTATAGGGTAATTGATGCGATTTTAGATAGTCCTGAATATTCTCAAGCTTTTGGAGAAAATATTGTTCCATATGATCGATATAGTACTTCAAGCGGAATTGCCTCTAGAACTTTTCGTAAGAGTACTATCTCACAGATTATCCCTAAAAATCAAGTTTCTTCTCCGAATCGATTTATTCAATTAGGTACTCCAAAAGAAGTCCTAAGTCCTAATGGAGTTGCATCAAAAATTAAACAAGGAGTTTCTAAACTCAGAGAGCAGAAATTAATTTTTTCAGCATCGCAAGATTCTTCTCGTACAGATTTGGAACAAGTTTTAAAAGCTACTTACCGACAAATTTTTGAGCGCGATATCAATTCATTTAGCATTGGTAATGAACTTACTTATATTGAAAAACAATTTTTAAATAATCAACTTTCTGTACAAATGTTAGTTCAGAAATTAGGAATGTCTAGTTTATATCGCAAAGAATTCTATGCACCATATCCTAATACAAAAGTTATTGAATTGGGAACTAAACATTTCTTGGGAAGAGCACCAAATAGTCAGGCAGAAATTCGTTATTATAACCAAATTTTGGCTTCCGAAGGTTTAAATGCGTTTATTGAAAGCTTAGTTAGTAGTCAAGAATACAGTTTATTATTTGGAAATAATATTGCTCCATATCGTCGTTTTCCAACTCTACCAGCAGCAAATTTCCCTAATACAGAGAAATTATATAATCGTTTAACTAAACAAAACGTAGATATTGTAATTCCTAGTTTTCCACCAGTTTCTGGGAATCTATCTATTCAAATTTAATATTCATATAAAATAAGAATGACATAGAAAAAGAGGTTTTTTATTTTATCTCTTTTTCTATGTCATAAATTTAAATAATATAAATAGTATATACCAAGCCCAAGAAATATAAAAATACGGGATTGACGGGACTCGAACCCGCAACTTCCGCCGTGACAGGGCGGTGCTCTAACCAATTGAACTACAATCCCTTGACGTAAATATAGTTTCTTTTTTTAATTATGTCAATGTAAAACTAAAGGAGAGAGAGGGATTCGAACCCTCGGTACGGAGTTACCTACCGTACAACAGATTAGCAATCTGTCGCTTTCGACCACTCAGCCACCTCTCCCTGCTATATAATTATATAGTAAGAACTTTATTTTTTCTATGGCTCAAGCGGGATTTGAACCTGCGACCTTGGGCTTATGAGTCCCCTGCTCTAACCACTGAGCTACTGAGCCTATTTATTTTATTATGTATTAAAATTTAAATCTTGTAAAATAAATAATCAGCAAGAAACCTAAATTATAATTTCTTGCTTTTTAATATATAAGATAGCTAGTTCTCTTTAACAGTAGAATACCTGATTACACTCTCATCAATTTTAAAAGATTTGTCTAATAGAGAAACTATTTTACTATTAGCCTTGTAATTGATTTGAACATACACTCCGTCATGATATTTTTTAATAGGATAAGATAGATGTCTTCTTCCCCTATCATAAACAACTATGTCACGACACTGATTAGTATATAAAAACTTTTGATATTTTTTTATAGTATTTAAAGTAACTTCTTCATTTAAATCCGGCTTTAAAATATAAATGGTTTCGTAAGATTTAGCAAGTAGAATTCATTCTCTTTCAGAACTATACGTGCAAATCTCTTTGCATATAGCTCAAACAAAATTATAGAAATAACCTTGTCTCTTCAGGTTAATATTTTTATCAAATAATTTTCTCTGAAGATCATTAAATATTTAAGCACGTTCTATAAATTATATATAAATATACACTCATTTTGTATAAAACTTTATCAAACTTTTATTTCACTTTATAATCTAGAATTTACATGCGTATTATGTACAGAATAAAGCCTCATTAAATCTTTGTATATAATTAAATTTTATTAGTTTTAGCTATATTACAACTATAATTAGATTTTATTTATGATTTTATAGCTTCGTGTCGCAATAAATTCATCTTCATCTTTTATTTTATTTCAATTATTCTCTTTAATTAATATAGTATATTATACTATGATTCTCACATAAAAACATCGTTGAGAATTATATTCTCTTTAAATTTTAGTATCCTTCTAGATGAATTCTAACTGCCTCTGAAATTACAGGAATTTGACAATATTGCCCTAATAACCCTTTTATGAAAGCATGTATTATCATACTCATACATATAAGAAGGCATAAGTCACAAGCTAATTCTCCATATAGATTTTGAGTAAAATTATCAGGGAGTGCCCAATAGATTATTCCCATAAGACTTGTAGTTAAATAAACTAAAATAGAATGCAGCATATGATATCTTGTAAACTTTTTTAATCTTTTAGGTTGTATAAATATAATATATTGTGAAAATAAAAGTATTACGTATAAAATATTTAAATCAATATAAGAACCTTCTAAAACTGGCCTTAAATAATCATTATAAAATAATTGTAAACTCACAGGGAGATGGGGCATTGTATATTTACCAAAATTGTTAAATGCTTCTAAAAAAGGAATTCCATAAGGAATAACTGCAAGATACAACATCAGTAAATTAGATTCTAAACTATTTGTTTTATGCAAAAACTTAAAACTTTTATATAAAGTTTGAGCTAAAAGTAACATAATAAAAACCAAAACAAAATAAGCTATGATTGTAGTAAATTGTTTACTTGCAGCACCCAACACAGAAATTTTTCCAACATTCACAGTATACGAATGATCTCCAGATCTATTCGGGGACATATAATCGGAGATCCAGTATGTAAAAGTATCAGAAATTTTATACCATGTTGAGATAACAGCTTCATAGACGATTTGTACATAGCTAAACAAACCGTTACTTTCATTATTCATATTTTTCCGCTCCAAACTTACTCTGTATATAAATGTATAAATATCACATCAGATTTTAAACTTAACAAAATTTTAATTTTCCCATAAAAATATTTATTTTATGGGAAGCTTTAACTATTTTTGAATACTTAATACTTACTAAGATCGAGTCAAACGATCTTTTTGACTAACAAATAACAAAGCCGCAGTAATAGGTAACACAACAATTACTGCACCTAGAATTAAACTACTAAAAAAGTTTGCTAATGATGGTGTCATAATATAATTCCTACAAATATTAAATTTTTAAATTTGATTTAATTATTAAATAATTGTATCATTAAAAATAACATAATTTATTTTTAGAATAGACATGTTTCTATTTTGTTATAATTATGAAGCAAAATTTTTAAAAACAGTAGAATATTGCGGGTTTACATTTAATACAGATTTTTAATATAATAGTTAAGTAAGGGTTGCTAACTCAATGGTAGAGTACTCGGCTTTTAACCGATTTGTTCCGGGTTCGAGCCCCGGGCAACCCATTCTTTTCTTAGTTATAAAATATATTTTACGACAAATTCAGTTTAATAATATGGAAAAAAAATTATCTATATCTGAGACTTTTACACAACTTAAGCAGAATAATAAATGCGCTTTTATTCCTTTTATAACTGCAGGAGATCCTAACCTAGAAATTACTAAAAAGGCTTTAACTATTTTATCTGAAGAAGGAGCAGATATTATTGAGATAGGAATACCCTACTCAGATCCTCTAGCAGATGGACCTGTAATTCAGGAAGCTTCTGCTCGTGCTCTAAAAAACGGTATCACTTTAGATAAAATTCTAAAAGCTGTTCAAGAAGTTCAAAATATGATTGCTTCACCATTAATAGCTTTTACATATTATAATATAATTCTAAATCACGGAATTAATAAATTCGTTAATCAAATTGTCCAAGCAGGATTTAAAGGGATTTTAGTTCCTGATTTACCAATTGAAGAGATTGATATATTAGAAAAAGAATGTAAAAAAAGAAATTTAGAATTAATTCTTTTAATTGGACCTAATAGTTCTAAGACAAGAATCAAAAAAATAATCAAGAAAGCTCATGGATGTTTATATCTAGTAAGTAGTACAGGTGTAACTGGTATGAAATTTGGTCCTAATAGCTATATTGAATCTTTAATTCAACAAATTAAGCAAATTAGTCAACAAGCCTTAATCGTTGGATTTGGTATTTCTACTCAAGATAATATTAAGTTAGTACAGTCATGGGGAGTTGATGGTATTGTAATGGGAAGTTCATTTGTTAAACAATTATTTCAAGCTTCATCAGATCCTGAGCTTTATGCTTTTAGAGACTACTGTCAACGAATTAAGCATTATATGGAAATATACAAATAGAAAATATTACCCCCAGGGGAATTCGAATCCCCGTTACCTCCGTGAAAGGGAGATGTCCTTGGCCTCTAGACGATGGGGGCCTTAATCTTTATAATACACAATTTTATAAAAAATGTCAACTTTCTAAGAAAAAATTTCTTTAATATAAGCAGAAGAAATGTTAATTTTATCTGTTATATTATAATAATGTATAGAAACTAGAGTAAAATTTTTATATCTAAATCTTTTAATTTTAAAATTTTCATGAAAATGTATTATATATTAGCAAGTAAACAATTTCTATTACAAGAAGAGCCAGTAGAAGAAATTTTGCGCGAAAGATTAAATTATTATAAAGATAATAACTTATCTATAGATTTTTGGTTAGTACAAAATTTAAATTTATTACAAACTCCAGAATTACTTCAAAGCGCTTATAACCTTGTAAAAGATCCAGCTATCATTATTTCTACAAATATACATTTTATTGATTGGCTAAAGTTACGTTTACAGTATGTAAAAACAGGAAGCTTAAACTCTGTTGATCCTTCAATTTTAAAAGAATTAAACAGTAAATAAATATGTCTAGAAAATTACATTTTAGTTAAATAGTACATAATAACTTAAATATATTATTATAATAATATTAGGTTATAATTAAGTTTTTAATTTAAAAACTTGCATTTTAATCAAACACAATACTATAACAGAATTTACATATGATTACTGATAGCCAGATTTTTATTGCTCTAGTATTAGCTTTAGTTTCAGCTGTTTTAGCATTACGTCTAGGACTAGATTTATATCAATAATTTTTTAACTCTCATATAATATTTAAGGTATGAGAGTTAAAATTTTTTAATTTACGAGTAATTATACTTACTTATCTATCTTATTATTTTATACGTATTTAATTGTGACCACTAATATTACTGAAAATTTAATTCGCCCAGTTTTTCCCTTTACTGCTATAGTAGGACAAGAAGAAATGAAACTTGCTTTGATTCTCAATGTTATAGATCCCACAATTGGAGGGGTGATGATTATGGGAGATAGAGGAACTGGAAAGTCGACTACAATTCGTGCCATTGCAGATTTACTTCCAGAAATTGAAGTTGTTATGGATGATCCTTTCAATTCTCATCCTTCTAATATTGAATTAATGAGTGAAGAAATTAAAAATTCTTTACAAGACGATATAATTTTGTCTACAAAAAAAATTAAAGTACCTATGGTTGATTTACCTTTAGGCGCTACAGAAGATCGCTTATGTGGAACTATTGATATTGAGAAAGCTTTAAAAGAAGGTATAAAAACATTTGAAGCAGGATTATTGGCTAAAGCAAATAGAGGAATTTTATATGTTGATGAAGTTAATCTGCTGGATGATCATTTAGTCGATTTACTTCTGGATGCTGCGGCATCGGGTTGGAATACTGTGGAACGAGAAGGTATTTCTATAAGACATCCCTCGAGATTTGTTTTAGTGGGTTCTGGAAATCCTGAAGAAGGTGAGTTACGTCCTCAATTATTAGATAGATTTGGAATGCATGCTGAAATTCGCACCGTGAAAGATCCTATCTTAAGAGTACAGATAGTAGAACAAAGATCTTTATTTGATTTAAATGCAAATGAATATATAAATAGATGTGCTGAAGAACAAGAAGAACTAAAAGCACGTATTGTAAATGCACAAAATCTGCTTTCATCAATAAAAATTGATTATGACTTGAAAATAAAAATTTCTGAGGTTTGTGCGGCTCTTGATGTAGACGGTTTAAGAGGTGATATCGTTACAAATCGTGCTGCAAAAGCTTTCGCAGCTTACAATAAAAGGGATATTGTTACATCTGAGGATATTCAACAAATCATTGTTTTATGTTTACGTCATAGATTAAGAAAAGATCCTTTAGAATCTATTGATTCCGGGGATAAAGTAATGAAAATTTTTAATGAAATTTTCAACTAACCTTGTATCTATTAAAAATTTATCAGTACAATGATTAATTTAATTTTGAAGACTTTATAATATTTATATATAGAGAAATTTATATAAATTATTTTTTCTAATTTCTCACTTATTCAGTTATTGTCAGTTAAATATCAAAGCAATTTAAAAATTTATTTAGAAAATTGTTATTTGTATAGTTTAACTCAATATAAAATTGCGATTATGATAATTTGTTTGTACAAATTTATTATAATTTTATTAATAATATAATTTTATTACTTATTTAAACATTATGGTAGAACCTTTATTATCCGGTATAGTTTTAGGATTAATTCCTGTAACACTTTTAGGTTTATTTTCAGCGGCTTATTTACAATATAGACGAGGAAATCAAATTGGTATGTAACTACGTTTTAATTATTTAATCATATAGTTTATTATAAACTATATGATATTATAAATATATTTCTAGATATAAATTGTTTTTTATTTTCATATTTAAATTATTTTTAGCATCTATTTAATTTTTGCTTGGATACAATATAATACAAATATTGCCAGTAAAACATTAAAACATAATAACAAATTTATAATTTGTAAAAAAGAAAAGTTTCCCCAAATAGTTTCGACGACTAAAGTTGTTAATGTCCAATGATGATGTGAATATAAAAACCTTAGACTTTCAATAGCATAGCTTAAAGGATTCATACTTGCCATAATTTGTAACCACATGGGCATAAAGGAAAATGGAACTAATGCAGTACTAGCAAAAAGAAGAGGTAAGTTAATGACAAAAATTAGGGCTAGTAGTTCAATATGTCCGGGCAAAATAAAACTTAAACCTATGCTAAACATTGTCAGACCACAAGTTAACAAGAAAATAATTACTAAACTAAAAATAAATTCTTTAGTGTTAATTGTATTACCTGTAACAATCATTGCTAACATTATTGTTAAAGTTTGTAATAATGATAGGCTACTTATAAATAAGGCTGACGAAATTACAATAGAAAATTGAGAAATTAAGGGAGCTACTAAAAGTCTATTAAAAAATCCAAATTCTCTATCAAACATTAACGGTAAACCTGCATTAAGAGCACCCGTAAAAGCCGTAAATACCATTATGCCTGGAAATAAAAAATGCCTATACGAATTGCTAAAACTAAATAGTGTAATTGGAGCATTTTGAAATAATGCTCCAAATAAAATAAGCCACAGTAGTGGCTGTATAATTCCTGCTATTAGAGTTGAAGGACGTCTTTTAGTTTGTAAAATCAATCTTTTAGTTAAAGCATAGATTTCTTGAAAAAATTTAAGAAATATTATGAGTATGGAAAAAAATTTAAAATTAATTCTAGGTACTAGAAAAGAAGATGTTTGCTTATTATTGGATCTAGACATAAAACCTTTATTAATACATTAATAAAATAGAATAAAAAAATTAATAATTGTTCAAATATATATTTTATTTGCTATAATAAAAAGAATATAACAGTTTATTTTGTATATGATTTTAACTATTAATTTATCTTTTAAAATTTAATAATATAAAGATAAGCTAAGAAATTTTACATAGCTGGAGATTAATATGGCAACTTACAAAGTAACGCTTATTTCCCAAAGTGAAGGTATTGATGCAGTTATTGAGGTACCTGACGATCAATATATTTTAGATGCTGCTGAAGAACAAGGTTTAGATCTACCATATTCGTGTAAAGCAGGTGCTTGTTCTTCATGTGCAGGCATGTTAAAGAGTGGTAGTGTTGATCAATCTGATCAATCATTTTTAGATGATGATCAAATGAAAGAAGGGTTTGTATTAACTTGTATTGCTTATCCTACTTCTGATTGTACAATTGAAACTCATAAAGAAGAAGCATTATATTAATAATAAATATTTTGTTATGTAATTTGTATCCTAATTTTATGAGAGTTGGTTTATAAATTCACTCTCATAAAAATAAAAAATTGTGGATAATTAATAAGTTTGATATCATTTAAACATTGCTGGCATAGCTCAATTGGTAGAGCTACTGATTTGTAATCAGTAGGTTATGGGTTCAAGTCCCTTTGCCAGCTTTTATTTACCAACTAGATTTAGTAACTCCAGGTAGTAAACATTGATGAGCCATTTCTCTTAAGACGTGTCTAGAAAGGCCAAAATCTCGATAGTACGCCCTACTTCTTCCAGTTACCCAACAACGATTTCTCTGACGAGTAGAAGAACTATTGCGAGGAAGTTTCTGTAATTTGTTATGAAGTTCTTGTTTCTCAGTAAAATCTATTGTGTTATTTAGCTGTTTCTTTAATTTAGAACGTTTCTCAGCATATTTATTTATTAATCGAGTTCGTTTAAATTCTCGTTGTATCATATTTTGCTTGGCCATATATTTTAATCCTAAATAATAGTTAATATTAATTCAAAAATTTAATTTCTTTTTCAAAAAGCCAGAGACGAGTATTATCTGAAAATTCTACAATAAAACTTTTTGTTCTGTAAGAAATTAGTTTGGTTCCTACAATTTTTCCATAACATCCTAGCCTAGTAGTTATTTCAAAAGGTAATTTCCTGTATACATTATTAAATTGTACTGTGTTATTTAAATATTGGAGCATAAATATAATAGTAGCGACATAATTTTACTACATAATACATTGTATATGATCCATAATATTTTTCATAGTACCTAGATATGAAATCTATATGAATAATAATATCATATTTTTTTTTTAACTATCAACCAAAATAGTAAGTATTTTATATGTTCCAACAGCAATTAAAGATACACCCAGTAATGAATTAATTGTGGAATAAATAAATTTATTAAAGATTCCAACTACCTTCTCAAAAATATTTGAAATAACTAAATTAGGAATACTGTAGCCCAATGAGTAGACAAAGCCTAAAAAAAACTTTTTTATCAATAGAGCTTCACCATTAAGTAATAACAATACACTAAAAAGAATTGGGGTATTACAAGAAGATACAGTAAGACCTACAGATATTCCTGTTATTAAAGAAATCCATATAATTTTACTCGATTTCAAATTGGCAGGTAAGCTGATATTGAAAGTTAAAAGTTCTAAAGATAATAATCCTACTATGATATTGATAATAGCAGTCAAAGTGACAAAAATGTTGCTTGCAATTAGTATTTTAAATAATAATTGATTGATCAGTAAAAAAATTATAAACGAAATATAGATACCACAGGTAAAAAATATCCATTTAAAATACATCTTTTTTATTGATTGATCACGTAAGGAATACATAATAAGAGGAAAAATACTTACTGAACATGGTGCTAAACTATTAACGCTTCCAGCAATAAAGAGGATTTGGTCGATTTTTTTTTTAAAAATCTCCTGTTCAAAACCGTACATGAAAATTTCTTCTCATACGGCTCCTTGTTTAATTTTAATATAGAACTATTTAGAAATTTAGACATAGATCAAAATTAATTCTAAACTCTAGCTAATACAACTATATCCTATCTTCTTCACAATAAGGTGATGAATTTTTATTTGTTTCAAAATTTGAAAAGAATTAATTTAGGTTTTTCTACTTTGTCTGTATATTCTACTGATTTCCACTTAATATCAATTCAAATGAATATTACATAACTTATCTAACAAATTTAAGACACTTTTAAAAAAAATTTATGAAATTAACCATATTAATATAAATAGAAAAAATACATTTTAGTATTTTTGAATTTCATGGCTCAAGTATACAATATTTATACTTCATGAAAATCTCAAATTTTTCTTATTAGGTTTCTAGCTACTAAATAATTTTAATAACAAATCGCACAAGTGGTATTTGAGCATAATCAGTGTGAAATATACTCTTATTAATAATAAAATTGATAAACTGTATTATAGTGTATAATTTAATTTCTAGTTAAGATCGGTATATATATACCTTCTATTCAAAACTATGCGTGCAAATTTCATCGCACATAGCTTCTTGTTTATAAATCAATTAATTTAAATATTATTATAAAAAAATTTTTTTATAACTGTCAGTAATTACACGGTATCCTTCTCAAATCCTTTTATAAATTGTTTTTGTTCCAAAATTTAATTGAGTTTTACTTTAGGTTAGGTTTCTTCATATTATTTACTGAAATATCAAATATATATAATCTATATATATATATTTGCTGTAGCTATAATTTCTAACTAGACTGAAATATTTTAATAAAGATTCATAAGTTTAATTTAACCATGCTAAAGTTTAACAATTAACAATCTAGTTTTATTTTTGTAAATCATTTAGCTTCAATCAAATAATTGTAATTTGATGTAAATAATTTATTCATTTTAAATTTTAGTTTATAATTTTAAAATATATAAATAACAAATCGCACATAGATTACTCATATATATTGTCTTGTAAAAATCACGATTTAAAACGGTTTTATTATTTAATATGATAATAAACTATAATTAATAATAATTGCTAATTAATCATTTATGTCTATAAAAAAACAACTCCTAAAACTTTTAAGTAATCTACAGTTTGCCATTTCATTATTACTGCTAATAGCTATACTCAGTGCTCTTGCAACTCTTATTGAACAAAATCAATCTTTAGAATTTTATAAAGAATTTTATAAAGAAACTAACCTTATTTTTAATTGGAAAATTATTTACTTTTTTCAATTAAATCATATTTTTCAATCTAATATATATTTTCTATTAATCTTAGCTTTAAGTTGTAGTCTTAGCGTATGTAGTTTTAGAGTACAATTTCCTTCTTTACAAATGGCTCGTAAATATGTTTTTTATACTTTTCCTAAACAATTTTTTAAAACACAATTCTTCAAAAAAGTCCCAAATCAATCACTTAGTTATATAATAAAAAATTTATCTTTTCAAAAATATTATTTATTTTATAAAAAAGATTACGCTTATGCTCATAAAGGATTAAGCGGAAAAATTGCTCCTTTATTTATACATTTAAGTTTACTTTTTATCTTAGCTGGAATCAGCTTTAGTTCACTAACAGCATATATTTCCCAAGAGATGATAGTCAAAGGAGAAATATTTCATGTACAAAATATAAGCAATATTAGCCCTTTCAGTTATTTCCCACAAAATTTTGTAGGAAGAGTTAACAATTTTTGGATTACTTATGATAAACAAGGTAACATCAAGCAGTTTTTTTCAAGCATCTCTATTCTAGATAATAACTACTCAGAGAAATCTAGAAAGATTATATCTGTCAATCATCCACTAAAATTCTCAAATATTACCATCTATCAAACAGACTGGAATATTATTGGATTACAACTATTAATAGATAATCAATATAAAATCCAAATTCCTCTAGAAAAAATTACTACTCAAAATAACCAAACTACTTGGAAGGCTTCTTTCAAAAAACAGGATATGCCTTTTCTATCTATTCTTGTTAGAGATTTGCAAGAAGAAGAAAATATTTTTATATATAATAGCAGAAACCAACTCGTGACAAATACAAGTATAAATACTGCTTTTTTATTCGAAGGGCATAAAATTCAAATTATGGATATAATAACTGCTACAGGTTTACAAATTAAACAAGATTATGGAATATTTTTAATATACCAAGGTTTTCTGTACTTAATGATAAGTGTCATTATAAATGATATGTCTTATGAACAGATATGGTTACTAAATAATGAGATTAATTTATATCTAAGTATAAAAAATAATAAAAATTTTTCTAAATTTCAAAATAATATAACAGATCTGCTAAGAAAATTTCATATAAATCGATTTCTTAAATTTTAATTCAGAAAATTTAATAAGATTTTCTTACCAGTGGCTGTCCAAAGACTTTCTGGATGAAATTGAATTCCTATTATATGAGGACATTGTTTATGAACTATTCCCATAATTACATTGTCAGAAGTCCAAGCAATTATTTCTAAATTTTCAGGGAGTTGATCCTTTTCAATAATTAAACTATGATATCTTGTAGCTAGAAATGGATTCTCTAAATCTTGGAAAATTAATTTTGAATTATGAAAAATTAATGATGTTTTTCCATGCATTAAATTTTCAGTTTTTATTATTTGTGCACCATATATATATCCTATACTCTGATGTCCTAAGCATATACCTAAAATCGGTATATCTGATAAATCTTTTAATATGTCTAAAGTTATTCCAGAATCTTTGGGTTTTCCTGGTCCTGGTGAGATGATAATCCTTGTAGGCTTTAATTTAAGAATATCCTGTATAGAAATTTTATCATTTCTACATACAGTAACTGGAAATCCCATTTCTCCGACATATTGGACTAAATTATACGTAAAACTATCATAATTATCAATAATTAATATCAATTGAAATCCCCATTTGAATAGTATTCATTTTATATTAGTGATGTATTAGCTATGCTCTTAATCTAAATCGTAGACAAGATTTTAGCTTATTTAGTTTTTGAGATGCCAGTCTCTGGAGAACTTGCTTGAGCTGTATCTCTAATATTTGCTAATCCAGATAGATATGCTAATCTACCTGACTGTACTGCAAGATTAATTGCAGTAGCCATTGTCGCTGATGAAGAGGCTCTAGCAACACATGTATTTACAAGTATGCCAGAAGCACCTAGTTCCATCGCTTTAGCAGCATCGCTACTAGTACCAATACCAGCATCTACAATAACAGGAACTTTTGCATTTTCTATAATAATTGCAATATTAGAAAGCGTTTTAAGTCCTTGATTTGTTCCAATTGGAGATCCTAGTGGCATAACTGCTGCACAACCTACTGCTTCAAGATGCTTCGCTAGGATAGGATCTGCATTCATATAAGGTAATACTATAAATCCTTCTTTACATAAATATTCCGCTGCTTTAAGTGTCGCGATAGGATCTGGCAGCAAATATTTAGGATCTGGAATAACTTCTAATTTAATAAAGTTATTATCAACTTGCCCTATCTCTTTTACTATTTCTCTACCTAAGAAAGCTACTCGAATAGCTTCATCACAAGTTTGACATCCTGCAGTATTAGGCAATAACCATATTTTGCTATCATTTAGTATATTTAATATATTATTGTTTTTTTGTGATGTCTGGGCTCTTCGAACAGCAAATGTTACTACCTCGCATTTACTTAATTTAATAGCATTGCTAGCTTCTTTAAGATTCCTATATTTGCCAGTTCCTAACATTACTCGTGAAGAAAAACTTTTTTCTCCTATTTCTAAAATATCCATTGCTATGTTCATACTTCTAATTTGTCGGGTAATATTGATAAATAATTATATTTCAGATTAAGAAATTTTGTTTATAAGAGACTTAATATTTACTCATATGTTATACTCAATAAATAACATTTAACTAAATAAAATTATAATTTAATATGCCTAAAATAAAAACTTCACGAGCCATTGCTAAACGTTTTAAGATGACTAAAACGACTAAACTTTTACGCAAGAAATCAGGTAAAAGTCATCTTTTAGAAAAAAAAAATAGAAATCGAAAGAGACATTTAAGTAAAAGTGCCTTAGTCAATGTAAATGATATAGATCGTATAATGCTAAGATTACCTTACCTATAATCACTCACGTCCTAATGGTATAAAACATATATAAATCATGAGAGTTATTATTTACAATAATTTCAATCATTAATTAAAGAAATCGATTTAAAATAATATGACAAGAATAAAAAGAGGTAACGTTGCTCGCATTAGACGTAAAAAAGTTTTTAAATTAGCTCAGGGTTTTCGAGGAGCTCATTCGAAATTATTTCGTGTAGCAAAACAACAAGTTATAAAAGCATTACGTTATTCATACAGAGGACGTAAAAATCGGAAAAGAAGTTTTAGACGTTTGTGGATAGTTCGAATTAATGCGGCAGCAAGAACACAAGGAACAAATTACAGCCGCTTAATTGCGAATTTGAAAAAATCCAATATTGGTATCAATCGTAAAATGTTATCTCAACTAGCTATCTTAGATATAAATACTTTTAATAAGATTGTGGAATTCAGTAGTAAGAATTAAGCTATAGTACATTTGCTAATTTATCCTCTCCAAGACAGTTAAAGTTAATTTTTTTAATAGTTCTTTGTTAGAAGAGTCTTTTAAATTATTTAAACATTCAATAGCTGCCTGTAAATATTCTGCAGCAAGATCTTTGGCTTGTTGAATGCCTGATCCTTTATTTAATAAATTTAACGCATATGACAAATTATCAGTATCTGAAAATTCTTTTTCAATTAGTTCTGCCAATTGAAATGTTTCAGGTAAGGAAAATAGAACAGGGGCAGTTAGATTTCCTTGTAATAGATCTGAGCCAGCTGGTTTCCCCAGATAGGCTGTGGATCCTACAATATCTAAAATATCATCTACGATCTGAAAAGCTAATCCCATGTATCGTCCATACATATATAATTCATTAGATATTTGAGCATCGCTAGTACTTAACATAGCAGCTCCTTGACAACCTGCGGCAATTAAAGATCCTGTTTTGTAAAAAGATTTCGCGATATATTCTTCAATTGAGTATTGCAAATCAAATCGTACAAATCCTTGTCTCACTTCCCCTTCGGCAAAATCTGTAATAACTTTTGAAATGACTTTTACTACTTGTAAATTTTCTAAGTTAGCTAAATACCATGAAGACTGTGCAAACAAAAAATCACCTGCCAAAATAGCAATTTTAGTACTAAATACATTGTGAACTGTTTGTATGCCTCTGCGTGTCGAGCATTCATCTAATACATCATCATGTACTAAACTGGCCGTATGAATTATCTCTGTAATTTCTGCTAAACGTCTTTGAGATGAAAATATTTCACTGTTTTCCGATGAAGCTTTAGCACATAAAAGTACTATAGCTGGTCTCAACCGTTTTCCGCCTGCAGTAAATAAATGTTCTGCAGCAGCATATAATACTGGATGTCTAGCTCCTATCATATTCTTTAAATTACGATTTAAAGCTAATAAATCATTTTCTATTGGAGCAAATACTGAATCGACAACAACCATAAATTAAATTTCATTTGTGTGGTAATTAATATATTCAAATAGTATTGTAAATTTTATTGTAGTGATAGACTAGCTAAAAGTAAGTTTATGTTGAACTATCTTTATTAATTTTAATAACATTGTATGATCAATTTTATATACAATTAGGAGAGTAAAATGGATTTAAATCAACAAATAGAACCTTCCTCTACGTCCAAACTTAAAACAGAAAAAATTCTTGATCTGTATGAAGATATGGTACTGGGTAGATACTTTGAAGATATGTGTGCTCAAATGTATTACCGAGGCAAAATGTTTGGGTTTGTACACTTGTATACTGGTCAAGAAGCCATTTCATCTGGTGTAATTCGAAGTTTAGAAAAAACAGATTATGTTTGTAGTACATATAGGGACCATGTACACGCATTAAGCAAAGGTGTCAGTCCAAGAGAAGTTATGGCAGAGCTCTTTGGTAAAGAAACTGGCTGTTGTAAGGGAAGAGGGGGTTCTATGCATATTTTTTCTCAACAACATAATTTCTTAGGCGGATTTGCATTTATTGGAGAAGGTATTCCTGTAGCTACAGGTGCAGCTTTTCAAAGTTTATATCGTAAGCAAGTTCTACAAGAAACATCTCATCTTTCAGTGACTGTTTGTTTTTTTGGAGATGGAACAAGTAATAACGGACAGTTTTTTGAATGCTTAAACATGGCGGCTTTATGGAAATTACCTATTATTTTCGTAGTAGAAAACAATCAGTGGGCTATTGGCATGGCACATCATCGCTCTTCATCTGTTCCTGAGATTCATTCTAAAGCATCTGCTTTCGGTATGCCAGGAGAAGAAATTGATGGTATGGATGTACTTGCAGTAAGAGAAGCCACAGAAAGAGCTATTCAAAGAGCTCGAAATGGAGAAGGACCTACTTTAATTGAAGCTTTAACTTACCGCTTCCGAGGACATTCTTTAGCAGATCCTGATGAGTTACGATCATTTCAAGAAAAAGAAGCTTGGACTGCGCGAGATCCTATCAAACGATTAGCTAATTATATTATTGAAGAAAATATTATAGATAAAGATAGCTTAAATGAAATTCATGAGAAAATAAAAAATGTTGTTGAAGATTGTGTAGATTTTGCGACAAATAGTCCAGAACCTAAGGTAGAGGATTTACATAAATATCTATTCATTTAGCTTAACTATTTTATTATGAAATTATTGAAATTATGAAAAAAGTTTTTTTATTTGAAGCTCTTCGAGCTGCTATTAATGAGGAAATGGCTCAAAATAATAAAGTATTTGTTATAGGAGAAGACGTAGGACATTACGGAGGTTCATACAAAGTTACTAAAGATCTACATACGAAGTATGGTGATTTAAGACTCTTAGATACACCTATTGCTGAGAATAGCTTTACTGGATTAGCAATTGGCGCTGCAATGACTGGGTTATCACCTATTATCGAAGGTATGAATATGAGTTTTTTACTATTGGCATTTAATCAAATTTCGAATAATGTTGGAATGTTAATGTATACTTCAGGAGGTAATTACCATTTACCTCTAGTTATTAGAGGACCTGGGGGTATTGGAAAACAATTGGGGCCAGAACATTCTCAACGTCTCGAAGCCTATTTTCAAGGCATTCCAGGTTTAAGGATAGTAGCTTGTTCTACACCTTATAATGCAAAGGGACTGCTAAAAGCTGCAATACGTAGTCAAAATCCTGTTATATTCTTCGAACATGTATTGTTATATAATTTACAAGACAATGTTCCAGATGAAGATTATACTTTACCTTTAGATAAGGCAGAAATTGTAAGACAGGGTAAAGATGTTACGCTTCTAACATATTCTCGAATGAGATACAATGTTTTACAAGCAACTAAGACACTTATTGAAGATAATTATGATCCTGAAATAATAGATCTGATTTCATTAAAGCCACTTGATATAAATACCATTAAAAAATCTATCGAAAAAACTCATCGTGTAATTATAGTAGAAGAGTGTATGAAAACTGGCGGTATTGGCGCAGAGTTGATTGCGCAAATTAATGAAACCTCCTTTGACTTACTAGATGCTCCTCCGATTCGATTGTCATCTCAAGATATTCCTACGCCTTATAATGGTAAATTAGAACAAGCTACTATTATACAGCCTCAACAGATTATTGAAACTGTAAAACAACTATGTAAAGTATAGAAGTTAAAAACAATAACCATAAATTTATGGTTAATTGTTTTTGTTATTGACAAAAATTTACTTTTGTGAAATAATGTAGACATGCGGGTGTAGCTCAGTGGTAGAGCGCAACCTTGCCAAGGTTGACGTCGCGCGTTCGAGTCGCGTTACCCGCTTAAAAATTTTATATGAAGAAATTTTATACTATAATTATTAGTAAATAGTTTTAAATATATTTTTCTATTCTTATTTTATGACTAAAGATTATAATATGTCTATTACAGAACATCTAGAAGAATTAGTACAAAGAATAGGCTTCTCTTTTATTGCTTTTATTTTTGCGTTCACAATTATTTTTTTGAATGTAAAAAACATAGTTAATTTATTGCAAGTTCCTGCTCAGGGTGTCAAATTTTTAGTGCGGTATGTAAATATTTTTATTAAGAAAATTTAATTATAGATAAACAGACTAAATTTTTAGTTGAGCTTGTTTAATATATTCTAAATATTTTACTATGTGTTTGGCTTTTATTGTTATAATATATTTTCTAAAAATTGATGTATTACAATTTTTAAAACTTGAGAGTAGGTTTCCTATAGTAAATATTTGTATTAAAAATAAAGTAGAACATATAGTAGAAAACATCTAATGCTAAGAGTTGTTTTCATATGTGATTCTTGAAACATTATAAATTATTCAACTACTTATAATTTTATGTTCGAATAGAAGCTGAACATATGTGTCCAAGAAAATAATAAAAAGAAATCTTTATTATTGAGCTATATGCAGAGAGATTTGCACGTATAGTTCTTTGGGAGAAATTTTTTCTACCTTAACAATTAGCCCCCGGAGAATATTTTTTTACCTCTTTTAAGATTACATTATATACTGGTTTTTTTATCAGTTCACCTATTTTTGTATATCAATTAATCCGATTTGCGGCTCCTGGTTTAACTCAAAAAGAAAAACAAATTATTATTCCTATTACATTAGGAGGATTATTTTTATTTTTCTTAGGAGTAATTTTTGGATATTATATACTTTTACCTGCAGCTTTAAGCTTTTTTATTACATATGGTGCAGATGTTATAGAACCATTATGGTCTTTTGAACAATATTGTGATTTTATTCTTTTATTGCTGTGCGACACGAAGTTTAATAATAATCTTTTATTCAAATATTTAAAAAAATATAAAGCAATTATTTTTTATTGTTAATTGATAGAATATTTGAAAGGATAATATTTTTTAATAATAATGTTTCAGCATTATCATTACTATTAAAACTAAAGAATTTTATTTTAAAAAATTTTCTATTGATTAGTATTATTTATTTTAGAAACGTGAATTTTATATAGCATATGAAATATGATAACTTGATTCTTTAAAATTAACCTTCAATAAATATTAAAACATCAAGTAGATTGAATACAATAATATGTTCAGTTTGAGCTATATGCAGAGAGATTTGCACGTATAGTTCTTTGGGAGAATTAATTCTACCTTTTATTTAGTACAGGTCTCGCGTTTGAGATACCTATTGTTCAAATTCTTTTAAGTCTTTTCGGTATCGTATCTAGTAAAAAGATGTTAGGTATTTGGCGATATGTTATAGTTTTAGCTACTATTTTAGCTGCGGTTTTAACTCCTTCTACTGACCCTATTACTCAAACACTTTTTGCTGCAGCAGTGTTATTGTTATACTTTTCTGGAGTATTTATTTTAGTTGTTATTGGGAAATAACTTAATTTTTATAAAGAATCTTTTAATTTAATCTTTTGGCATTATAATAGAAATAAATTACTTCACAATTGTATATGGTATTTACTAAATCAATTTTAATGGTACAATTGAAAATGGGTTATTAAAATTCTTTCATTGATATAAAAATACTTGTAAAATTTGTATTCAAAATTATCTATTTATGGTCAATTCTATTTCTCACGAAAATTACTTTGCTCAAAAAATTAAAGTTTTTCTACTGTCAATTTTAGCTATACTTGGTGTATTGCTATTAGTTCCGGTGAAATCACATGCTTATCCTATATTTGCTCAGACAGCCTATGAGAATCCCAGAGAAGCTACAGGTAGAATTGTATGTGCGAATTGTCATTTAGCTCAAAAAATCGTTCAAATAGAAGTGCCTAAATCTGTATTACCTAATACTGTATTCACGGCTTCTATAAAAATTCCATATTCTCTTGATTCACAACAGATTCTAGGCAATGGTAAGAAAGGAGGCTTAAATGTAGGAGCAGTTTTAATTTTACCAGAAGGATTTAAGTTAGCACCTCCTGATAGATTATCTGAGAAACTAAAAGAAGAGACTAAAGGAGTTTATGTTCAACCGTACAGTAGCTCTAAAAAGAATATTTTAGTAGTAGGTCCTCTTCCTGGAGATAAACACCAAGAGATTATTTTTCCTCTATTAGCTCCAGATCCTAGTACAGATAAAAATGTACATTTTATTAAATATCCTATCTATGTAGGTGGGAATCGAGGAAGAGGCCAAATTTATCCTAGTGGAGATAAAAGTAATAATAACTTATACACAGCTTCTAATTCAGGTCAAATTATTAAAATTGATAATTTAGATAAAAAAGGATATCAGATCACAATTAAAACTACTTCTGGTACAGAAACAGTAGAGATATTACCTGCTGGACTAGATTTAAAGGTACAAGAAGGAGATGAGATTCAAATTGATCAAGCATTAAATAAAGATCCTAATGTAGGTGGGTTTGGTCAAAATGAAACTGAGATTGTATTACAGAATCCTACTCGTATCAAATCGATGATTTTATTTTTCTTTTCTGTAGTTTTGGCACAAACATTCTTATTATTAAAGAAAAAACAATTTGAGAAAGTACAGGCTGCTGAAATGAACTTTTAATTTCTAAATTAATTTAGCCAAATATAATATTTGGCTAAATTTTTATAAGTCAAATATTATGATGATAATGAAGGTTCTTTTAAAGTTAATTTAAAGTCTTTAATTATATCATCTTGTTGCCAATCTTGAAAGTCTTTAATTAAAACTCCACATTCATTTCCTGCACTAATTTCTTTAATATCTTCTTTAACCCTCTTCAAAGAATCTAAATTACCTTCATATATAACATTATTTTTTCGAATTATTTGTATCACAGAATTATGGAGTAATTTACCTGATTCAATATAGCACCCAGCAACTTGTCCCTTAGTTAAACTAAATATATTTTTTACTTTAGCTAAACCAATTTCTTCTTTTATAAATTCTGGGGCTAAAAGTTTACACATTTCTTTTTCTAATTTATCAATTAAATCATAAATTACTTGAGATTCATAAATTTGTATATTAAGGCGACTTGCAGTAGATTTTGCTCCTGGAGCTAATGTAGTATCAAAACCCATGACAATTGCTTCTGTAGTTGATGCAAATAAAATGTCTGTTTCTGTAATTTCTCCTGGAGCGGCAGAAAGTACTTTTACTGCTACTTTTTGTTGCGGTATCTCCTTAATCATTTGCAGTATTGCTTCTAAAGAACCTTTGTTATTTGATTTAATAATTAAGTTTAATACCTTAATATTTTTTTGTAAGCTATAATCTGAGACATTTAGATGAGTAGAAATAATATTTTTATTCAAAGAAGTTTTGATTTGATTTTTAGCCTCTTTATCCGTTTTATAAACACGAATTAATTTACCTACTTCAGGTAAATCTGTAAAACCCCATAAATTAATTATTTGTGAAGGTCCAGCACTCTCGAGAAAATTATTTGCCTCATTACTAATGATTTTAATTTTACCTACAATATCTTCTGTTCCAATAATATCTCCTCTCTTAAAGGTACCGTTTTGAACTAAAATTGTTACGGCTGGTCCTTTATTTTTATCAAGTTGAGCTTCGATAATAATTCCGGATCCTTGAGCCTTAGAAGAAGCTTGAAGATTTTGAAGTTCTGCAACTAAAAAAATGGAGTCTACTAAACTATCAATATTAATATTTTTCAATGCACTAATTGATACAAAGATAGTATCTCCTCCCCATTCTTCTGGAATAATATCATATTTAGAAAGCTCTTCTTTTATTTTCTCTGGATTGGATGTATCTTTATCTATCTTATTAATTGCTACTATTAAAGGTACTTTTGTAGACTTGATATATTCAATAGCTTCAATTGTTTGAGGTTGAATGCTATCGTCTGCAGCTACAACTAATATAGCAATATCCATAATTAAGGCCCCTCGTGAACGCATTTGGGTAAAAGCAGCGTGGCCAGGTGTATCTAAGAACACTATCTTTTCATCTTTCTCCTTGTGTTTGATAATAACATTATACGCATTTAGACCTTGAGTAATTCCACCGGCTTCTTCTTTGGCGGTTTTCACTCCTCGAATATTGTCCAATACTGATGTTTTTCCATGATCTACATGTCCCAAAACTGCTACAATAGGAGCTCTTTTATCTAAAAAATTATCTTCTAGAGGTTCTGAAGATTCTAAATTAGTTAAGCGTTGTTTAGTATCTTTTAATTCTGACAATACCTCTATTTGAAAATTTTCTGCGATCATTTTGATCATTGAGACATCAATAATTTCATTAATAGTAACGGCAATTCCTTTTAAAAATAAAAATTTTATTAGCTCTATTTCTGATTTATTTATTTTCTGAGCAACTTCTTTAATACCCATTGGGCCTGTAACTATAATTTCTTGTGGGCTTTCTAAAGATTTGTCAATTTCTTGTATATTGATGTTGGCATTATTAGAACTTCTAATTTTACTTTTTTTATTAGTAGAGCCTTTTTTTAATGATTTAGTACTGTCTGAGTCGTCAAAATTTATTAATATAGATGATTTTTTTGTAGTAACTTTTTCCTCAGGATCTTCAAACTGAATATAGTTTTTATTTTTTTTCTTATTTTTAGTTTTTAATGATTTCGATTCTTGATCTACATAAGGAACTACTTTTTCCTCTTTTTGTTTAACTGTTTTTTCCGAATTATTAACGTCTACTTTATTAGTGTTTATAAAAGTATCTGTACTTATAACAGATTTTATATCTCGAATTAATTTAGGATTTGATAATTCCAAAATATTTTTTCTTTTTTTTATCTTATTTAAAAGAAGTAATTCTGTTTTATATAAAATTTTTTCCATTTTATTCTTTTTTTTAGTTATAATTTTTGAATTTTTTACTTTTAAAGTCTCATTCATATAAAGAGAAACCTCCACATTATTATAATCAATGGTTTATAATTATAATATTTATAAGATAGAACATGATCTACTGTAATTCGTATGTATTGATTTAAATAGATATACTTATATTTTAACCTTTAAATTACAAATATACTATTTCATCTATACACAACAATTATATATTTTACTTTTAAGATAAAATATTAAATAAAAGTTGTTAATATTAAATAAGGTACATATTTTATTATGCCTAGATCTCAACGCAACGATAATTTTATCGATAAAACTTTTACAGTTCTTGCAGATATTGTTTTAAAAATTTTACCTGCTAGTAAAGAAGAGAAAGAGGCTTTCTCATATTATCGTGATGGTATGTCTGCACAAACTGAAGGTGAATATGCTGAGGCATTAGAAAATTATTATGAGGCTTTAAGATTAGAAGAAGATCCTTATGATCGTAGTTATATATTATATAATATAGGATTAGTGCGGCATAACAAATTAGGCTTATATTAAATTTTTAAAGCATAAAAAATATTTTAGATTTTGCTTAAAGCTTGTAATTGCTTTTTATTTGCTCTCAAGATATAGATTCTAATTCATATATATCTTAAAAAACTCATTAAAAGATAAAATTCCTAAAGCAGTAAGTTAAAATTTATAAGCAATTAATTATGATTATTAATAACAATGTGTAATAAAGATTCTTATTTATCTTTTGTAATATTTATTTATTTAGAAGATTAATATCAAGAAAATATTTTTACTTAATAAAAATATTTGAGCCTTATGCAGAGAGATCTGCACGTAAGGTTCTTATGGAGATTATTTATAATCAACCTAATATTTATGCTAGTAACGGAGAATATATAAAAGCTTTAGAATACTATCATCAAGCATTAGAATTAAATTCTAAACTACCTCAAGCTTTAAATAATATTGCAGTTATTTATCATTATCAAGGTATTAAAGCATCACGTAAAAACAATTTTGAAACTGCTAAAATAATGTTTGATAAAGCAGCTGATTATTGGAAACAAGCAGTGCAATTAGCACCTAATAACTATATTGAAGCACAAAATTGGTTAAAAACAACGGGAAGATTAAATAATTAAATTATATATGAATACAAATAAATATATTGAAGATCTTATTAAAAATTATCCAATTTTACTTTTCATAAAAGGATCTAAAGCTATGCCAATGTGTGGCTTTTCCATGACAGTAATCAACGTTTTTAACTTAATGAAAGTGCCTTACTCTACGTATAATGTCTTGGAAAATGAAGAAGTTCGTCAAGGAATTAAAAATTATTCCAATTGGCCTACTATTCCACAAGTGTATATAAATAAAGAATTTATTGGAGGAGCAGATATTATAGTTAATATGTATGAAACTGGAGAACTTCAAGAAAAGGTTGAGAAAGCTTTAGCGAATTAGTAAAATTACCTTGAGTAGAACCTTTATCACTCTTACTCTAAAAGTAAGAATGATAAAGGTTTTACAATTAAAATTGAACTTCAATATCTACCCCTGTAGACAACTCTAATTTCATTAATTGATTAATTAATTCTGAAGAAGTTTGATAGATATCAATAATACGAGAATGAGTTCTAATCTCAAAATGTTCTCTAGATGCTTTATCTACATGTGGTGATCTAAGAACACAGTATATTCGCCTTTTAGTAGGAAGTGGTATAGGTCCTATAGGAATTCCATTAGTTTTTACTACAGTATCTAAAATCTGACTACATGAAATATTAAGTGATTGATAATTATATGAACTCAAACGAATACGAAATTTTTTTTCCGGAATACTAATCATAATAAAATATTATTTAAAAATCAAATATTGAGTAAAACTTATATTATTAAATATAAATTGTATCATTAGTACAAAATAATTATTTTTATTTTGTACAAAATCATAAAAATTTCTTAGCTCATAATTAAGCAATAATCTTCGATACAACACCGGCTCCTACGGTTCTTCCACCTTCACGAATCGCAAAACGCATTCCTTGTTCAATTGCGATAGGATTGATCAATTCGGCTGTCATTTTGATACGATCTCCTGGCATTACCATTTCTGCTGTGCTACCATCATCCGCTGTAAATTGACTGATAGTACCAGTTACATCAGTAGTACGAACATAAAATTGAGGCCTATATCCAGGGAAAAACGGTGTATGTCTTCCACCTTCTTCTTTAGTCAAAACATATACTTCTGCTTCAAATTCTGTATGGGGGGTAATAGTTCCAGGTTGAGCCAAAACCATTCCTCTTTCAATATCCTTTTTCTGAACTCCTCTAAGAAGAATTCCAATATTATCCCCAGCCATTCCTTCATCTAATGTTTTTTGAAACATCTCAAGACCTGTAATAGTAGTTGTCTGAGTATCTCTTAATCCTACAATTTCAATACTATCTCCTACTTTTACAATTCCTCTCTCAATTCTTCCAGTAGCTACTGTTCCTCTGCCAGTGATTGAAAAAACATCTTCTACTGCCATTAAAAATGTTTTATCTACATCTCTCTCTGGAGTCGGAATATAGTCATCTACAGCATCCATTAGAGCCAAGATTTTGTCAACCCATTTATCTTGTCCTCTGCGAATCTGAGGATTTGAAGAAACCGCTTCCAATGCTAAAAGAGCTGATCCCGATACAAAAGGAATATCATTTCCTGGAAAATCATATTGACAAAGTAATTCTCTTGCTTCTAATTCCACTAGTTCTAACAATTCTTCATCGTCTACTTGATCTTCTTTATTCAAGAAAACAACAATATTGGGAACCCCTACTTGTTTAGCTAGTAGAATATGTTCACGAGTTTGCGGCATTGGACCATCTGCAGCTGAAATTACTAAAATAGCACCATCCATTTGTGCTGCACCAGTAATCATGTTTTTTACATAATCTGCATGTCCTGGACAATCTACATGTGCATAATGTCTTGCATCCGTTTCATATTCTACATGGGCTGTATTTATTGTAATTCCCCTTGCTTTTTCTTCAGGTGCAGCATCAATCTCATCAAATTTTTTAGCAGTTACATTGCTTTCAGAAGCTAAAGTAGCCGAAATTGCTGCTGTTAATGTAGTTTTTCCATGATCTACATGACCAATTGTTCCTATATTTACATGAGGTTTAACACGGTTAAATTTTGCACGAGCCATATTTGTTTAATTCCTTTTTTATTTAATCATTTAGTTAACTATGCATCCAAAACATGAAATTACTGAATTTTTACATTCTCAGTATCTATAATGAGAAAAAGCTTTATTAGCTTCTGCCATACGATGAGTCTCTTCTTTTTTGCGAAGTGAATTTCCACTCTCATTTGCAGCATCCATCAATTCATTAGCTAACTTGAGAGCCATATTTTTACCAGATCTTTCTCTAGAAAAACGAGTTATCCATCTTAAGGCTAGATTTGTACCTCTGTATGCTCTTACTTCAATCGGAACTTGATAAGTTGAACCTCCTATTCGTCTCGCTTTAACTTCAACCACCGGAGTTACATTTCTTATAGCCTTTTCTAAAACTGTTAATGGATCTGAAGAAGTTTTTTCGTATATAATGTCTAATGCTTTATAAACTAATTTTTGTGCGAGACCTTTTTTACCATGTCTTAAAATACGAACAGTTAGCATACTTACAAGACGACTTTGGTAAATTGCATCTGGTGTTGCTAAATGTTTTTTAGTTGTAGTACGACGTGACATATTTTTTTAATTTTATGATACTAAGATTAATTTTTAGGTTTTTTAGTCCCATACTTTGAACGTCCTCTTCGACGATCTTTTACTCCAGCAGTATCTAGAGTACCACGAATGATATGGTATCTCACACCTGGCAAGTCTTTTACTCTACCACCACGAATTAAAACAACAGAATATAAGTAGATTATTTTAATAAACTAATAATCTCTTCACAAACCGTACATGAAAATTTCTCCTCATACGGCTTTTTAAATAAAAATACTTAATTTATTAGTCATAGTATAGAAAAGGATCAGAAAAATATTCTTCTAATTGCCAAATTTTTTGAGACTTTACATATATTTTTTTAATTTTTTTTGAAACTACAAATTTTATCTGTATATTATAATTTTGAAAAATTTTTTTGCTATTAGTTTTATGTTTATGGGCAATTGTCATTGCGCAAGAATATCTTAATAAATAATATAAATATTTAAATTTTTGTTGAGTGACACCAGAATAATACGATAATAACGCATTCCAGATATTATTGTAAGATTCTACAATTTCAAAATCTTTTTTAGATAGTAATCGAGCTTGACTAATAGGTCTTAACTTTTTCTTTCTAGAAATAAATTTGTATTTATAGAACAAATTTAATAAATATCTTGTAGATACTTGAGAATATACTCTATTTTTAATTATAAAAATTTCATATCCAAAACAAAACAATTTATTTGTTTTTAAATTAATAATCTCAAATTGTATATTATTTTTATTAATTCCTATATTTTCAGCAAGATAATGTTTAATATCCTCATAAAGATAATTCATATCATAATAAACAATATCATTATTTAGTAATATATATACATGATTACTATATCTAAAATACTTTTCTTTCTCAAAATAAGTTTTATCACAATAAATTTTCTTTTGACATTGAGATGTTTTAATATAATTAAACTGATAATTTTTTCGACTATCATTTTTTGAAAAAACTCGATTACATATACTAATATTTGAGGTTGAGAATAGATCATAGATATATTGGTCTATTCTACTATACTGCAACTCAAGCAAGAAATATATTAGATGACTACCTATGAAAACATGAGTATTAGTTAAAGAATGTTTAGAATATTGCGTATTAAGAAGTAAATAAATTATTATATCCAGAAAATCAGAGTCTTTTATTTTTTTGGCCAATTGATTTCGGATAGTTTGTAAGTATTTATGAGATATTGGCCATATATCTATTATCTTTAAATAAATTGCATAAGACGCATTTGAGATATTTGTTACAATGTTTTGTAATTCATAATGAGGATTTTGCTTAAATAAGTTGTTGATTTTAATCTGTACTTTATATGATGGATATAATGCTCTCAAAATCAAATATATAGCTTCTTGGAACACATAATTTTTAATGATAGCTCTTGAAATTTTTCTTTCTGTTGCAACGGATACTACTTCAAAATAGTAATGTTTTTTTTTTACATTCTCTATAATATTTAAGATATCTGTGCTAGTTAATTTTTCTATAATATCATATCTATCTTTTTGTGTTTTTAGATTAATTAAAACTTGATTATATGCTATTATATATACCTCTTCCTTAAGAAGTAATGTATAAAGATTATTGTCTTTTAATTGGATTTGTTGCTTCATACTAACTAATGCTTTAAGCATAATTTAGTTTAATAAATTTTAATATAAGACTTCTGTTTCATAATACAAATTTAAAACAGCACTCTAGGTAATCTTATCCCATTGCTCAACTTTAGAAGATCTTATTATTAATAATTTTTCAAATAGTATTGGAACACTCTCAGCACTATTTTAGATTTTTGTATTTACAGCAATTATTAAGATTTCAATATTATTTTCTTCATAGTTAAATATGTAATAAACATGCTATTTTTCTTAAGATTTATATAAGTAAGTTTATTTTAAAGGATAATAAAAGATTTCACTAGTCGCACGTGTTCCTGTAAATTGTGACCAATTCCTGGAATATATTTAGATAGGGTTTTTACCTCTAACCACACTGTACAGGAAACTTTCATTTCATACAGCGTTCCGTCAAAGTATTATCTACTTGACTTAAAAATATTTAAATTTAATACATTTTTACTTTATATAGCTTAATTTTTGCAACTATTTTCCATGTTCCCCATTCTATTTATATTTTTTAGACTCATATTATATGTTACAGTATCTATTTAATTTAATATCCAATCTGCCCAAATTGCTTCATAGATACTACTAACATTTATACATATGTTCGTCCATTTATAGACTAGTCATAAATAAATTATTATTTTTTCTGCTTTTAAACTGTAGAGAGATCCAGTATAGAATATTATAATAAATAGAATAGAGTTGTATAGTTTAAATACAAATTAAACATGTCGCACAAGCAGTTACTTCAAACCCAGATGTTAAGCGAACTCGAGCTACTTTACGTAGCGCTGAATTAGGTTTTTTAGGAGTAGTAGTATATACTCTAGTACATACACCTCTTCGTTGAGGACAATTTTTCAAAGCAGGAGATTTTGTTTTTTTTACTACTTTAATACGTTCGTTTCTTACGAGTTGTTGAATTGTTGGCATAGATTAGATTTCAGTATATTAATGAATAATTTGTTTACTAATTTAGTTATGTATACCGGAATTTATAATACTATTAACTTTATATATTATCTGTCTCTGAATTTGAATTTTTCATTTGTTTGGATCGATTCAATTGAAACTTCCTTTCAGAACCGTGCATGCAACTTTCATTGCACACGGCTCCTTGTTTTATTGGAAAACTATTTATGAGACATATCTGAAGTATAAAATATCAGCTATTAAAATTGCTCATTTTTAAAAATATTTTCAATAGAACTCACAGTAATTACACCAGATCCTACCCTTAGAATAGTAATTAATTCATTTACAATTTTAAGTTTTTTTTCGTTCCAAAATTTGACATGCGTTGGATTAGATTTTTTCAATTTACCTGTAGTAATACTCAGGAATATATTTCATAATATAATATGAATACAAGTAATAAAACTACATTGTAGAACAAAGTTTTAAGTAGTTGATTCTACTGCATTTAGGCACTTTTTATGAAAATTCATCAATTTTAAGATTATGATATTAATCATCCCAACTTATATAGAGGCAGTGTCTAGCAACTACACTATTCTGATTCCTCTGAGTTATCCAGCTTCGTAATAAAATTCTATTTACGTGGACTCTATTAATATTGCTTCTCCCAGAAGCTAAGATATTAGTTTTATTTTTTATGTAAAAATATCTTAATCAAATTTTAGTTATATAATATTTAAAAATAGTCAACATCATCAATATTATATCTTAAGCTATTAAATTATAATTATATTTACTTAAGAACGAATCGCACTATATTTACGCATAAAACGCTCTACTCTTCCTTCTGTATCTATGATTTTTTGGGAGCCAGTATAAAAGGGATGATTTCCTGACCAAACATCTACATGTATTTCTTTTTTTGTTGATCCTACTTTCATAACTAGCTGTCCGTCACAGTATACAGGAGTATTTGCATTCCATTCCGGATGAATATTAGACTTGGGCATATTTAATTTCTTAAAATAAAATAATTATATAGAATATTAACGTTTTGAATATTGAGGTGCTTTTCTAGCTTTCTTCAAACCATATTTTTTTCTTTCTTTAACTCGTGCATCTCTAGTAAGACAACCTTCCTGTTTCAAGATTTTTCTATAATCTTGATCAATTTTACATATACATCTGGCAAGACCTAGCTTTATTGCTCCACACTGACCAGATATACCTCCACCAAAGACATTTACACTAATATCAATTTCTTCTTCTAGTTTACTTAAAATTAATGGTTCTTTTAATGTTTGTAGATATACAGGATTATACTGTGTATATTCATTTACATTAATGTTATTAATTGTAATAGAACCATTACCTTTCCTAACTCTCACTCTAGCAATTGCAGATTTTCGTCTTCCCGTTGCTACATAAGCGTTTAAATTATTTTCAGACATTTTATAGATTCCTTTATTTTACTTCCAATTTGAATGGCTGTTGTGCCAAATGAGGATGGTTATCGTTTCCATAAACTTTTAACTTTTTAAAGATTTGACGTCCCAATGGACCTTTAGGTAACATACCCTTCACTGCATTTTCTATAATTCGTGCAGGAATTCGTTCTATTAACTCATCAAAAGTTTCTGTCTTCATTCCTCCTGGTCTACCAGAATGTCTACGGTAAAGCTTTTGACTAGATTTATTCCCAGAGACTTTAATTGCAGAAGCATTAATCACAATTACGAAATCGCCTAAATCCATTGAAGGATTATAGATAGCTTTATTTTTCCCTCTTAAAATATTTGCGATTTCTGTAGATATTCTACCTAGTGTTTGTCCTTTAGCATCTATTAAATACCATTTTTGTTCTACATTTTTTTTATTAACTATACATGTTCTATTCATAAAATTTATGTTTAATAAATTTAAATTAATTATTGCGAATTAAGTAAGTTTTCAGATTTTTCATACACTAAACGAATTCCAAATCGTTTATATAAAGCATCAATTACTTCATCTGCAGACTTTTGTCCAAAATTTTTGATTTCTAGTAACTCTTCATTAGAATAATTTAATAAATCGGATATAGAATTAATCTGTGCTCGTTTTAGACAGTTATATGCCCTAACTGAGAGTTGCAATTCTTCAATAGGAATTTGAGCTGTATTGTGTTCATTTGTTGAAATATCTTCGGTCTCACATTTAAAATCTAAATTTTTTAGAGAATTGAATAGTTTTGTCAGTAGGGATGCAGATTGACTTACAGCTTCTTGAGGTGTAAGACTACCATTAGTCCAAACTTCTAAGAGAAGGGTTTCTTTTTCAAACAAATTATTAGATTGTGTCTCATCCATAAAAAAATTCACTTTTTTTACAGGCATAAATTTTGAATCTATCTGTATAAAATCTAATGATTTTTCATCAACTCCACGATTTACTATTTTATATCCTGTGTTAGTTTCTAATCGAAATTCTAGCTCAAATATACTATTATTACAAATTGTTGCAATATATTGTCTTGGATCTACTAATTCTACGCCTGGTGGTAATTCAAGTAATCCTGCTGTTACAATCCCAGGTCCTTGAACACGTACCCTTCCAAGGCCTGAATTTTGTATTTGTGTTCGAAATATAATTGACTTTAAATTTAACAATATCTCTAATACATCTTCTCTAACACCACTTATTGTAGAAAATTCATGATTGACACCAGCAAGTTTTACTGCTGCAATAGCTGTTCCTTCTAAATCCGAGAGTAATGTACGTCTCAATGCGTTACCAATGGTAATTGCTTGACTAGAGCGTAATGGACTAATCGCAAATTGTCCATAATGATCACGAGGTTTGTCTATGCGAGATTCTAAACATTCTATTTGAAGTAAAGACATATTAAGAAATAATTATCATATTATACGCGACGTTTTTTAGGTGGGCGACATCCATTATGAGGTACAGGTGTAATATCTTTAATTTGTACAATTCTTAACCCAGTTACTTGTAAAGCACGAATGGCAGTTTCTCTACCCGCACCTGGACCATTTAATATTACCTCCACTTGTCTCATTCCTCTATCTAAAGCCTGTTTTGCTGCTTTCTCAGACGCAGTTTGAGCAGCGAAAGGAGTACCTTTCTTAGCTCCTTTAAAACCTCCAGCACCGGCAGAAGACCAAGATACGGTTTGTCCTTTTAAATCAGTAATGGTTACAATAGTATTATTAAAAGTTGATTTAATATGTGCTACTCCTGCCGAAACTTGAAATTTAGATTTTTTAGGAGTACTTTTCTTTGTTTGTCTTGCCATATTATTTAGTTTAATTATGTAATTTATATCATAAAAAGAAAATTATTATTTACGCGGAGCTTTTTTCTTTCCAGCAACTGTTCTCTTGCCACCGCGACGAGTTCTTGCATTTGTACGAGTTCGTTGTCCTCTCAATGGAAGCCCAAGACGATGTCTTCTTCCTCTATAACAACCTATATCAACTAAACGTTTAATTGCCAATCCTTCAATTCTTCTTAAATCACCTTCAACTTGCAAATTTTCACTTATAGCTGCTCTTAAGCTTGTTATATTGGCATCAGATAGATCTCTGACCCTAGTATTAGGATCTACTTCAGCTTTTTCAAGTACTTTTTTTGCAGTTGTAATACCTATACCATATATATAAGTTAAGGCAATTTCTATTCTTTTATTTCGTGGTAAATCTACTCCTTCAATTCTAGCCATAGGACTTATTCCTCCTGCCTTATCCTTGTCTTTGTTTATGTTTTGGATTATTACAAATAACCATAATTTTACCATGTCGACGTATAATACGACATTTTTCACACATTTTACGAACTGATGGCTTTACTTTCATTTTACTTTACTTTACTTTATTATTTTTCTACATTTATAGTATAACTTTGGGATAACAAATATGTTCTAACTTGCTTTGCAATTTCTGTAGAAACACCCACAAAAATCAATAAAGAAGTTACACTTAAACCTTTAAACAAAGGTACTTTAAACGTTGCATCTATTATATAGGGAACAATTCCAATAACACCCAGTAAAGTTGCACTTATAAAACCTAACTTATTAGAAACTGCCTGCAAATAAGAATTTGTTTGACCTCCTGGTCTAATCCCTGGAATAACAACACCTAATTTAGTTAAATTCTCCGCAATATCACTAGGATTCACTAACAGATTAGTATAAAAAGCATTTAAAAATACTATTAATACATAATACGCAAATAAATACAATGGCTGTCCAGGAATAAAACTTAACAAAATATTTTGGATTACAGAATTATTAACTTTAGTTATAAAATAAGATGGCAACGTTATCAAAAGAGAACTAATCACTAATGGAATAATAGTTGCTGAGTTTAATTTTAAAGGAAGATAACTTCGAGAATTAACAGTTGAGGTTGTTCCCAATTGTCTACTTGATAAAATTTTTATTTTTCTTTTTCCTTCTGAAATAAAAATAGAAATTAAAATCATTAATACAAATAGTACGCTAGAAACAAATATTTTAATTCCTAAATTTTCGAGATCTCCTGTTTTAAAAGAATTTATAAATGTTTTACTGAATCCAGTCACAATATTAACCATTACTAAAAATGAGGATCCATTCCCTAAGCCAAATTGGGAAATCAATTCTGATATCCACATAACTAATACTGCACCTGTAGTAAGCGTTAGAACTGTATCTAAAATAAAAGAAATATTCCAATTAAATACATATGGTTTTATCCAATAAACTATTAAACAGCTCTGTAAAAAAGCCCATAATAGAGTAATATACCGTGTCCTTTGTACCAGTATGCGTCGCCCCAATTCTCCTTCTTCTTTCTGTAATCTTTCCCATTCTGGAATTAATTTGATAACAGCTTGAACAGTTAAAGTTGCATTAAAATAGGGACTAATACCAAAAGTTCCAATTCCAATAGTTCTGGCTCCTCCTCCAATAATATTATTGACAAAATTAAATACAGTATTTGTCTCTAAATTTTTATAAAAAGATAAATTATCTACACCAGGAATTGGAATAAAAATTGTAGTTCGTACAATTAATAAAAGAAATATTGTATAAATAAATCTTTTAGTTAACTCTTTGGGAAGACGCTCTAAAGTTTCAAGAGCCATTTAAATAATATTCTCCTATATATATTTACTCGGATATTAAATCGAGTATAATCGTTCTACTGGAATATCCCTTCTCATAGCAGTAGAAGAAATAGTTTGTAATTTACTTAAAGCATTTACTGTTGCTCTAGCAGTATTTAAAGGATTGCTTGAGCCTAATCTTTTAGCCAAAATATTACGAATTCCAACAAGTTCTAAAACTGTTCGTGCTGAACTACCTGCAATTACTCCAGAACCAGAGGCAGAAGGCCGCATAATAATTTTTGCAGCTCCAGATTCACCAATTATAGGATGAGGAATCGATTGACTTTTTGTTATTGGAATTTCACACAGCTTTTTTTTACCATCTGACACAGCTTTTTTAACTGCTCCGATTACATCTCCTGCTTTTCCTACGCCAACACCTACCGTGCCCATTTGATTACCAATAACTACAACAGCTCGAAAGCTTAGCTTTTTTCCGCCTTTAACTACTTTAGTAACTCTTCTGACCTGCACAACTCTTTCTTTCCAAGGATTATCTTTTTTTCGATTAGTTTTTTTACGATTGATCATAGATTTGTCTCATTGTATAAATAGTATTTTCTAATACTAAAAATTTAAACCGTTTTCTCTAGCTCCTTCAGCTAACGCTTTAATACGTCCATGATATAGCTTACCATGTCTATCGAATATAACTTTCTGGAAACCTTTTGCTATCGCTCTTGAGGCAATTAATTTTCCTACTGCAGCAGACGCTTGACAATTAGAGCTATTATTTATATCTGACTTTAATTCTTTATCAATAGTTGAACACTGTACCAAGGTATTACCTTTAATATCATCTATAATTTGTGCATAGATATGTTGATTTGATCTATATACAGTTAAACGAGGACGCTGTGAAGATCCATTCACTTTCTTCAAAAACTTTTTCTTATTTCGTTGATTCATATTTATACTTACTTACCTCTGCCGGCTTTACCTACTTTACGTTTTATTACCTCACCTTGGTAACGGATTCCTTTCCCTTTATACGGTTCAGGAGGACGTACAGCTCTAATATTTGAAGCAACCTGTCCTACTAATTCTTTATTAGGACCTGTTACTGTAATAGCTGTATTTTTATTTACAGTAATTATAATATTCTCAGGCGGTTGTATCGTCACAGGATGACTATAACCCATATTTAAAATTAAATTTTTATTATCCATTTGCGCCCTATATCCAACACCAGTAATTTCAAGATTCTTACTAAAGCCTTCTGAAACACCTAAAACTATATTATTTATAAGTGTCCTAGTTAATCCATATAGCTGTTGAGCTTTTCTTGAACTTTCTAATTTTTTTACAATAATATTTTGTTGATCTAGTGTAACTTCAATATTTTGGGGTATAGAACTTTCTAAATTTCCTTTAGGGCCCTTTGCTGTAATTATATTATTGTTAATTTTTATTTCTACAGAAGAAGGTATCTCTACATATTTTTTTCCTATTCTAGACATATAATATTTTATTATAATTTTTATTTACCAAATATAACATAAAACTTCTCCTCCTAATCCATTATGACGTGCTTTTCTATCTGTCATAACGCCTTGAGAAGTTGAAATGATAGCAATTCCTAAACCTCCTAAAACTCTAGGAAGATTTGAATGATTTGCATAAACTCTTAATCCGGGTTTACTTACACGTTTTAATGCTGTAATTACTGGCTGACGTTTTTTACCTCTGTATTTCAAAGAAATTAATAAATAAAATTTATAATTTTCTTTTATTTCTTCATAAGTGTATATAAACCCTTCTTCTTTTAAAACGTTAATCACACTTCTAGTCATTTTTGTCGCTGGGATTTGTACGATTTGATGCCTAGCTAAATTTGCATTTCTGATTCGTGTTAATACATCCGCTATCGTATCATTAACCACATGCTTCTCCTTTTTTATTTTATAGATTTCTCAGTATCACGAAAAGGCATTCCTAAAGCTTTAAGCAAGACTAAACTTTCTTGATCTGTTTTAGCACTTGTTATAATTGCAATATCCATTCCTTTCATTCTATCTATTTCATCATATGAAATTTCTGGAAAGACTAATTGATCTTTTAATCCCAAGTTATAATTTCCTCTTCCGTCGAACTGTTTTTTACTTAAACCTCTAAAATCTCTAATTCTAGGCAAAACTAAATGAATTAATCTTTCTAAAAAGGCAAACATATAATCTTTACGTAAAGTTACTGAAATTCCAACCGGAATATTTTCTCTAACTTTAAAACCAGCAATAGCTTTTTTAGACTTTGTAACTATTGGCTTTTGGCCACTTATAGTTATGAGTTCTTTAATACTATTTTCCAGTAATTTTGAATTTTGTGATGCTTCTCCTAAGCCTCTATTAATTGTTATTTTTGTTATTTTAGGAATTTCATGTACATTTTTATATTTAAACTCATTTAAAAGATCTTGAGTAACTTGAGAATAATAATATTCTTTTAATCTTTGTTGAATCTCCATAAATTCTTATATCTCTGTTTTAATTGATTATTTCTTTATTTTTTACTAAGCATCTAGCTTTTTTTCCATTATCTAATTTTTTATAGAAAATTCTACTCGCTAAATCATACTTAGTACTGTATAACATTACATTTGAACTATGTATGGGAGTTTCTTTTTTTAAAATAGTACCGGCTTCTCCCTCTTGAGTAGATTTTTGATGCTTAGTTTTTATGTTTATTCCATCAACTACTACTTGACTTTTCTTATGTAAAACTTGAAGGATTTTGCCAGTTTTACCTCTATCTTTACCGGAAATAACTTTTACAAGATCACCCACTTTTACATGTATTCTTTGTTTTAAGTTAACTTTTTGCATTTTTAAATTACCTCCGGAGCTAATGATACGATTTTAGAGAAATTTTTTTCTCTTAATTCTTTCGCGATAGGGCCAAATATACGTGTTCCCCTCGGATTATTATCTTGATTAATAATCACCGCAGCATTATCATCAAAGCGAATACTCATTCCATCTGATCTTTGAATTGTTTTTTTAGTCCTTACTACTACGGCACGGACTACATCTGAGCGTTTTACGTTCATATTAGGTATAGCTTCTTTCACTACTCCAATAATAATATTACCAATTTTCGCATAAGAAGGATTACTAGTACCTAAAACTTGAATACACATTAATTTTTTCGCACCACTATTATCTGCGACATTAAGACATGTTTGAGCTTGAATCATAATTATTGAGTTTATCTAGGTGATTTTGCTATAGTATCTAAAACTTTCCAACGCTTTGTCTTACTTAAAGGACGAGTTTCTTGAATTCGAATAGTGTCTCCTAATTGATAGATATTCTCTTGGTCAGTATGAACTTTATAACGTTTAGTTTTAATCATAATTTTTTTATATTTAGGGTGCAAAATTCTACTTGCGACTGCAACAACAAGAGTTTTATGCATCTTATTACTGACTACAATTCCAACTCTTTCTTTTTTAGGCATAAAAATATTTTAGTTTAGTTTATTGATTTGGTATTCATGCTGAACAAACTTTAATTGAGCTAACCGATGACGAGTATGCTTAAATAAATGAGTTTTTACATTTTGTTTTGTTGCTTTTTTAAATTGTAAATCGAATAATTGACGTTTGATTAATACAATCTCATTTTGAATCTCAGCTAAACTCAAATTACGAACTTCTTTTATATCGGGTAATGCCATCTTAAGATTTTTTAGTGATAAATTTTGTTTTAATAGGTAATTTATACGATGCTGTTTTCATAGCAGCTTCTGCTATACTAGAAGAAACTCCTGTAATTTCAAATAAAACATGTCCTGGTTTTATTACAGCTACCCAATATTCTACAGCTCCCTTACCAGCTCCCATACGAGTTTCTGCAGCACGAGCTGTAACAGGCTTATCAGGAAAAACGCGAATCCATAGTTTGCCTCCTCGTCTTACATATCTAGTGATAGTTCTTCTAGTAGCTTCTATCTGTCTTGAAGTCAGCCAAACTGGTTCTAGTGCTTGAAGACCATAGTCACCAAATACTACAGTATTTCCTCGTGAAGCTTTTCCTTTCAAACGTCCTCTGTGTTGTTTTCGAAATTTAGTTCTTTTTGGACTTAACATTTTTTATTCTCTTGATATTTTATACTTTAATGAAAGCTCAAATTTATAACGTGTTTTTTCTAAAATTTCTCCTTTAAATAACCATACTTTAATTCCTAAAATTCCATATGTAGTATATGCTACCTGGTGAGTATAATCAATATCAGCTCGTAGAGTTTGGAGTGGAACTCTACCTTCCCTTACCCATTCACTTCTAGCTATTTCTGCTCCATTAAGACGACCAGAAATTTGAATTTTTATTCCTTTAATATTAGCTTTTTGTGCTTTTTGAATTGCTGATTTAACAATACGACGAAAATTTACTTGTTTAGTTTCTAAATGACTTGCAATATCTTGTGCGATTAAAGAAGCCTCCATTCCAAGATCGACTTCATATACTTTTACTCGAATTCGTATGTTTGAAGTTAATAAATTCTGTAATTTTTGTCTTAATTCTTCTAAACCACTGGCCATTCTTCCTAAAATAATTGAAGGAGATGCTGAGTATATATAAATTTCAATTTGATCAAATCTTCTACAAATTTGTACTCTAGAAATCTGAGCTTCTGCAAATTGTTTAAAAATATAATTGCGTAGTTTATAATCTTCTTGAAGAAGATTTGGATATTCTTTTGTTTTCGCAAACCATATTGATCTATGACTTTGGGTAACTCCCAATCGAAATCCTAGAGGATGAATTTTTTGTCCCATTATTGATACCTATTTCTACATAATAATTTAATTTTTCACGTATTCTCCGACTTCAACCGTAATATGGCAAGTAGGTTTTCTGATTGGATATCCTCTACCTTGAGCTCTTGGCCTGAAACGTTTAAAAATAGGCCCCTTATCTGCATGAGTTGCTGTTATTTTTAATTGATTTTTAGATAATCCATAATTATGCTCGGCATTTGCTATAGCAGAACGTAAAATCTGCAGAATTATACGACTACTACGATAGGGCATAAATTCTAATATCAAACTCGCCTCCGTATAAGTTTTTCCTCTAATCTGATCTAACACTCTTCTTGCTTTAAAAGGCGATGTCCTGATATATCTTCCTACTGCAATTGCTGATTTTTGGTTATTCATATTAATATTATTACTAAAAATTAACGTTTAGATTTTCTATCACTTTTTACATGTGTACGAAATGTTCGAGTTGGAACAAATTCTCCTAATTTGTGCCCTACCATTTGGTCTGATATAAATATTGGAAAATGCTGTTTTCCATTATAGACTGCAATTGTGTAGCCAACCATATCTGGTATAATAGTAGATGCTCTAGACCATGTTTTAATAACTTGTTTGCTATCCTGTCTCATGATTTTTTTCCATAAACTAGCAGATACAAAAGGCCCTTTATTTAATGAACGTCCCATAATTTTTGTTAATATTTTGCTTACTTTCTACGACGGATGATATAAGAATTACTATATTTATTTTTTTTACGAGTTTTTACTCCCAAAGCAGGCTTCCCAGAAGGTGTAACTGGACGAGTTCTTCCGATTGGAGATCTACCTTCTCCACCTCCATGAGGATGATCTACAGGATTTTTTACGACTCCTCGTACGTGAGGCTTTCTTCCCAACCATCTATTTCTACCAGCTTTTCCTAGAGTAATATTACATGCATCTATATTACCTACTTGACCAATAGTTGCAAAACAGGATGCATGTATCTGACGAATTTCACTAGAGGGCATTTTTAACGTTACATATGCTCCATCTTTTGCGATTAATTGAGCTGAAGTTCCTGCCGCCCTCACTAATTGTCCACCTCTACCTGGTGTAACTTCAATATTATGTATCGCAGTCCCTAAAGGAAGTTGGCTCAACGGTAAGGCATTGCCAATTTCTAAAGGTGCATTATATCCTGATGAAACATATGTACCTACTTGTAAAGAGCGAGGATGTAGAATATATCTTTTAATTCCGTTAGTATAATGTAAGAGAGCAATCCTCGCATTTCGATTAGGATCGTATTCTACTGCAGCTACTTTTGCTGAGATTCCACGAAGTTTTCTTTTAAAATCTATTAAACGAAATCTTTGCTTGTGTCCACCTCCTCTATTTTTTACTGTTATAACACCTCTATTATTACGTCCTTTGGGAGAATGACTTGATCGCAACAAAGACTTTTCTGGTTTAGCACGCGTTATCTCAGAAAATGTAGAAACAGTGCGATTTCTAGTACTAGGAGTGTATGCTCTATATAAACGAATAGCCATATAAGTGAATATTGTACAAATTATTAATAAAATTTTTATTCTTCAGGGAATAAATCTATTGAATCTCCAGAAGCTAATTTAACGATTGCGCGTTTATAATGTGGCCTAGATCCCATAAATTTCCCAATTCTTCTATTTTTTCTTGGAGGATGATATGTATTTATTTTTACTACCTCTACTTCAAAAATAAGCTCAATGCTAGCTTTAATTAATGTTTTATTAGCTTTAGGATCAACTAAAAATGTATATTGGTTATTTTCCAACAAGCGAGTTGTTTTATCTGTTATAATGGGTTTTTTTATAATGCTTAAACTTTTAAGGGATAAATCTGTGATTTTAGTCATTAAATACCTCTTGTATTTTATTTAAAGCGGCTTGTGTTATAATTATATTTTTAGAATTTAATAAATCTAAAATATTTAAATTACTAGCACATATAGTCTTTACAGAAGGAAGATTACGTGCTGATAGATATATATTCTGGTCCTGATGTTCTAAAACGATTAAAGACTTCTCAGCTATTGATATTTTCCATTCTTGTAATAAGTTTGACATTGATTTAGTTGATGGAGACTCAAATAAAGAAGAAATGTCTTTTACAATTATCGTATCATTATATTTATTATGTAACAAAGTTCTTAAAGCAAGACGCCATTCTTTTCTATTCATCTTTTTCGCGTAGGAACGAGGTTTTGGTCCAAACGTTACACCTCCACCTTTCCATAAAGGTGAGCGATTAGATCCTGCTCTAGCTCGTCCACTTCCTTTCTGTTTCCAAGGTTTTCGTCCACCTCCACGTACTTCACTTCTAGTCTTAGTAGATGCAGTACCTTGTCTTCTATCTGCAAATTGCTTTACCATAGCTCTATGAACTACGTAGCTCGAGCTGTCTGTAGCAACTTTTAATTTTAAAGCAGACTCTTGTTTTGTTTTTCCATCAGTATCATATATACTATATTTTAATTCTACTTGACTTGCCATATTTTACTTTTCTCATATAAATATATTAATTTTATTTGGATTTAATAGAAAGAAGATTTCCTGCCTTGCCTGGAACACTACCTTTAATAATTAATAAATGTTCCTGCTCATCAATATGAATTAATTCTAAATTTCTTACAGTAGTTTTTTTACTTCCTAAGTGACCTGCCATTTTTTTACCAGGATACACTCTACCTGGAGTAGTACCTGCTCCTATAGAACCAGGCTCTCTATGATTTTTCGAACCATGGGACATAGGTCCTCTAGCAAAATTATGTCTTTTTTGATATCCTGCGAAACCTTTACCTATACTATTTCCTGAAATTTGTAGAAGTTGTCCAATTTGAAAATTATTAACAGTAATAATATCTCCTACACTGTAAGAATCTATCTTATCTACTTTAAATTCTTTTAAATATTTTAATGGAGGGGAATTTGTTCTTTTTAAATGTCCTAATTGAGGTTTTGTTAAGTGCTTGTCTGCTACTTCTCCAAAACCTAATTGAATTGCTCGATAAGTTTTTGTATTTTGTACTTGCGTTATTAGACAAGGTCCTGCTTTTATAATAGTTACCGGAATTGCTAATCCAGAAGTATCAAAAATTTGTGTCATTCCTACTTTTTTTCCAAGTATTCCTAATTGCATAAAATCTATCTCCGTTATCACATTTTGCAAACAAGCTACATCCTGATTCTATTCTAATCTTTAAAATGACAAGTACATATAAATTATATTTTAATATATTGAAGTCCTCTTTGCAATTTTAAAACTATTTTATAACTGTCGGTAATTACTTCTTTATTTTTATCTTATAGTTTGG